TCCAGAATAATGTTAAAAATTAATTAATATACGAAATACTTCGATATTTTTATAATTTTTTCTTGAACTGAAATAATAATAATATTATCTATTTTTAATTGTCAACCCCTAAAGATAATTTTTTTTAAAATATTTAAAATTAAAGAATAATCAAAATATTTATACTTAAAATTATTAATATATACATAAAATAATTAAAACCAATACAATTAATTTCTTTATAATCTTTAGATAAAGAATAAAGGAGAATCAAGCATTGGACAATCATAAAGAAAAAATCTTAATAGTTGATGATGAAACTAGTATAAGAAGAATACTAGAAACTAGACTATCAATGATTGGATACGAAGTAATTAGTGCATCTGATGGAGAAGAAGCTTTAAATATATTTAGACAAGAATACCCAACTTTAGTTGTACTAGATGTAATGATGCCAAAACTAGATGGATATGGTGTATGTCAAGAACTTAGAAAAGAATCTGATGTACCGATAATAATGCTTACTGCGTTAGGAGATGTTTCAGATAGAATCACAGGACTAGAATTAGGAGCAGACGACTATATAGTTAAACCATTTTCACCTAAAGAATTAGAAGCTAGAATTAGGTCTGTACTAAGAAGAATTGATAAAATAACAATTAATTCATCTATACCTAGCTCAGGAATAATTAATATTAGCTTTTTAAAAATAGATACAAATAAAAGACAAGTTTATAAGAATAACAAAAGAGTTAGACTTACGGGTATGGAATTTAGTTTATTAGAATTATTAATTAGTAAAGCAGGTGAACCTTTTTCTAGATCATCAATACTTCAAGAAGTCTGGGGATATACGCCTGAAAGACATGTGGATACAAGAGTTGTAGATGTACATATTTCGAGATTAAGATCAAAACTAGAAGATGACCCAAGTAATCCAGATCTAATTTTAACAGCAAGAGGAACAGGATACTTATTTCAAAAAATTACTTTAAAAGAATAAACTATTTAAATAAATTTAAATTATTAGCTTAAATATTTTACATGAGTTAAAAAATAATTATTAACAATAAAAATCTTATAATAAACATATTTCATAAATTAAAAATTTTATTAGTTATATAGTATAATAAACTTTATACGAAAATTTAACTTAGAGAACTATAGAAAAATAGTTCTCCCATAAAATATAATTTAAATTACATTATTCTTATAATGTTATATAACTGATAAGACAAGTAAAATAGTTTTATGAATTTAATAGATAACATAAAAAATAATAATTATATATTTTATTTACTTAAATAATTTGCTTTGGAGAATTTCTATATGACCGTTGCAATTGGACAAGAAAAGAATCGTGGACGATTTGATTTAATTGATGATTGGGTAAAAAGAGATAGATTTGTATTTGTAGGATGGTCTGGATTACTACTTTTTCCATGTGCATATTTATCATTAGGAGGATGGTTAACAGGAACTACATTTGTAACTTCTTGGTATACACACGGATTAGCTAGCTCTTATTTAGAAGGATGTAATTTTCTTACAGCAGCAGTATCAACACCAGCAAATAGCATGGGGCATTCTCTATTATTACTATGGGGCCCAGAAGCACAAGGTGATTTTACAAGATGGTGTCAAATTGGCGGGCTATGGGCTTTTATAGCTTTACATGGTTCATTTGGGTTAATTGGTTTTTGTTTACGTCAATTTGAAATTGCAAGATTAGTAGGTTTAAGACCATATAATGCAATTGCTTTTTCAGGACCAATTGCAGTATTTGTTTCAGTCTTTTTATTATATCCTTTAGGACAAGCTAGCTGGTTTTTTGCTCCTAGCTTTGGCGTTGCAGCTATTTTTCGTTTTTTATTGTTTTTACAGGGATTTCATAATTGGACTCTAAACCCTTTTCACATGATGGGAGTTGCTGGAATATTGGGAGGAGCACTTTTATGTGCAATACATGGAGCTACAGTACAAAATACATTATTTGAAGATGGTGATGCAGCAGATACATTTAGAGCATTCACTCCCACACAATCAGAAGAAACATATTCTATGGTTACAGCAAATCGTTTTTGGTCACAAATATTTGGTGTAGCTTTTTCAAATAAAAGATGGTTACATTTTTTTATGTTATTTGTGCCAGTAACAGGAATGTGGACAAGTGCTTTTGGAATAGTAGGTTTAGCATTAAACTTAAGAGCATATGATTTTGTATCACAAGAATTAAGAGCTGCTGAAGATCCAGAATTTGAAACATTTTATACCAAAAATATTTTATTAAATGAAGGTATTCGTTCATGGATGGCAGCACAAGATCAACCTCATGAAAACTTTATATTCCCAGAGGAGGTTTTACCACGTGGAAACGCCCTTTAATAGTAACATAGTAGGCGGTAGAGACTTAGAATCAACAGGTTTTGCATGGTGGTCAGGAAATGCAAGATTAATTAATGTATCTGGAAAATTACTAGGTGCTCATGTAGCACACGCAGGAATAATTGTATTTTGGACTGGTGCTATGACTTTATTCGAAGTAGCACATTTTGTACCAGAAAAACCATTATATGAACAAGGCTTTATACTAATTCCACATTTAGCAACACTAGGATGGGGTGTTGGACCAAGTGGAGAAATTATTAATACATATCCTTATTTCATAACAGGAGTTGTACATTTAATCTCTTCAGCTGTACTAGGATTTGGAGGTTTATACCACTCATTAATAGGACCAGATACATTAGAAGAATCTTTCCCATTCTTTGGATATGACTGGAGAGATAAAAATAAAATGACAACTATTCTAGGAATCCATTTAATTTTACTAGGCATAGGATCTTTTCTACTTGTAATTAAAGCATTATTTTTTGGAGGTATATACGACCCTTGGGCTCCAGGAGGAGGAGATGTAAGAATTATAAGTAATCCAACACTGAATCCATCTGTAATATTTGGATATATACTAAAATCACCATTTGGAGGTGATGGATGGGTTGTAAGCGTAGATAATATGGAAGACGTAATAGGCGGACATGTTTGGATAGGTGTAACATGCATAGCAGGAGGTATATGGCATATTTTTACAAAGCCTTTTGCATGGGCTAGAAGGTCATTTGTATGGTCAGGAGAAGCTTATTTATCATATAGCTTAGGAGCTCTTTCTATTATGGGCTTAACAGCGTCTAACTTTGTTTGGTATAATAATACAACCTATCCAAGCGAATTTTATGGACCAACTGGACCTGAAGCATCACAGGCACAAGCATTTACTTTTCTTGTTAGAGACCAAAGATTAGGTGCAAATGTAGCATCTGCACAAGGACCAACAGGTTTAGGCAAATATTTAATGAGATCACCAAGTGGAGAAATTATTTTTGGTGGAGAAACAATGAGATTCTGGGATTTAAGAGCACCATGGGTAGAACCTCTAAGAGGCCCTAATGGACTAGACTTAAATAAGATCAAAAACGATATTCAACCTTGGCAAGAACGCCGAGCAGCAGAATATATGACACATGCTCCTTTAGGATCATTAAATTCAGTAGGTGGAGTGGCAACAGAAATTAACTCAGTTAACTATGTTTCTCCGAGAAGTTGGTTAACAACTTCTCATTTCTTCTTAGGTTTTTTCTTATTCATAGGACATTTATGGCACGCTGGGAGAGCAAGAGCTGCTGCTGCAGGATTTGAAAAAGGAATAAATAGAGAAAATGAAGCAGTATTATCAATGAGACCTTTAGACTAAAAAAAAACTATTCTTGTATAATTATATAAGAATAGTGTTTTGAATTAAAAGTTAAATAAAAAAATAGCCAATAAATCAATAAAATATAATTTCAATAATTTATAATATCTAAATGAAACTAAATATTTATAAAATATCTCACCCCATAATAAAATTATTAAAAAATATAGAACTGAATAATGAACAAAATATGTCCATCTACGAAAATAATTATAAATATATTGGATTATTTTTAATTTATGAAGTATTTAGAAAATATATAAAAACTAAGCAAGTTTATATAAAGAATATAAAAAAAACAGACAAATTATATCTTGTAACACCAAAAATAAAATATTATATTTTAACAGATTTATCGATAACATATAGTATGATTTTAGATATACAAATGATATTACCAAATATAAAAATTATACATAATAATCATTTAGTCAAAAACAAAATAAATATAAAAGATAAAATCCATCTAAATAAAAAAAATGATGATAATATAAAATTCTTTTTATTAGAAAAAACAATAAATAATGATAAAATATTAAAATCTATAAAGTATTTAAATGAAGAAATTAACATATCATTAGATCATATAAATATAATTACGATTAATTGTAATCATGAAATAATAAATAAAATAGGAAATATTTATCCAACCTTAAGAATTTATACTACACAAATAATATATAATTATAATAGATAAAATATATAAAATCGAGATAAGGATAAAATGACTATTATTACCTATTCATTAAATTTAATATTTAGATCAGTTGCTAATTTTTCTGAGATATATTTAATTTTAATTTTATTAAAATTATCTTTAGCATGGTTTCCAACGGTTAATTGGTATAATGAACCTTTTTGCTCACTTAATAGATTAACAGATCCTTATTTAAAATTATTTAGAGGAACAATACCAATGATATTTGGTATGGATATGTCTCCAATGCTAGGAATTATTTTTTTACAATGCTTAACAGTTATATTCAATAATATCAAAATTGAATCTATAACATGATAGAATTATATAAGAAATATGATACAATGATACTTATAATAAAATCTTATTAAAATAAAAAATGCTGAAAATCAGACTTAAAAGAATTGGCCGGAAAAAAAAAGCATGTTATAGAATTATAGCAATAGATAGCCAAAAAAAAAGGGATGGCAAAGCAATAGAAGAAATAGGTTTTTATAATCCTTTAAGCAAAAGAAATAAATTAGATATAATAAAAATTGAAAAAAGAATAAAAGAAGGAGCACAAATAACTGAAATAATAAAGTATATTATGAAAGAAAATTATAGACAAAAAGGAGAATAAAATTGCAAAAATTTACTTTTCGTATTTTATGGCTTGATAATAACGTTGCAATCGCTATCGACCACATTATGGGCAAAAATATTAGCCCATTAACATCATATTTTTTTTGGCCTAGAAATGATGCATGGGAACAATTAAAAACAGAATTAGACTCAAAACCTTGGATTGCTGAAAATGAAAAAATTAATTTATTGAATCAAGCAACTGAAATTATTAATTTTTGGCAAGAAAAAGATAAAAATAAATCTATACTACAGGCACAAGAAAAATTTCCAGAATTTATATTTGCTGGAAATAGCTAAATAAACAATTATTAGTTGTAATTATTATTCATGAAAAAAAAATTTATTTTAACAAAAAAAATAGACTTATTAATTATAAGTCTTGAAGCTTTAGATATTTATCAGATAGAAAAAATATCAACTCAAACAAAAATACAATATAATTCACTGATTATAAACTTGATAAGATTTAGTGATAAAATCAAATATAATAATAATAATGATCACTCATATAATTTTATAATCATTATTATATATATCTATAAAATATACCAACTAATTCAAAATAATTTTTTTCATGAAATAACACTAAAGATCTTAAGTCAATATAATAAATATCAAAAACCAAAAGAATTAATACAGTACATTAAAAAATTTACTTATATTTATTTTATAAAAAATGAGTACTATTATAACTATAAATGTATGAAATACCTACATCAAATAAATATAAATGAAATAGCAATTAAAAATATATATATCATTAATCAAATAATAAATAAAAAAGGAATTTATTTTTTGATTAAATATCTGTACACATAACTTTATACAAACTATTTATTATCATTATCAACAATAATACACTCTGTAGTTAAAATCATAGAAGCAATAGAGCAAGCGTTTTGTAAAGCAGAGCGAGTAACTTTTGAAGGATCAATAATACCAGATTCATACATATTAACCAAAATATTTTGATTTGCATTATAACCAATAGGAAAACTAGTTTGCCTTACTTTTTCTACAATCACAGCACCATTTATGCCTGCATTTTCTGCAATTTTCATTAATGGAAACAATAAAGCTTTTTCTACTATTGAAGCACCAACTAATTCCTCTCCAAATAAATTATTTTTTGACCAAATACTTAAGTCTTTAGACAAATGAACATATGTAGATCCACCACCTGCAATAATTCCTTCTTCAATAGCAGCTTTTGTAGCATTAATAGCATCTTCTAATCGTAGTTTTTTATCTTTCATCTCAGTTTCAGTAACAGCACCTACTTTAATTATAGCTACACCACTCGATAATTTAGCTAATCGTTCTTGCAATTTTTCTTTTTCATAATTATTACTACTCAAATGTAATTGCTTGCGCAATTGAATACATCTTAAATTAATCATATCTTGATTACCATCAGCTATAATTGTAGTAAAATCTTTTGAAACTTGAATTTTTCTAGCAAAACCAAGTTGATTTAGATTAACTTTATCAAGAGTTAATCCAGCATCTTCAGTAATTAATTCACCAGAAGTTAAAACAGCAATATCATCTAAAAAAGCTTTTCTTCTATCACCAAATGCAGGTGCTCTAACAGCAACAACATTAATAATGTTCCTTAATTTGTTAATTATCATTGTCGCTAATGCTTCTTTTTCAACATCTTCAGCAATAATTAATAATGGTCGACCTGTTTTCGCTACCTTTTCTAATATAGGTAGTAATTCTTGCTGTATTAAGGTAATCTTTTTATCCGTTAATAAAACATAAGCATTTTCCTGTATAACTTCCATTCTAGAAGAATCAGTTACAAAATAAGGGGAAACAAAACCTTTATTAAATTTCATACCTTCTTTAATATCAAGTTCAATTATAGTAGATTGCCCTTCTTCTAAAGAAATAATACCTTCTTTACCAACTTTTCCTATAGCCTCAGTAATCATTTGTCCAATTTCATTATCATTACCAGCTGAAATTGACGCTACTTGCATTATATCACGTGAATCATTAATTGGTCTTGAGTATTCACTAATCTTTTTTACAACAAAATTAACTGCTTTATTTATACCTTTTTTTAAAACAATTGGATTAGAACCAGCAGCAACATTTTTTAAACCCTGTTTAACAATTGCATGAGCTAATACTGTAGAAGTTGTTGTACCATCACCAGCAACATCATTCGTTTTTGAAGCAGCTTGCCTTATTAGAGCAACTCCAGTATTTTCAATCAAATTTTCAAGCTCTATTTCTTTTGCAATTGTTACACCATCATTAATAATTTGAGGAGAACCAAACTTTTTCTCTAAAACAACATTTCTACCCTTAGGTCCTAAAGTAATAGAAACTGCTTCAGACAATAGATCCATACCTTTTTCTAAAGCTTTACGAGCATTATCATGATAAAGTATAGTTTTATTCATATATTGAATACCTTATATTTTTAAAAATTAATAAAAATTGATATATAAAAAAATATTATATAAAATAACAACTATCAAAGAAATTAATGCAAATCAATTGTGACTTATATTTATATAATGTTATTATAACAGTAAAATGGGCTTGTAGCTCAGTGGATTAGAGCACGTGGCTACGAACCACGTTGTCGGGGGTTCGAATCCCTTCTTGCCCGATATAATATTTATAATATAATCTATAAAAATATAAAAATTGAATTAAAAATGCAACCAATAAGAGGAGTTAGAGATATATTACCTAATGAAATTATATTATGGCAATATATATATGATCTAGCTAATGAAGTTTTTACATTATCTAACTATCAAGAAATTCGTACACCTATATTGGAAAACACAGAATTATTTAAGAGAAGCATTGGTAATTATACAGATATAGTAAATAAAGAGATGTATAATTTTATAGACCAAGGAAATAGAGATATTACTTTAAGACCAGAAGGAACATCAAGTATAGTAAGAGCGTTTATTAGCAATAAATTATACCTTCAACAACGAATTCATAAATTATGGTACTTAGGACCAATGTTTAGATATGAAAGACCACAAAAAGGTAGACAAAGACAATTCCATCAATTAGGTATTGAATGTATAGGTAGTCAAAACCCAATTGCAGACGTAGAAGTAATTAGACTAGCAATTCAACTCTTGAAATCATTAAAATTAAATCACTATATACTCGAAATTAATTCTATTGGTAATTTTCAAGAAAGATCTCAATATAAAAGTAAATTAAAAGATTACCTAAATAAATATAAGAATGACTTAGATAAAGATTCTCAAAATCGCTTGAATAATAATACATTAAGAATATTAGATAGTAAAAATATAAAAACACAAGAAATTTTAAAAAAAGCACCAAAACTAACACATTTTTTACAGATAGAGTCCATAGAACACTTCAATGAAATATGCAATCACTTAGACTATATAGATATACAATACACAATTAATGATAAATTAGTCAGAGGATTAGATTACTACAACTATACAGCATTTGAAATCAAAACAAAAGAATCAAATAACCAAAATACAATTTGTGGTGGAGGAAGATACGATCAACTAATTCAACAACTAGGCGGACCTAATACACCATCTGTTGGCTGGGCAATCGGTATTGAAAGACTAATATTATTAGTAAAAGATATTTTACAAATAAATAATAATAATATAATTATATATATCGCAATACAAGATATTCAAATAAGCTATAAAGTATGGGATATAGTCAAAATAATAGAAAAATATAAAATTAATTTTGAAATTGATTTAAGTATTAATCACTTAAATAAACAATTAAAAAAAGCTAATCAACTTTGTGCAAAGATATGTTTTATATTAGGAAAAAAAGAAATAATCAATAACTATATTACAGTAAAATGGTTAGAAACTCGTATACAACAAGAAATAAGTATTAATCACTTACCAAAATATTTACAATATTTAAAAACTCATTTCAAAACTTGACATAAAATAAGCTAATATTGTTACAATATATATTATCGTGGGGTGTAGCCAAGCGGTAAGGCAGCGGACTTTGACTCCGCCATTCGCAGGTTCGAATCCTCCCACCCCAGATTATTAAAATTTAATAAAGAAATATGATATATTTTTAAACAAATCAAAAATTTATTATAAAAAAATAAGGATAAATAAATGGCAGTTATTCAATTCATAAATGGTATTGATGAAACAATTATACCAAGTATTAAATTAACTAGATCACGCGATGGAAGTACAGGAACTGCAACATTTAGATTTAATAATCCTGATATTATACAACTAGGTATGCAAGAAAAAGGTGATATTCAAGGAATGTACCTTAAAGACGAAGAAGGAGAATTAATGACAACTGATGTAAATGCAAAATTTATTAATGGTAAACCACAAGGAATAGAATGTATCTATATTATAAAAAATCCTAATGAATGGGATCGCTTTATGAGATTTATGGAAAAATATGCAAATGATAATAATTTATCATTTACCAAAGCATAAAATCTTAATATTGACTAATCAATTTAATTATTTATTTTTTCATAATTACAAACACTAAAAAATGAAATTTTCATTGCAATTATTAAACGAATTTATTGAATTAAAAAATATAAAACTACATCAGTTTCAAGAAATACTAATCTTATGTGGGCTTGAAATAAATCAAACAAATATAAATCAAAGAATAGAAAATGTTACACTTTCTCTAGAACTAACATCTAATCGTAGAGAAATATCATCAGTTATAAATTTAGTTAAAGAAATCAACATTATTTTAAATCTACCTCTTAAAATAAAAATAATAGACTTTCAGCATAAATTACACAGTAAACGATATTATAAAAAAACTGAAAAAGTAAAATTATTAAATAATGTTTTTTATCTCAAATTACATCAAATGAATAATATACAATATGATGAATCTCCCAAATGGTTAAAAGCTTATTTAAAAGTTTGTGATATAAATGATATAAACATATTTATAGACGTAAAAGAATATATAAAATTAAAATGGGGACATAAAATTCATATATGTAATATAAATAATTTAGAATCAGATCTGATAAGATTAAAACTTATAAATAAATATAGTAACAATTATTTTCAATATAATTTAAAAAATCAAATTAAAAAATATAAAAATCAATCTCAAATACTTATTTTTATAATATATCAAAATAAAACAACAACTGAATATAATTATATAGACTACTTTTATAATGCATATAATGAAACTATAAATATAATTACAACATATACAAAATGTACAATCAGTAAATCTAATATATTAGATAATAACATAAATAAATTAGAGAATAAATCACAAATAAAAATTGACAAGAATCAAATTAAGAATATATTAGGGCCAATAATAAAAAAAAAATTAAGATTTATATCAATGAATAATATTTATAAAATATTATATCAACTTAATTTTAAGCCAATATATTATAAGAAATATAAAACATTTATAACTCATATTCCATATAGTAGAGTACATGATTTAAAAAGAAGTATTGATATTATCGAAGAAATTGGCAGAATTCATGGCCTTCAATATTTTTTTGACTCTATACCAATTTATATGAACAAAGGAAATCTTAATAAGATATCATTATATATAAAAAAAACTAGATATATATTAAGGAATTTAGGACTAAATGAAGTAGTAAATTGCTCTTTAGTTAATAAAAAGAATCAAAAACAGATCACATTACATAATCCCATCGCACAAGAACAACAAGCACTTAGAGAAAGTTTAATAGAAAACTTAATTGATAATTATGAAAATAATATAAAGTACAAAAATTTTCCTATAGAAATATTTGAAATAGGAAAAATATTTACTAGTGATAACAATAATAACTATATTGAAAAAATACATTTAGCTGGATTGATTTATAATGAAAATTTTATAAAAATGGAATGGTCTAGAAAGTCTAAAAAAATTAATTTATTTCATGTAAAAGGAATAATAGAAGTTTTTTTAGAACAAATCAACTCAAAAGTAATATGGAAAAAAATACAAAAGAAGAATAAAAATTATTCAAAATCAATAGAAAATATAATAGATTTACTAAAAACAAATAAAACAATCGGCCTATATAATGAATCTAGCCAAAAAATTATTGGTACTTTAGGTGAACTTAATATAAATAAAAATAAAGTATATATTTTTGAAATTAACTTAGAGGAATTATATTTAAATAATATTCAAAATAAACACTTAGATTATATAATTAAACCGTATTCACCTTACCCTAGTGTAATAAGAGATATATCAATTAAAATAGATAAAGAATATAATATAGATAAAATAAAAAATATTATTCTAAATACAAATATTCAATTAATAGAATCTATAGATATATTAAATCAATACTATGATAAGCTATCAAAATTACGTAATCTTGGTTTAAGAATTACTTATAGAGCAATGAATAGAACATTAAATAATAATGATATAAAAAATATCAATGATAATATAAAGAATTTACTTGATAACCTAAAAAATTAATAAATTATAATTTCTATTAAATAAAAAGTAAGACATAAGCCGGGTTTTGTTCTTTATTTAAGTTAAACTAAAAAAAGGGTAATTATTAATCTAAAGTAATAAATTACTTAAAGCAGTATATAAATAAATCAATTTTAAATAATAGATATTCTTAAATAAAACTTATAGAAAGTTTTTAAAATTAATTGAATACTTTGCTCAAATACGGGGTTTACCTAGCAAATATCTTAATAATATTTCTGGTACGCTCTTACCGTACCATTGCACCCTTACCTAAATATATAGGCGGTTTATTTCTGTGGCACGATCCTCATAGTTACCTACACTGCATTTTATACAGCAATACTTCTATAAATAGAGCCCGGACTTTCCTCAAATTTGTAAAAAAATTTGTAATTACCTACGCTTACTTTTATATATATATATAAATATAATATAAAAAGAGAAGTATTATTACAGAAAACTAATAAAAAAATCAATAAATTATAAAAGTATAAACCTAAAACTTAAAAGAATACAATGAATAAATTTGCTAATATATTAAATAAATATAACTATAAACTACATGCTGGAGATATTGTAGCAGGAACTATAATACATAAAGAATATTCAGGTTTTTTAGTAAATATAGGAAATAACATTGCAAGTTATCTACCACAAGAAGAAATTGGACTTTTATTTAATTATAAAAATCATGACTACTCATACTTAATAAATACAACCAGAGAATTTTTTTTAATCACTAAAAATACAGAATCAAAACAATCTATTTTATCAATTAAAAGATTAGAATATATAAGAGGATGGAAAAGAATTAAACAACTAATTACAGAAGATATAATATTTAATTTAAAAATCAATAGCGTAAACAAAGGAGGAATAATTACTTATCTAGAGGGAATACAAGGATTCATACCTAAATCCCATATACACTTAAAAATATATAAAAAACAAAAATTATATAAAAAAAAATATAATATAAAATGTAGATTATTAGTTATAAATGATATAAAAAATCAACTAATATTTAGCAACAAAAGTGCAATACTTCTCTTATCAATACATAAATTTAAACTGGGAGGATTATTATATGGAAAAATTACATCAATAAAAAAATATGGGTTGTTTATCAAAATATATAATATTATAGCATTATTACATATCTCAGAAATAGGTTGTACTTATATTAACAATATAAATTCTTACTTTTCAATAGGTAAACTAATTAAAGTAAAAATTATTCATATAAATCTTAAACAAGGAAGATTATCAGTATCAAGACGTAATATAAAGTATAAAGATCAAATTATATATAATTAACCACCACCAACTATTGTGATAATTTCAAGATGATCATGATTTTTTAATATTAATGAGTCAAAATAAATTTCATTAATGATTTCTTTATTATATTCAATAATAATATTTTTAATATTAAAATTTAAATAAGATAAAATATTTCTTAAAGTCATAGAATGTTCACAATTAAATGGCTTACCATTAATAAAAATTGTTAAATAATTTTCCATATCAATTAAAATATTAATTAGAGGTAGACTGATAAAATAAAAAGTACTATAATTATAGTATACACAATATGGCGGATGTAGCCAAGAGGTTACGGCAATGGATTGTGGCTCCATCATACGCGGGTTCGAATCCCGTCATTCGCCCTTAATTAATAAAAAGTAATCATTAATTGGACTAATTCTGTTCGGTTTCGAGTATTTGTTTTACTTAATAAACGACTTATATATTGTTCAACATTTCTTAAACTTGTATTGAGGTTAATTGCAATTTCTTTATTCATATAACCTTGAACAACTAATTTTAAAATTTTTTTTTCTCTTGGTGTAAAAGAATTTAAAGCTTTATAATTGAATTTTAATCGACTCTTTCTATTTATATAATTAATTGTAAATAAATCAATATTATTAAAAGTATTATGAATAATAGCTAATAACTCTTTAGGATTAAAAGGCTTAGTTAAATATGCATGGCAACCTAAATTATATCCTTTAATTCTATCAGATGTCATTCCCTTAGCAGTCAAAAAAATAACAGGAATATGAATAAATGAGATGTCTAATTTCAATAATTTAATAAAATCATATCCATCTAAATCTTTAATCATAATATCAGAAATAATTAAATCTGGTAAATCTTGTCTTATTACAACTAAAGCACTATTAATATTATCCACAGAATAAATAAAAAAACCTTCTGAAAATAAATAAGAGGATAGCAATTCTCTTAAATTATAATCATCATCAACCAATAAAATTTTTTTAATTTGTTTCATTATATCAATCCATTAAATATAATAATATAATTACTAGAATATGAAAATATAGAAAAATTAATATGAAATGGATTAACTTTTTTGTAAACCAAAATATACCACATTATATATATAAATTAAATAAAAATGATATAATAATAATCAATCGAATAAATTCTTACACAGAAAAGTCAATAATTATACTATATGGAAGTTTATATATAATTAATACTTTTACAAATCAAGAAGAGTTACCATTAACTATTTTAAATAAAAACAATATTTTTGATATTAACAATTTAAATACAAACTATAGATCTTATTATCAATTAATTGCACTAGAAAAAACATATATAATAAGTTTTCAATTTAATCATATAAAAAATATCAAAGAAATGGATAAATATCATTTAATCAATATTATAAATAGTTATCAAAAAACAATAAATAAATATGAAACAATGAATAAAATATTAAGTCATAAATATATAAAAAATAGATTAATTCAATTAATACTGTTTTTGTTTTTAGAATTTGGCAATATTCATGGGAAACAAATTTATATTCCATTCAAAATATCTCAAAAAAATTTAGCAATAATAACTGGAACTAATAAAACTACCATAAATAAAGTAATGAAATACATATCTAAAACATTATTTATAAATTATGCAATTAAAAATACAATACATATAAATGATATATATAAAATTAATATAAACTAAAAATATTAAAGTATAAACAAATAATAATAAATGCTATAATATTTTTAAATAAAAGCAATAATAAATTATCTAAAGTTGTTTAAAAGCATATATAATTTTTATATTAAAAAATTACCATATATATATATCATATGAGCAAAGTATACGATTGGTTTGAAGAAAGATTAGAAATTCAATCTATCGCAGATGATATTACAAGTAAATATGTACCACCACATGTAAATATATTCTATTGTATAGGAGGTATAGTATTTACTTCTTTTTTAATTCAAGTAGCTAGTGGATTTGCGATGACTTTTTATTATAGACCAACTGTAGCAGAAGCATTTGCATCTGTTGAATATATAATGACAGAAGTAAATTTTGGTTGGCTAATTAGGTCAATCCATAGATGGTCGGCAAGTATGATGGTACTAATGTTAATTTTACACATATTTAGAGTTTATTTAACAGGTGGATTTAAAAAACCTCGTGAATTAACATGGGTTACTGGAGTAGTTCTAGCAGTTTTAACAGTATCATTCGGAGTTACAGGATATTCACTACCATGGGATCAAATAGGATACTGGGCAGTTAAAATAGTAACAGGAGTACCAGAAGCAATACCGGTCATTGGTGGAACAATTGTTGAATTATTAAGAGGAAGTATAAGTGTAGGACAAAGTACATTAACAAGATTTTATAGTTTGCACACTTTTGTTTTACCACTACTAACTGCAGTATTTATGCTAATGCATTTTTTAATGATACGTAAACAAGGAATCTCAGGACCGTTATAAAATATTTATTAAATACAAAATAATAATCTTATGTCAATTATAAAAAAACCAGACCTAACAGATCCAAAATTACGCGCAAAATTAGCAAAAGGCATGGGTCATCACTACTATGGAGAACCAGCATGGCCAAATGATTTATTATACATGTTTCCGATTGTAATATTAGCAACAATAGCATGTAATATTGGACTATCTATATTAGAACCAACAAGCTTAGGAGAACAAGCAGATCCATTTGCAACTCCATTAGAAATCTTACCTGAATGGTACTTTTTTCCAACATTTAATTTATTAAGAGTAATACCAAATAAACTAATTGGAGTTTTATCAATGGCATCTGTACCAATAGGATTAATTATAATACCTTTCATAGAAAGTATCAATAAATTTCAAAATCCTTTTCGTAGACCAGTAGCTACAATAGTTTTTTTAATTGGAACAATAATTACTATATGGCTAGGAATTGGAGCAACAATGCCATTATCTAAAGCTATTACACTAGGAATTATTTAATTAATAATTAAAATAATATATACAATATTAATATTGTATATATTAGAAATAATATCAATATTATATGAATTTATGTAACAGAAACTTTAGCACCAACTTCCTCTAGTTTTAGTTTTATTTCTTCTGCATTTTCTTTAGAAGTATTTTCTTTTATCGTTTTAGGTGCAGACTCAACCAATTCTTTTGCCTCTTTTAGACCCAAAGAAGTCAATGACCGCACAACTTTTAAAATAGCAATTTTTTTATTTACTGGTACTTCTTGTAAAATAACATCAAACTCTGTTTTTTCTTCAACCTCTTTAATATTATTATTATTACTATCAGCAGACATCATTACTACACCTGTATTAGAAGATACTGAAGAATCAACATCAAAAATTTCTTCTATTTGTTTCACTAATTCAGCTGCTTCTAATAAAGTTAAAGATTTTAATTCTTCTATAATATTATTAATTTTATTACTCATGATAGATTATATAAAAAATTCAGTATAATTAAATAAAAATTACAATTACCCTATTTTATAATCTCTAAGAAGATTAATATTAATAGGAATTGATGGTCCCATTGTACTAGATAAATATAAAGATTTCCAATACTTACCCTTAGAACCAGAAGGCCTATTTTTATCAATAGACTCCTGTAAAGCTTTCAAATTTACACTTAAGTCACTTAGATTAAAATTCAATTTACCAATGGGAACATGAATAATACCTGTACGATCTATTTTATACTCTAATTTACCAGCTTTAAACTCACTAATTGCATTTTTTACTTCATTAGTCACAGTACCGGATTTAGGAGAAGGCATTAGACCTCTAGGACCTAAAATTCGACCTAATTTTGCAATTAGTAACATCATATTAGGAGTAACTATTAACTTATCAAAATCTAAACGACCTTTAAAAATCTCATCGATCAAATCTTCAGAACCTACTAAATCAGCTCCTGCAGATAAAGCTTCAGAAATTTGATCACCACAAGTAATTACTGCAACTCTAATTATTTTACCACTTCCTTTTGGTAGTATAACTGTAGATCTCAGCTGCTGATCAGCATACTTAGGATCTAAGCACAAAGCAATATGAGCTTCTAATGTTTCAAGAAAATTAACGCTAGAAAGCTGCTGCAAAATTTTTAATGCATCTTCAGAACTATATAAAGAATTTTTATCTATTTTTTTTAAAATTTCACAAAAACGACGTGAGTGCTTACGCATAAATCTATTTATAACCTCTATATTATATTATTAGGCCTCAATTTCAATACCCATGCTACAAGCAGTACCACTAACAATCAGCATAGCTTTATTAATATCGTTAGTATTTAGATCTTGTAACTTTATTTGTGCGATATCTCTTAGCTCATTAATTGAGATAGAACCAACTTTATTTATATTTGGTCTACCTGAGCCTTTATCAATTTTTGCTGCTTTAGCTAATAAAACAGAAGCTGGCGAAGTCTTTAAAATAAATGAAAAACTGCGATCTTCATAAATAGAAATTTCAGCAGGTATAATTAAACCAACTTTATCTATAGTTCTAGCATTATACTCTTTACAAAACAGTACTATGTTAGCTCCATGTTGACCTAAAGCAGGACCAACAGGAGGAGCGGGTGTAGCTTTTCCTGCATTTAAAGCTAACTTGACAAAACCAATCATTTTTTTAGGCATGAATTATAAAAATAATTAATGTTTAATAGTTTAATTTTATTCAAAAAATAATAAAATATACAATATTATATTCTCAATATATATTTTTTCTAATAACTAGATTAAATAAAAAACTAATTTTAAAATAGCATAAAATATAATAATACAATATAATTACACGCCCTGAAGGATTTGAACCCTCGACATCAGGTTTTGGAAACCTACGTTCTACCAACTGAACTAAGAGCGTTTTTGTATTTGCTATTCTATTCTATATTATAAACTAAACTATAACAGCAGTTATTAATAAAAAAATAAAAATCAATGCTTAATCCAAATACAAATTTAATCTATTTAAATAATGAAGAATACATAAAATATTCCAAACATTTAACAATAGATAATATTGGAATAAATGGACAAAAAAGACTAAAAAAAGCAAAAATTTTAGTTATCGGAGCTGGTGGTCTTGGATGTCCTGCACTTTTATATTTAATAGCATCAGGTATTGGATATATAGGAATAGTTGATAATGATAATGTAGAGCTTTCAAATCTAAATAGACAAATACTTTATAATAAAAATGATATTAATAAATCTAAAACTGTTTCTGCAAAGAATAAACTTAGATTAATTAATAAAAAATGTAAAATTATTAAACATCAATATTATATAAATGCTAAAAATTGTTCAGAAATAATACAATATTATGACATAATCATAGATGCGACTGATAACTTTAAAACTAGGTATCAAATAGATAAATTTTGCTATAAAATGAATAAAATTCATATATATGGAGCGATTGAAAAATTTGAAGGCCAAATAGCTATATTTAATTATAAACATGGAATAAGATATCAGGATATATATAACAATTTAAAGCATATACAAAATAATAATTGTAATGAAAATGGAGTAATAGGAATAACTACAGGATATATAGGAATATTACAAGCAGTAGAAGCTATTAAAATTATATTAGGAATTATAAAAATTAATAATAATTCTCTAATTATATATAATTTACTTAGCTCATATATAAAAAAAATTAAAATTTATGATAAAAAAAATATTAATTACCAGCTTAACAATATTATTAATAATAAAAAAATTATAAATGAGATAAATATAAAAAATTTATTTATTATTTTAGATATAAGAGAAAATCATGAATTTAATAAAAAACATATAAAAAACGCAATTAATATTCCTTTAATAAACTTTAAACTCAATACAACAATAAAATTTATTATAAGAACAAATTATAAGAAAGTAGTTGCAATATATTGCAACACTATTAGTAGGTCATTAATAGCCTCTTACATATTAAATAATCATAAGATAAAAAACTATATAATTCAAAAAAAAGAAAAAAATTTGATATAATAATCATAAAATAAAATCAAATAATGAAAAATATGACTAAAAAAATCAAAATTATATTAATAAAAGACTCAGTAAATATTGGTCAAAAAGGTAATATAGTAAATGTATCTTATGGATATGCTTTTAATTATTTAATACCCAACAATATAGCAAGTATAGCAACAAAAAAAAGAATTAAACACTTAAACATGTTTAAGGATATAGAAAAAGAACAAAAAAAAGAAAATGAAATAATAATTAATAGAATAGAAGAAACGATTACAAATATACAAAAAATTAGTATATATAGAAAAACAGGGAAAAATAAAATGATATTTGGAAATATTAAAGAAAAAGATGTAATTCATTATTTCTTAAATAATATTGGCATTCAATTAAATAAAAAACAAATTAATTTGCCCAATATAAATCAATCAGGTAGCTTTAATTTAAAAATACAAATGATACAAAATATAGAAATCAAAATAGCATTAAATATTCTGCCAACAAATATTTAATTTTCTATATAATATAAAAAAATATAATGGATCTAGATATAAAAAATAAAATTATGAATATTTTATATAAAAAAACATTTCTTCCTAATAACTATATAGCAGAAGAAATATTATTAGGTATAATTTTAATCTATCCAAATATTTTTTCCCATGTTATGAGCAATATACAAAAAGAATATTTTTTTTTAGAATCTAACTACATATTATATATAAATTTAGAAGAACTTTATCAATCTAACAAATTAGATATAATGAATTTATTATATAAATTAGAGTTTCAAAATATTTTGAATACAGTAGGAGGACTAAAAAGAATAACAAATCTAATGAAACAAAGCCAAGTATTTATTTTTTCAACCAAGCTTAATTTTTATTTAAAAGAAATTATACAAATAATTAAACAATATTACATTAAAAGATTAATTATTCAATGCGGACATAATATTATTCAATTAGGATATGTCAATAATATAAATAATAATTACTTATACAATAAAGCTTATCATTACTTAAATACAATCAAAGATAAAGAAGATAGTAATAATAAAATAGTAAACTTTAAAGATTTAATAATAAAAAAATTACTAAATATAAAAAATAATAATCTAAAAGAAATTAATCAACAAAAACCATTAAGATCGAGATTTTCAGATTTAGATAAAATTATATCAGGTTTTACAAATGGAGATTTGATTATAATTGCAGGAAGACCATCAATAGGTAAAACATCTTTTGTTATAAGCACAGCTTATCAAATTTTTAGTTATAATAAAATAAGTATATTAATTTTTAGTCTTGAAATGTCTAGTATACAGCTATTAAATAAATTCATGGCTATTGCTTCAAATATTTCTATTGAAAAATTTATAAAAAATAAAATTCAGCATCAAGAATGGACAAATATTAGACAAATATGTAATCAACTATTTAAAAATAATATATATATTAATGATAAACAAAATGTAACAATTAATTACATAGAAGATATATCAAAAAATTTAATAAAAAATACAATAAATATTAAATTAATTATTATTGATTATTTACAATTAATTTCATTAATAACAGATAAGAAGCATAATAGAAGCCAAGAATTAAGTTATATAACAAGAAAATTAAAACTATTAGCTCAATTTTTAGAATTACCAGTAATAGTAATATCTCAATTAAATCGCAATATTGAAAGTAGAAATGATAAAAAACCATTATTATCAGATTTAAAAGAAAGTGGATGTATTGAACAACAAATTAATACTAAAATATCTATTTCACTTCACAATGATATTAATTTAATAAACATAAATAATATATGCAATAATTTAATACAAATAAAAAATACTGATAATAAAATTACCAAATTTAAAAAGATATTTAATTTAAAAATAAAACAAAAAATATATATTTTTCAAAAATATGTATTTAATTGTTTTATATCTAAAAAACAATTTAAAATATTATTAACAAATAATCATAAATATTTATTTCAGTACAAATGGCAAAGAACAGATAAAATCTCAAAATTTATAACAATTAATTATATAAAACAATCTAACAAAAAAATACAAATATATAATAAATATATATATAATATTACATTTATCAAATATGAAAAATCATATGACTTAAATACTGAACAATATTTTAATTTAGTCTGCGAAGATATAATAATTCATAACTCAATAGAACAAGATGCAGATATGGTAATGATGTTATATCAACAGAGTATAAAAAATGAAAACATAATATTCAAAGAAGAAAAAATTATAGATCTAATAATTTGTAAAAATCGTAATGGACCAGTAGGGTCATGTCAAATAAAATTTATAAATAAAACAACTAAATTTAAAACTATAAGTAAATATGAAAAACAACAAAATAATTTTATTTAAATATTTGCAAATATTTAATTTATTATAATATAATTATTTCAGCCGGGATAGCTCAGTTGGTAGAGCAGTGGACTGAAAATCCTCGTGTCACCAGTTCAAATCTGGTTCCTGGCATAAAATATTAACATAAACAAAAAATTTTTTATCTATGTTAATATTTATAAATATTATAATTCGCTATTACTACCTACTAAAACCTTAACTTGACCATCATCTGAAACATCTACAACTGCACTATCACCACTCTTTATTTTACCGGATAACACCTCTTCAGCTAAACTATCTTCTAATAATCTCATAACAGCACGACGCAATGGACGTGCACCATAGCTAGGATTATAGCCTTCATCTACAAGAAGATTTTTAAATCTTTCAGTAACACTAAGATCTATATCTTGCTGTTTAATCCTGTCAAAAACTTCATTCAGCATCAACTCAGCTATTTCTCTTACCTCTTCTTTAGTTAACTGTTTAAAAACAATAATTTCATCTAATCTATTTAAAAATTCAGGACGAAAATATTGTTTTAACTCTTCATTCACCAGTGATTTAATACGATTATATTGAGATTCTACCTGAGATTCACTAAATTCAAAACCAAGACTACCACCACCTTTTTCTATAACCTTAGAACCAATATTTGAAGTCATAATTAGTAAAGTATTTTTAAAATCAATTGTACGCCCCTTTGCATCAGTTAATCGACCATCTTCTAAAATTTGAAGCAGAAGATTAAATATATCAGGATGAGCTTTTTCTATTTCATCAAATAAAATTACTGTATATGGTCTTTTTCTTACAGCCTCTGTTAAATAACCTCCTTCACTATAACCAACATAACCAGGGGGAGAACCTATTAACTTAGATACAGTATGTCTTTCCATGTATTCAGACATATCTAATCTAACCATAGCTTCCTGCGCACCAAAAAAATACGATGCCAATGCTTTAGTTAATTCAGTTTTTCCTACGCCAGTAGGACCGGAAAAAATAAAACTTGCTATTGGACGATTAGGGTTTTTTAAACCAACCCTTGCTCGTCTAATAGCTCTAGAAACAGCGACAACAGCTTCTTCTTGACCAATTATACGACCATGTAATGTATCTTCCATATGCATTAATTTTTCTGATTCACTTTTTGTTAACTTAGTCACTGGAATACCAGTCCAAAAAGCAACAATTTCAGCAATATCCTCTTCAGTTACAATAGGATCTTCTATTTGTAAATCAGGTTCAGTTTTTTTACTCTGAGCAATTGCAGCTATTTGAGCTTTAATTTCCATTTCACGAGTTCTATATTGCTCTGCCTTTTCATACTTTTGAGCCCTTATAGCTTCATCTTTCGTTTTTAAAATTGATCTTAACTCTCTATCTAGTTCACGAGCTGCTGGAGGTAATTGAGAATTTAATAACCGTACTCTAGAACCAGCTTCATCAATTAAATCAATGGCTTTATCAGGTAAAAACCTATCGGATATATACTGATTTGCATATTTTGCAGCTGCAGCTAAAGCTTCATCAGACATTTTAAGTTGATGATGTTTTTCATATCGATCTCTTAATCCAAATAAAATTTCAATTGTCTCTTCAACAGTTGGCTCACCAACTAAAACTGGTTGAAAACGACGCTCCAGTGCAGCATCTTTTTCAATATGCTTACGATATTCTTCTAAAGTAGTAGCACCAATACATTGTAACTCACCTCTAGCTAATGCAGGTTTTAATAAATTAGCAGCATCTATAGCACCTTCTGCAGCACCTGCACCAATTAGTGTATGAACTTCATCTATTACTAATATAACATTATTAGCTGATTTAATCTCATCCATAATCCTTTTTAACCGTTCTTCAAACTCACCACGATATTTTGTACCTGCAACTAATAAACCCACATCTAACGTAATTACAAACTTATCTTCTAAAATAGAAGGAATATCTCTATTTGCAATCCTTTGCGCTAAACCTTCTGCAATTGCTGTTTTACCAACACCAGGTTCACCTATTAATACAGGATTATTTTTTGTACGACGACCTAAAATTTGAATAACTCTCTCAATTTCTTTTTGTCTACCAACAACAGGATCTAATACACCTTCTACAGCTAATTCAGTTAAATTAGAACCAAATTCTTCTAACGTCGGTGTTTTACTCCTAGCTTGGACATTACTACTGCCGTTAGTATTAACATCAGTATTATCACCTAACATCTGTATAACTTCAGCTCTTATGGCAGTAACATTAACAGCTAAATTTTCGAGCACTCTAGCAGCAACACCTTCACCCTCACGAACTAGACCCATTAATAAATGCTCAGTACCAATATAATTATGACCAAGTTGCCTAGCTTCTTCTAATGATAGCTCTAAAACTCTTTTAGCTCTTGGAGTAAAAGGAATTTCAACAGCAACAAAACCTGAACCGCGACCAATAATTTTCTCAACTTCAATACGAGCATCTTTCAAGTTTACATTCATAGATTTTAATACTTGTGCGGCAATACCGGTACCTTCACCAATTAAGCCTAAAAGTATTTGCTCTGTACCGACAAAATTATGACCTAAGCGCCTAGCTTCTTCCTGAGCTAACATAATTACTTTAATAGCTTTTTCAGTAAAACGTTCAAACATAATAAATTGAGAACTAGAAAAAATAGATTACCTTTGATAATGTATAATTGTAACATAAAAAAAAATAAATTAAAACTAACTATGAATAATTTAAGAAAGAATAGTTGACTAATAATTAATTATACGTAAAATAATATTATTAATTTAGCTTATAAAAACATGATAAAAAAAAGAAAAAAATATTTACATATATTACAACAAATAGAAAAAAAATTTCTTAAAGAAAATATACCAATCATAAATATTGGCGATAATATAAAAATAAAAAAACTTATACAAGAAGGACAAAAAGAAAGAATACAAACTTCTGATGGAGTTGTAATATCTAAAAGAAATACACATTTAAATACAACAATAACTATAAGAAAAATTATACAAAATGTAGGAGTCGAAAAAGTATATCTTGTACATTCACCACAAATAATTAATATAGAAATATTAGGCGGATCAAAAGTAAGAAAATCAAAATTATATTATTTACGTAAAAAATTAGGAAAAGCTACAAGATTAAAACAAAAATTTAATTAAAATAAAAATTAATATAATCTGAAGATTAAATATAAGGATACATAACTCAGTTGGTTAGAGTATCACGTTGACATCGTGAAAGTCACTGGTTCAAATCCAGTTGTATCCAAACATAAAATAATTATTACTTAAATATAAATTAAGAAAAAACCTTGATTTTTTTAATAAAATTTAATATAATATTTTATTTATCAAGGGTCGGTGCCCGAGTGGTTAATGGGGGCGGACTGTAAATCCGCTGGCTATGCCTACGTTGGTTCAAATCCAACCCGGCCCAATAAATAACAATTTATTGTTAAGACTTTTTTCTAATAATTAATTTTAGCTCATTCTATTTATAGATTATTTAACATCTTTCTTAATTAGAGAAACTTTTTTAGTAATACCAATCATTTGCGCATTACTCTTACCAGGAGCAACCATTGGATAACAATTTTCTTCCTCTTTAACTTGACAATTTAATATAACTGGTCCTTTATATCTACAAAAAAATTTTAAAACTTTATTAATATCTTTACGAAATTCTATTTCTAGGCCTAGGATACCAAAAGAGTGAGCTAATTTTACAAAATTAGGAGCACCCTTTTCCATATTAGAATGAGAATAACGCTCACCATAAAAAGCTTGTTGCCATTGCCTTACCATACCCTGCCACTTATTATTAATAATAATAATCTTAATAGGTAAATTATATTGAGCAATTGTACCCAATTCTTGTAAATTCATTTGAAAACTAGCATCACCACTAATACAAACAACTGGATGATTTAGATGTGCAATTTGTACTCCAATAGCAGAAGGTAAACCATAACCCATAGTACCTAAACCAGAACTAGACATCCAATGACGCGGCAATACATTTAAAAACTGGGCAGCCCACATTTGATGCTGACCTACGTCAGTTGAAAAATAAGCACTAGGAATCATTTTAGAAATAGAATATAAAATTTCTTGGGCAGATAAAGAATTAGGATTTTTAGGAATTAATAAAGGATACTGCTTTTTCCATAATGCAATTCTTTGCTTCCACGAACTTGTTTGATCTAAATTAAAAATAAAATCAGAAAGTTTATTAATATATAACATAAAATCTGAAATAACCTCTCGAATATCTCCAACAATAGCAATTTGAGGAATTCTGTTTTTACCAACTTCAGCAGGATCAATATCAATATGAACAACTTTAGCATTACAAGCAAATTCATCTAATTTACCAGTAACACGATCATCAAACCTAGCCCCAAGAGCAATTAGTAAGTCACACTCACTAATAGCAAAATTAGCATATGCTGTACCATGCATACCTAACATACCTAAAGATAAATCATTATTTTCATTAATAATACCCTTACCCATTAATGTAGTAGTAATAGGAATTTGAAATTTAATTGCAAATTTTTTAATAATTTCAGAAGCATTTGATATAACTGCACCACCACCAACATATAAAAGAGGTTGATTAGATTGATTAATTAAATCTAATAACTTATTAAAATGTTTATCATATGAAGATAATAGTGGCTTACAACCTCTTAAAAATACATTAGCTATAGAAAAGAATTGATAATAGAAAGTTTCAAGACCTACATCCTTTGGTATATCTATCAAAACTGGACCAGGCCTACCATGTTTAGCAATATAAAAAGATTCAGCAATAATTTTACTCATATCAGAAACATCTCTAACAACATAAGAATGTTTAACAATAGGTAAAGTAATACCAAAAATATCAACTTCTTGAAAAGCATCTGTACCTATAAAAGGACGTGCAACTTGACCTGTAATTAAAATAATAGGAACAGAATCCATCTGAGCAGTAGCTATACCAGTAATTAAATTAGTAGCACCTGGTCCAGAAGTAGCAAAACAAATACCAACCTCACCGGTAGATCTTGCATATCCATCAGCAGCATGTACAGCACCTTGCTCATGCCTACAAAGTATATGCTTAATTAAACGTTTTTCTTCCCAATGAAACAATTCATCGTATATAGGTAATATTGCACCACCTGGATAACCAAATATATAAGATACATTATGGTTTACTAAACTATCAATTAGGGCAAAAGCACCAGTAACCTTTTTTAGAGCAGACATAAATCTCCATAAATAGTAATAAGTATATATATATATTATATATGTTCAATTTTTATATTATTCCTATCATCATTTTTATTATTGTATAGCATGTTGCTATAATTATTATTGTTACAATTATAAATATTATTTTATTTTTTTTACTTTTTAATGACTTAAAAATTGGGTTAAAAGTTGTCAAGAAAAATCCAATTATTACTCCTGTTAAAAATCTTGGAAATTTATATAAATTATTCCAAAAGTTTGACATAATAAATTATTATATTTTATATAAATGGTTAATTTTTAATTAATTATTAATAGTAAATATAAATGAGTTTTGTAATGTCAAATACTTTAATTTCTAATCGTTTTAATTATTTATCTGATGCTTTACCTTTCTTAACTAATTATTGTGGTTCTACTTTTGTTATTAAGTATGGTGGTTCTGTTATGAAGAATAATTTCTTGAAATCTAAATTTGTAGATAATATTTGTTTTTTACAACTTTGTGGTATTAATATTGTTATAGTACATGGTGGAGGATTTTTTATTAATGAATGCTTATTAAGGTTTAATATAGAACCTAAGTTTAATGATGGTATTCGTATTACTGATCCTGATACTATGGAAATTGTTGAAATGGTTTTAATGGGAAAAGTAAATCCAGATTTAGTTAGTTTATTTAATAAAAACAATCTTTTTTCTATTGGTTTATCTGGTAAAGATGCTAATTTAATTCAAGCTTCTCCTTTATTTAATTCTGTTGATAATTTAACTGGTAAGGTAGATTATATTAATAATCGCATATTAAATTTATTATTATCTAGAAAGTGTATTCCTATAATAGGTAGTGTTGCTTATGGTATAGATTCTAGGACTTATAATATAAATGCAGATACATGTGCTAGTGCTATTGCTTCATCGTTAAAAGCAGATAAATTAATTTTATTAACTGATACACCTGGTGTCCTTAATGATATTAATGATTCCTCTTCTATTATTAAACTTATTAATTTAAGTGATATAGAAAAGTTAAAATCAGATAATGTTATTTCTGGAGGTATGATACCTAAAGTTGAATCTTGTATTTGTGCTTTAGAGTCAGGTGTAAGTTCAACTCATATTATTGATGGTAGATTAGAAAATTCTCTATTACACGAATTACTAACTGATGCTAGAATCGGTTCTATGATAGTATCATAATCTTAAATTTGTTTATTTTTCTTTTAAATGGTATATTTTTATAGGTATAATACTGGCTCAGTAGCTCAGATGGTTAGAGCAGGGGACTCATAAGCCCAAGGTCGCAGGTTCAAGTCCCGCCTGAGCCATTGTATTTATTTTATTGGAGAGGTGGCTGAGAGGTTTAAAGCGGCAGATTGCTAATCTGTTGTATAATTATTATTATACCGAGGGTTCGAATCCCTTCTTCTCCTATTCTTATTGTATTGACAAAAATTTTATATATGTAATATATTTATTTTTAGGGACTGTAGTTCAACTGGTTAGAGCACCGCCCTGTCACGGCGGAAGTTGCGGGTTCGAATCCCGTCAGTCTCGTTTATTTATTTATTAGTATATTTTATTTGGTATGTCTGTATATTGTTTTATTATATTCCTAAATTCATTGCCATCTATGGTTTCTTTCTCTATCAATAGATCTACTAATTTATCGATAATTACTCTATTATTTTTTATGATTTTTACTGTTTTTTGATGACACTCGTAAACAATTATCTGAATCTGCTTATCTATTTTTATTGCAATTTCATCAGAATATTCATTAGAACTTCCCATTCCTCTTCCTAAAAATGGATTAGTATCTTCATTTTCTAAGGATAATGGTCCAATATTAGACATACCAAATCTTGTAACCATCTGACGTGCCATTGAAGTTACTTGTTGTAAATCATTACTTGCTCCTGTTGTAATTTCAGATTCTCCAAAAACTATTTCTTCTGCTGCTCTTCCTCCTAAAGCTCCCATAATTCTTGCCTTAATTTGAGATTTTGAAATTAAGCTTTGATCCTCAGATGGAGTAAACCACGTTAATCCTCTAGCTTGACCTCTAGGTATTAAAGTTACTTTTTGTACGTTTTCATGATCTTTTAATAATGTTCCTACAATTGCATGACCAATTTCATGATATGCAATTAGTCTTTTACTTTTACTGTCTATAAGTGCTGTCCCCTCCATACCAGCTATTATTCTATCTATTGCTTTGTCTACTTCATTTAAAGTAATATTATTTTTTTTTTGTCTCGCTGTTATAATAGCAGCCTCATTCAGTAAATTGGCTAAGTCAGCTCCTGAAAATCCTGGTGTTCTTCTAGCTATGATTGATAATGAAATATCAGGGCTGATTTTTTTATTTTTCGTATGTACATTTAAGATTGCTAATCTTCCATTAAAGTCTGGTATATCTATATTAACTTGTCTATCGAACCTTCCTGGTCTCAATAGTGCTGAGTCTAAAATATCTGCCCTATTAGTTGCTGCAATGACTATAATACCTGTATTTCCTTCAAAACCATCCATTTCTGTAAGTAGTTGATTCAGTGTTTGCTCTCTTTCATCATTTCCTCCTCCTATACCAGCTCCTCTTTGCCTTCCGACTGCATCAATTTCATCTATAAATATAATACATGGTGCATTTTCTTTTGCTTTCTTAAATAGATCTCTTACTCTTGATGCGCCTACACCTACAAACATTTCTACAAATTCTGAACCCGATATACTAAAGAAGGGTACATTAGCTTCACCAGCAATTGCTTTTGCTAGTAATGTTTTTCCAGTTCCAGGTGGTCCTATTAATAGAACACCTTTTGGAATTTTTGCTCCAACAGCTGTAAAATACTCAGGTCTTTTTAAAAATGTTACTATTTCCTCAAATTCTTCTTTTGCTTCATCAATTCCAGCTACATCTTCAAATATAATCCCTGTTTTTGTTTCTATTTGAAATGAAGCTTTTGATTTACCAAAAGACATGGCCTGGCCTGGTCCTCCTGCTGTATTATTTGATCTACGAAAAAATAAAGTTAAACCTGTTATTAGTAATAGAGGAAAAATAAGATTTCCAATTAAATTCCATAAAGCAGTATTATTTTTGGTAGGATGCGCATTTATATCTACGTTTTTTTCCCTTAGTTTTATAATTAACTCTGGTGCATTTGCAGGTAGTTCTACTCTTATTTTTTGAATTCTATTACCTAGTTCAGGTCCTATAGCTTCAATAATAGCTGTATGTCCACTATCATATATATCAACTTTCTTAACCCATCCCATATCTATATATTCTAAAAACCTTCCATATGTCATACGAGAATTTGCAATATTATTACTTGTATTGTCGTTATTAATTGGTGTAAAAAAAACTTGCCAAATAAAAAAAGAAATTATAATTATTGGTAATGACCATAATAATAGGTTTTTCCATGAAAATTTCATAATAATTTAGCCTTAAATTTTGTATCTTTTATTATCATATATTTATATGACTGTAACATCTTTATTCTTTTATAAGCAACTATTCTATAAAGTATTTTTTGTTTATAAAAGTTAATTTTTTTATCATTTGTAATAATTAACTTTATAATATTATTTTATGTATGTTATTTATTATAAGGGTAAACTATATGCTTGAAAAAGGCTCTAGAGTAAAAGTTCTAAGAAAAGAATCATATTGGTACCACGATACAGGTACAGTTGTTAAAATTGAAAAAGGTATAAAGTATCCAGTCTTAGTACGTTTTATAAAAGTGACATATAGTGGAGTGAATAGTAATAATTTTTCTGAAAGTGAATTAATTATTCTTAATTAATGGTTTTACTGTAAAAAAAGCATAAAGAAAAAAATAATATTATACTATTTAATATTGTTTTCTTTATACTTTTTTATTTATTTGAAATATTTTTAGATTCCTAAAGTTGCCCAATCTACATCTACATTTTCTAAAATTAATGAAGAATTATAAATCTGTAAAATAATTAATAAGAATAAAAAAAATAATAGCATAAAAATTGCCATTATTGGTGTTGTTCCCCATCCAGGAGCTACTTTTCCATATTCAGAATTTAATGGTCTTAATATTTCTCCCAATCTAGTTCTTAAAGCCATGATATTGTTTTATTTGTTTTATGAGTAATATTTATAATATTATTATAAAAATAATTGTATTTTATTTTTTATTAAATTATGGAAACTGCAACAGTTCTTAGTATTTTTATTTTAAGTTTATTACTAGGAGTTACAGGTTATTCTGTTTATACTTCTTTTGGTCCTATTGCTGCTGAATTGAGAGATCCATTTGATGAACATGAGGAATAAATTATTATTCTTATAATTTAATGTAAAATGTAAAATTACATTTTACATTAATTATTATGTTATACTATTTAGCTATTCTTGGTGGATCTCTAAAGAATACAGCAAAAAAGATTACCATTAGTGTGCCTACTAATAAGAATACATACACTAATGCTTCCATATTATTCTCCTTATATTATATTAAGTAAATATTATAATTAAATATATTATTTAGTTATACAGCACCTTGTTTTTTACTACTTCTATCACCTAGTTTTTGGAAAGCTCCAAATTCAACTTGTTCTGTTACTTCTGCTCCTATACCTGCAAATACATCTCTAAATATTGTTCTAGAGCCATGCCATAGATGTCCAAAGAAGAATATAAATGCGAAATTTGCATGTCCAAATGTAAACCATCCTCTTGGGCTACTTCTAAATACGCCATCTGATTCTAAAGTTGTTCGGTCAAATTCAAATACTTCTCCAAGTTGTGCTTTACGAGCATATTTTTTTACACTTGGTGCATCATTGAAGGTTTTTCCATTTAATTTCCCTCCATAAAAATTTATTGTTACACCAACTTTTTCTATACTATATTTTGATTCTGCTCGCCTAAATGGTATATCTGCTCTAATTATACCATCTTTATCTAATAATATTACAGGAAAAGTTTCAAAAAAAGCAGGCATTCGTCTTACTGTTAATTCTCTTCCTTCTTTATCTTGAAAAATTGGGTGTCCTAACCATGCTTCTGCAATACCATCTCCTTTGTCCATTGGTCCTGATCTAAATAATCCTCCTTTAGCTGGATTATTTCCAATATAGTCATAAAATGCTAGTTTATCTGGGATTTTTGACCAAGCTTGTTCTGGTGTTAATCCTTCATTTAATGAATTTTCAACTCTTCTTTCTATTTCTTGCTGAAAATAGCCACTATCCCATTGATATCTTGTAGGACCAAATAGTTCTATTGGTGTAGCGGCAGATCCGTACCACATAGTGCCACATGTGACAAATGCACTAAAAAATACTGCTGATATACTACTAGACAGTACTGTTTCTATATTGCCCATTCTTAAAGCCCTATATAATCTTTGAGGAGGTCTTACAGTTAAATGAAATAATCCTGCTAATATACCAACTGTACCAGCTGCTATATGATGTGAAGCAATTCCACTTGGGTTAAATGGATTAAATCCATCTGGTCCCCATGCTGGTGCTACAGGCTGTATTTTACCTGTTACTCCATATGCATCTGATATCCATATTCCTGGTCCAAATAATCCTGTTGCATGAAATGCTCCAAATCCAAAACAAAGTAGGCTGGATAATAATAAATGAATCCCAAAAATTTTTGGTAAATCTAATGCAGGTTCACCTGTTCTTGGGTCTCTAAATAATTCTAAGTCCCAATATACCCAATGCCATATTGATGCCAAGAACAACATTCCTGATAGAACTATATGTGTTATTGCTACTCCTTCAAAACTCCATAAACCTGGATTAGATACACTTTCTCCATTAATACTCCATCCACCCCATGAATCAGTAATACCTATTCTGGTCATAAATGGCATAACGAACATTCCTTGTCTCCACATTGGATTAAGTACTGGATCTGATGGATCAAAAATAGCTAGCTCATATAAAGCCATTGATCCTGCCCACCCTGAAACTAATGCTGTATGCATTAAATGTACAGAAATTAGGCGTCCTGGATCATTTAAAACAACTGTATGTACGCGATACCATGGTAATGCCATAAAATGACATATCTCCTTGTTAATGAAAAAATATTGTACTTTTCTTACTTTTTATAATTTTAATTTAATTGATGATATACAATATAGCATTTTTTTATAAAATTAAATTAGTCATACTTATATTTTATAAATTTATGTACTACTATAGAACTTATTATATTTATGATAGTTAATATAAGTATACTTTTATTGACAGTAATCTGAAAATATATAGTATTTATAATATCTTCCTCTAAAATTATTTTATTATTAAAAACAATATTACGTATTATCTCTATTCCATAAGTTAATGGATTTAAGCATGCCGCTATTTGTAGCCAGTATGGCATAAATCCTAAAGGAGCTAATGCCGTGCTTAAAAATAAGATAGGTAGATTAATAATAATCGCTAAAGCAATAAATTCGATATGACCGGGTAAAGTAAATGCATTAAAAATACTAATATTAGCTGTATATATTATAATAAATGTATTAATTAAAATAATAATAAAGAGTTGACTTATTTTTATATTGCTTTGTAAAAATACAATACTAATTATAATAATACTGATGATTTGAAGAATAGTAATTATCCAGATATTTATTGTTGTAGATATAATAATTGTATTTTTATATATTAGTGGTGAAACTAATAATCTATTGAAAAAACCAAATTCTCTATCAAATATTATAGGTAATCCAGCATTTATTGCACTGTTGAAAGAGGTAAATATAATAATCCCTGGATTTAAAAATTCTTCATATTTTAAGGTATATTGATCAAATAAATTTATTGGTGCATTTTGAAATAGTGCTCCAAATAATATTAACCATAATATCGGTTGAGCTATACTTATAAATATATTATAAGGTCTTCTAGAATTTTGTAAATATAGCCTTTTTATAATAGCGTAAATTTCTTTATATATCTTATTACTCTTTACAATATTTTTTATTATTATATTTGGTTTAAAGATTAAAAAAGATTTGTTTTTATTGGGAGATGAATATAAAATTGTCATTAATTTAAACCTAACTTAATATTTTTTCCGATAGGATAGTATTTAATTTATGAATTTCTTATGATGAATTACTATTATCTCTGTATATAAATACCAATCATATGAATTCATATATAAAATATTTAATTTATGTATCAAATTAATTTGTTTATCTAAATATATATAACTTAAAAAAATATAGTGAAGATTTTAATTTCTTTATTCTATTTTTATGTTTAAATGTGTATACTAATATATAATACTTATATAAAAGAACTAATTAAGATTTTCAAATTTGTTATTATTTTTTATTATTATTAATTTATTTAAGGATTGTTTATATGACAAAGTATAGCGTAACTCTAAAGGATGAATCTGGTACTCAAACTATTGAGTGTCCATCAGATGAATATATTTTAGATATTGCAGAAGAGAAAGGTATTGAATTACCTTATTCTTGTCGTGCTGGTGCTTGTTCTACTTGTGCTGGTATTGTAGAGGAAGGTACGGTTAATCAAGATGATCAGTCTTTTTTAGATGCAGATCAAATTAATAAGGGTTTTGTATTGACATGTGTGGCTTATCCTTCTAGTGATTGTGTTATATTAACTCATCAAGAAGATGGTTTGTATTAATTAGTTAATTAATTAATTAATTTGACAAAAATATATTAACATTATTTGTCAAATTTATTAATTATTAAATTAATTATAATTTTACTTCAACTTCAACTCCAGCTGGTATATTAAGCTTCATCAAAGCATCTATTGTTTTAGCTGATGGTTTATGAATATCAATTAATTTTGTATGTATTTTAATTTCAAAATGCTCTCTAGAATCTTTATCTACATGGGGTGAACGTAAAACACAGTATATTTTTCGCCTAGTAGGTATAGGTATTGGCCCTATAATTTTGGTATTAGTTATTTTGGCTGCTGTTATAATACTATCGCAAGATATTTTTAGTAATTTATAATTATAAGTTTTTAGTTTTATTCTAATTTTATTTTTATTTATATTTTCCATATATCTATTGATTATTTATTTATAAAAGTTATTTTAATATTTTAGATACTACTCCTGCTCCTACAGTTCTTCCTCCTTCTCGTATTGCAAATCTCATTCCTTGTTCTATAGCTATAGGGTTAATTAGTTCTGCACTCATTTTTATTCTATCACCTGGCATAACCATTTCTGCTGTAGAACCATCATCAGCTGTAAATTGTGTGATTGTTCCGGTTACGTCTGTTGTTCTAACGTAGAATTGAGGTCTATATCCTGCAAAAAAAGGGGTATGTCTTCCACCTTCCTCCTTTGTCAAAATATATACTTCTGCTTCAAACTGAGTATGAGGTGTAATCGTTCCTGGTTGAGCTAGTACCATACCTCTTTCAATTTCAAGTTTTTGAATTCCCCTTAATAGAATTCCGATATTATCCCCTGCCATACCTTTATCTAGTGTTTTTTGAAACATTTCTAGTCCAGTAATGGTTGTTGTTTTAGTTTCTTCTATACCGACTATTTCAATTGTATCTCCTACTTTAATAATTCCCCTTTCTATTCTTCCTGTTGCTACTGTTCCTCTTCCAGTTATTGAAAATACATCTTCTACAGCCATTAGAAATGTTTTTTCTGTATCTCTTTTAGGTGTTGGAATATAAGAATCTACTGCATCCATTAATTCATGAATTTTATCTACCCATTCATTTTCTCCTCTTTGGATGTTATTATTTTTTGTTATTTGTTCTAATGCTAATAATGCGGATCCCGCAACAAACGGTATATTATCATCATGAAAATCATATTTTTCCAATAGTTCTCTCACTTCTAGTTCTACAAGTTCACGTAATTCATCGTCTTCTAATTGGTCTTGCTTATTTAAAAAAACTACAATATTAGGTACACCTACTTGTTTTGCTAATAAAATATGTTCTCTTGTTTGTGGCATAGGTCCATCTGCTGCAGATACTACTAATATTGCTCCATCCATTTGTGCTGCACCAGTAATCATATTTTTTACATAATCAGCATGTCCAGGGCAATCTACATGTGCATAATGCCTATTATTTGTTTCGTATTCTATATGTGCTGTATTAATAGTAATTCCTCTTGCTTTTTCTTCAGGTGCTGCATCAATTTCATCAATATTTTTTGCTTCAGATTGATTTGCTGCTGCAAGTGTTGCTGATATAGCGGCTGTTAGAGTTGTTTTACCATGATCTACATGTCCAATTGTGCCAATATTTACGTGTGGTTTTTTGCGTTCAAATTTTTCGCGTGCCATATTTTATTTCCTTTATATTTTAATTAAATATTTATTGAATATAAAAAAATTTTAATATCGATAATGAGCAAAAGCTTTATTTGCTTCTGCCATACGATGAGTTTCTTCTCTTTTTCTAATTGAATTACCATTTTCATTTGATGCATCAATAAGTTCATTAGCTAGTTTGGTTTCTATATTTTTCCCTGCTCTCAGTATAGCAAATTTTGTAATCCATCTTAGTGCTAAATTTGTTCCTCTATATGCTCTTACTTCTATAGGAACTTGATATGTTGAGCCACCTACTCTTTTTGCTTTTACTTCAACTAAAGGTGTGGTATTACGAATAGCTTTTTCTACGATTTCTAAGGGATCTTTAGTAGTTTTATTTTGAATTATATCTAAAGCTTTATATACTATTTTTTGTGCTAATTCTTTTTTTCCATGTTTTAATATACGTACTGTTAGCATATTAATAAGTTTACTATTATAGATGGGATCAGGATATACAATTCTTTTTTTTGATATATTACGACGTGACATATTTTTTATGCTTTAGGTTTTTTAGTTCCATATTTTGACCGACTATTTTTTCTATCTTTAACTCCAGCGGAATCTAGTGTTCCTCTAACTACATGATATCTTACACCTGGTAAGTCTTTAACACGTCCTCCTCTTATTAAAACAACAGAGTGTTCTTGAATATTGTGTCCAATACCTGGTATATATGCAGTTACTTCAAAGCCAGAAGTAAGTCTTACTCTTGCTACTTTACGTAATGCGGAATTTGGTTTTTTAGGTGTTGTTGTATATACTCTAGTACATACTCCTCTTCTTTGCGGACAAGCTTTTAATGCTGGTGATTTAGTTTTCTTATCATATTTTATTCTTTCAGATCTAATAAGTTGTTGAATAGTTGGCATTATTAATTTTTATAATATTCATATTAATTTTGAATATTCAATACATTATAAGTATTGTATAATTTAGTGTCAAACATTATCTAATTCTATCTAATTTATTTTATATTATATTTTTTCATAAATTTTTCGACTCTACCTTCCGTATCTATAATTCTTTGTGAACCAGTAAAAAAAGGATGATTACCTGACCAGATGTCTACATTTAATTTTTCTTCTGTTGATCCAACTGTCATAATATGTTTGCCATCACAATATACCTTCGATTGATTATGCCATATAGGATGTATGTTTTTTTTTGCCATAAGGTTTTGATATTATTTCTATATTTAATTATTTTATTTAGATTAACTTTATTCATTAAAGTTTTATTATCTTTTTGAGTACTGTGGTGCTTTTCTCGCTTTACGCAGTCCATACTTTTTTCTTTCTTTAACTCTTGCATCCCTTCTTAGTAAACCCTTAGATTTTAGTGTTACTCTATTTTCAGGATTAATATCACATAATGCTCTTGCTAATCCCAAACGTATAGCATCTGCTTGTCCTGTTAAACCACCACCTTCAGCTTTTACATATATATCATATTCTTTTTCTAATCCTAATGTGCTTAATGGGCCACATGAAATTCTTAAATAATTGGGGCTGAATTGTAAATATGATTCTCCTGGAAGTCCATTGATAATTAATTTGCCAGATCCTGGTATTAATTGAACTCTTGCTATGGATGTTTTTCTTCTACCTGTGCCTGAATATATAACATTGTTATTGTATAAATTTAACATAACTTATTTTATTATTTAATTAATTTCTAAATATATTGGTTGTTGTCCGTCATGTGGATGATTAGTATTCGAGTAAACTTTGAGCTTTTTAAATAATTTTCTTCCCAAGCTATTTTTTGGTAACATACCTTTAATGGAGTGTTCAATAATTTTATTTGGCATTTTTTGTTGTAATTCATTAAATGTTTTTATCTTTAATCCTCCTGGTTTTCCTGAATGTTTTTTATAGGTTTTAAATTTATTTTTATTGCCAGTTACCTTAATCTGTGCGGAATTAATTACGATTATTTTAATATTGTTTTCTTGATAAGATGTATAGCTTATATTATTTTTACCTTTTAATATAGATGCAATTTTACTGCTTAGTCTACCTAATGTTTTATCTTTAGCATCAATAATATACCAATTTATATTATTATTTATTTTAGGTATGTGTGTTTCATTTTTATTTATAAACATAAACGAATTAATTTATTAATCTTTATATATTTTATTAATATTATATCTTGATATTTTCATTCTTTAAATTTTTTCTTGTGGCAAATTAATTTTTAGTTTATTTTTTAATGCCTGAATGACTTCTTCTACTGATTTTTGACCAAAATTCTTAATTTCTAGTAGTTCTTCTTGCGAATAGTCTAATAAGTCTGCAATAGAGTCAATTTGTGTTCTTTTCAAGCAATTATATGCACGCACTGATAATTGTAATTCTTCTATTAATACTTGATTGATTTTTTTATCTTTATTTTCATTATTTTTATGCTTAGATTTAAAATTTATATTAGTTAAAGGGTGAAATAATTTTGTTAAAACATTAGCGCCTTGACTAATAGCTTCTTGAGGTGATAGACTCCCATTTGTCCATATTTCTAAGAATAATTTTTCTTCAATAGTTGTTGAGTTGATTTTTTTTTCTTCTATTTTATAATTAAATTTTTTAGCTGGCATAAATATAGCATCAATCTGTAAAAAGTCTATTGATTTATTATCTATTCCTTTATCAACTAATCGATAGCCATTACCTTTTTCTATTTTAAATTCCATTTCAAAGATAGTATTATTACATACTGTAGCTATATATTGTTTTGGATCTATAACTTCAATTTCTGGTGGTAAGTCAAATAAACCTGTTGTAATTATTGCAGGGCCTTGTATTCTTACTCTTCCAATTTGAGGTTCTGAGCTATGGCTTTTTAGTATAACTTCTTTTAAATTTAAAATAATTTCCAATACATCTTCTCTTACTCCCGTAATAGCTGAAAATTCATGATTAATACCAGCTATCCTTACAGCTACTATAGCAGCTCCTTGTAAATCTGATAGTATGGTTCTTCTTAAAGAATTGCCTACTGTAATTCCTTGTCCTTTTTTTAAAGGTTCTAAAACAAAATAACCATATTGTTCTCTAGCTCCTTTTGTTTTTGACTCTATACATTCAATTTGAAAATGAGTCATTTGAAAATTTTTTATATCTATTTTGTATAATTATTAAAAAAATATTTAATCTTAAATTAAACTCTACGTTTTTTTGGAGGTCTACATCCATTATGTGGTACAGGTGTAATATCTTTTATTAATGTTACTTCTATTCCTGCAGCTTGTAATGCTCTCATTGCAGTTTCTCTACCTGCACCAGGTCCATTAACTAATACTTCTGTTTGTTTCATTCCATGATCTATGGCATTTTTTGCTACTTTTTCTGCTGCTGTTTGCGCAGCAAAAGGAGTACTTTTTTTTGATCCTTTAAATCCGCTTGCACCAGCTGAACACCATGCAATTGTTTCTCCTTGTAAGTCTGTAATTGTAATAATTGTATTATTGAATGTTGATTGTATATGAGTAATTCCATTAATTACACTTTTTTTTTTCTTACTTTGATTTTTTTTTATTTGTCTAGCCATATAAAATTAATTAATTATATTTTATTATTTGAAGTTTTCTTATTTTCTAGGTGCTTTTTTCTTTCCTGCTATTGTTTTTTTTGTTCCTCTTCTAGTTCTTGCATTTGTTCTTGTACGTTGTCCACGTAATGGTAAACCTAATTTATGTCTTCTTCCTTTATAAGACCTAATATCCATTAGTCTTTTTATATTCATTGTTTCAATTCTTTTTAAGTCTCCTTCAAGTTCGTATTCTTTATTTAATATTTGTCTTATTGCAATTATTTCTTTATCACTTAGTTTATTAATAATAGTATTGGGGTTTATTGCTATAGTTTTTAAAAGTTTTTTTGAACTAGATATACCAATACCATAGATATAAGTTAAACCTATTTCAATTCTTTTATTTTTAGGTAAATCTACTCCTGCTATTCTAGCCATTTAAATGTACTTCCTTATTTTTTATGTAATAAACTCAGCCTTGTTTTTGTTTATGTTTTGGATTTTCACAAATAATCATTACTTTTCTATGTCTTTTTATCACCCTACATTTTTCACACATTTTTTTCACAGATGGTCTAACTTTCATAATATTTTTAATCCTAATATTTATTTTTTTATTTCTTATTCAATTATATTATCATATTGTTCTGAAATTATGTATGTCTGAATTTGTTTTGCTGTATCAATTGATACTCCAACAAGTATAAGTAGTGATGTTGTTCCTAACCCTTGAAAAATATTTATTTTAGTTACATTAAAAATAATAAATGGAAATTGTGCGATAAGAAATAAAAAGATGGATCCAATAAAAGTTAGTTTATTAATTACCTTTTTTAAGTAACTAATTGTTTCTATACCAGGTCGAATATTTGGTATACTTGCTCCCATTTTTTGTAAATTTTCAGCTATATCTTTAGGATTTAATATTATTGATGAATAAAAGTAGCTGAAAATTGTTATAAGTATAGAATATATTATTAAGTATAATGGAATATTTGATAGAATCAATGCCATGCTTTTATGTAATAATATATTCTGATTATTTAATAAAATATATTTAGGTAATGTAATTGCAGCTGATGCAAATACAATTGGCATTACACCACCTTGATTCAATTTTAGAGGTATATAGCTTTGTGCATTAAATGTATTTATTTTACCTATTTGTTTAGCTGAAATAATACTAATTTTTCTTTTACTTTCTTGAATAATAATATTGATTATTAGTATTGATATACTGAATATTATTAGGGAAAATAATATTACTATATTATCTTTATTATTAATAGTATAATTTTTGAAATTTTGTGGTATATTTGAAATAATATTCTGAAAAATTAATAAAGATGATCCATTACCTATACCATATTCTGTAATAATTTCAGAAAACCACATGATAATTATTGATCCTGTAGTAAGTGTTAATATAGAATCTATTAAAAAATAATTATTCCAATTAAAAGTATATGGTTTAATCCATAATGCTATTAATAAGCTCTGTATTATTGCCCAAATTACAGTGAAGTATCTGGTTATTTGATTTATTTTTTGTTTCCCTATTTCTCCCTCATCTTTTTGTAAAGTTTCGAATTTTGGTATTAGTTTAATTAATAGTTGTATTATAATAGATGAATTAATATATGGTATAATACCTAAACTGAATATTCCAATTGTTGAAAAGCCTCCTCCTGAAAAAATATTTAAAAAATTAATAATACCATTATCTTTTATACTTGCATTAAAATCTTGGTGATTTATGCCCGGAATCGGTATAAATATACCCATTCGACATATGAATAGAATTATTATTGTAGTAAAAATTTTTTTTGAGAGCTTATTTTTTATATCCATAATATATTTATTGATATAAGTGTTCTAATGTAATATTTCTATCATTAGCTGTTTGTTGAAAAGTTCTTAAATTATTTAATGCATTTAGGGTTGCTCTTGCATTATTAAGTGTATTATTCGATCCTAATTGTTTTGCTAAAATATTTTTTATTCCCGCTAATTCCAGTACTATTCTTGTTGATCCTCCAGCAATTACTCCTGATCCTGTTGCTGATGGCTTTAATATAATCTTAGCTGCTCCTGATACACCATATATTGGGTGTGGTATAGATAAATATTTTGTTAAAGGTATATTAATGATATTTTTTTTAGCATTACTTACTCCTTTTTTTACTGCTCCAATGACATCGCTGGCTTTACCAATTCCAACACCTATTTGTCCTTTTTCATTTCCAATTACCAAAACTGCTCTGAAGCTTAATTTTTTTCCTCCTTTGACTACTTTTGTAACTCTTTTAACTTGCACAACTTTTTCTTCCCAATTGTTCTCTTCTTTATTTTTTATTTGTTTTTTTTTTATCATGTTTCTATATATATTGTTTTAAAAATTTATTCCCTCATTTCTTGTTGCTTCTGCTAATTCTTTTACTTGTCCATGATATATATTCTTGCCTCGGTCAAAAATTATTTGATTAATACCTAATTTTTTTAATTTAATACCTATATTTTTACCTATTAATTTAGCTACTTGGCAATTTGCAAATTGATTCGTTTCATTTTTTATATATTTAGATAAGCTAGAAGTACTTGTTAATACTTTTTGATTATGGTCATCTATAATATTAGCATATAAATGCTTATTTGATTTAAATATATATAATCTCGGTTTATTTAATTTTCCTTTTATTTTCATTTATATTTAATTAAATATTGATTTTTACTTTGATTATTGAAATCAAGTATGATAGTTTTTATTTACCAGCTTTTCCAACTTTTCTTCTTACTTTTTCATTGTTATATCTAATACCTTTGCCTTTATATGGCTCAGGTGGTCTAATTGATCTAATTTTAGCAGCTATTTGTCCAACTACTTCTTTACTAATACCTGAAATTAAAATATTAGTATTATTTTCTACTTTTATTGTTATATGTTCTGGAGGTTCAATATTGATTGGATGACTATAACCTACATTAAGGATTAAAATTTTTCCTTTTATATGCGACCGATATCCTATTCCATGTATAATTAATTTTTTTTCAAAACCTTTTGATACACCTATGATCATATTTTGTATGATACTTCTGGACATGCCATGCATTTCTCGTGCTTTTTTTGTATTATTTTTTCTATTTAATTTAATTATATTGTTTGTTTTTGTTATTTTTATGAGATTAGATAATGTATAGGATAATTGACCTTTTTTGCCCGAAACAAATATTTTTGATTCATCTATTTTTATTTTTATATTTTCAGTTATTATTATTTCTTTTTTTCCTATTCTAGACATAAATTTTCCTAATCTATTTTATTATAATTACCAAATATAACAAAGAACTTCTCCACCTACACCAAAATATCTAGCATTTTTATCAGTCATTACTCCTTTTGATGTAGATATTACTGCGATTCCAATTCCACCTAGCACTTTTGGGAGTTCTTTGTGGTTAGCATAAACCCTTAAACCTGGCTTACTTATTCTTTTAAGTTCAGTTATTACTGGAGATTTACTTTTGCCCTTATATTTTAAAGAAATAACTATATATTTTCTTAATCTTTTTTCTATTTCTTTAAACTCATATATAAATCCTTCTTCTTTTAGAACATATAGTATGTTTAGAGTCATTTTTGTTGATGGTACTTGTACTATTTGATGTTTTACTAAATTTGCATTTCTAATTCTAGTAAGCATATCTGATATCATATCATTTATCATAGAACTGTATTTTTATTTATTTATTTTTTATATTTTAGATTATTTTATAAATGGCATACCAAATTTTTGTAGCAATGATAAACTTTCCTTATCAGTATTAGCTGTAGTTACAATAGTTATGTTCATCCCTTGTATTTTATTTATTTGATCATAATTAATTTCTGGAAATATAATTTGTTCTTTTATTCCTAAATTGTAATTTCCCCTACCATCAAATTTTTTTGAGCTAATACCTCTAAAATCTCTGATTCTTGGTAAAGATAAATTAATTAGTTTGTTTAAGAAATCATACATTTTATCTTTTCTTAAAGTTACTTTTAGTCCTATTGGCATATTCTCTCGAATCTTAAAGCCAGCTATAGATTTTTTTGTCTTAGTAATTATTGGTTTTTGTCCTGTAATGTAAGAGAATTCTTCAATACTTTTATTTATTAGTTTCGAATTTTGTGCTGCTTCTCCTATTCCTCTATTAATAACTATCTTTACTAGTTGAGGAATTTCATGTATATTTTTATATTCAAATTCTTTGAAAAGTTCTGTACTTATTTTTGTTTTATATATTATCTTTAAATTATTTTTCATTGTTTATATTAAAAAAAATTATTTTTTATTTACTAATAAGTCTTATATTTGAATAATGTATTGGTCCTTCTATTTGTATTACTTCTCCTTTATTTTCAGCTTGTTTTGGTTTTATATGTTTAGTTTTTAAATTGATATTTTCAATTACTAAATAATTTTTTTTTAATAAAACTTTTTTTATTTTTCCTCTCTGTCCTTTGTATTTTCCAGATATTATGTTTACATCATCACCTATTTTTCCTTTGATTTTATACTTAGTAATATTCATTAAACTACCTCTGGTGCTAAAGATATAATTTTTATAAAATTTTTGTCTCTTAATTCTTTGGCTATTGGACCGAAAACCCTAGTTCCTCTTGGATTATTTTCTTTGTTTATTAAAACAGCTGCATTATCATCAAAACGAATACTCATACCATCCAATCTACGAATAGTTTTTTTTGTTCTTACAATAACTGCTCTAACTATATCGGATCTTTTAACTGGCATATTGGGTGATGCATCTTTTACAACACCAATTATTGTATCTCCTATTTTTGCGTAATTTGGATTATTGCTACCTAAAACCCTTATACACATAATTTTACGTGCTCCACTATTGTCAGCTATACTTAAGTAACTTTGTGTTTGTATCATTTACTATTTATTAGTTGTATTAATTTCCATCTTTTATTTTTACTCAAAGGTCTTGTTTCTTGTATTTTAACCTTATCTCCTATTTTGCATTGATTAAGAGGATCATCTGCATAATATTTATTAGTTTTTGATATTATTTTTCCATACTTTTTGTGTGAAATTTGTTTTTTTACAATTACTGTAATAGTATTATTCATTTTATTACTAATTACTATTCCGAATGTTTCTCTTCTTGGCATATTATTTATTTTTATTAATTATTGATGTTCTTAGGCTAAACATTTTTGATATATTATTTTGTACTATTCTTATTAGATGTATTTTTACATTTTGTTTAGTAATTTTTTTTATTTTTAATAAAACTAATTCTTTTTTCAATTCTATAATTTTATTATCTATCTGTTCAATACTAATATGCTTATTATCTTGATTTATTTTTGACATTTTTTTATTATATTATTATTTAAGTAATAATATTATTTTTTACTATAAATTTAGTTTTTATTGGTAGCTTATATGAGGCTAATTTCATTGCTTGTTTTGCTATATTCTTTTGTACTCCCGATATTTCAAATATAACATGTCCAGGTTTAACTACAGCTACCCAATATTCTGTTGCTCCTTTGCCTGAGCCCATACGAGTTTCTGCAGGCCTAGCTGTTATTGGCTTATCTGGAAAGACACGAATCCAAAGTTTTCCTCCTCTTTTTACGTATCTTGTGATTGTCCTCCTAGTTGCTTCTATTTGTCTTGAGCTTAGCCATGTAGGTTCTTTTGCCTGTAATGCATATTCTCCAAATACGATTTGGTTACCTTTACTAGCATATCCTTTCATACGTCCACGATGTTGCTTTCTAAATTTTGTTTTTTTAGGACTTAGCATAATTTTACTATTATTTATAATTTTTTTATACACATATGAATTAACATCTATCACTATTTAACTTTTTTGTCTTTAAATAGCCATATCTTTATACCTAAAGTTCCATATATTGTATTGGCAGTTGTATATGCATAATCAATATTTGCTCTAATTGTTTGCAATGGAACTCTTCCTTCACGTACCCATTCTTTTCTTGCTATTTCAGCTCCATTAAGTCTACCAGATACTTGTACCTTAATGCCTTTAATGTTAGATTTTTGTGCTCTTTGTATAGCTTGCCTTACAGCTCTTCTGAATGCAACTCTTTTTTCTAATTGTTGTGATATCCATTGGCTTAATAATATAGCTTCTTTATCTGGTTCAGTTATTTCAATTATATTAAGTCTAATTTTATTTTTACTATTTAATTTCTTTTCTAGATTTATTCTTATTACTTCTATTCCTGTCCCCATTTTACCTAAAATTATTCCAGGTTTTGCACTATTTATATTAATTTCAATTTGATCTACTTTTCTTGCAATTTCTATAGAAGCTATACTTGCTTTGTTTAATAATTCATTTATATAGTTTCTAATTATATAATCTTCTTGAATTAATTTGGTATAATTTTTCATATTCGAAAACCACAACGACTTATATGACGCTGTAATTCCTATTCTAAAGCCTGATGGATGTATTTTTTGTCCCATATTTTTTTATTGCGTTTCAAGTTTTATTGTTATATGACATGTTGGTTTATGTATGGAAAATGCACGACCCTGTGCTCTAGCTTGAAATCTTTTTAGTATTGGTCCTTTGTTAGCAAATGCTTCTTTTATTATTAACTTTTTTTTATCTATTTTTTTTTCTTTAATTTGTCCAATATTATTTAAAGCTGATTCTAGTATTTTTTTTATTATTTCAGATGCTTTATATGGCATAAACTCTAACATTAATCTTGCTTCATTATAATTTTTTCCTTGTATTTGTTTTAATACTCTTTGTGATTTATATGTTGAGAGTCTTATGTATTTTCCTGTGGCTTGAGATTTTGTATTTTTTTTATTCATATTTCTTATTTTCTAGTTTTTCTATCATTTTTTATATGACTTCTAAATGTTCTGGTTGGTATAAATTCACCTAGTTTATGTCCAATCATTTGGTCTGATACGAAAACTGGAAAATGTTGTTTACCGTTATGAACTGCAATAGTGTGTCCAATCATATTTGGTAAAATTGTTGAAGATCTAGACCATGTTTTTATAGTATTTTTTTTATTGTTTTTATTAAGTTCTTCAATTCTTTTTAATAATTTAATTTCAATATATGGACCTTTTGATAATGATCTTGACATGTTAAATAACTAAATAAAATTATATTTTACTTGCGGCGACGTAATATATATTGTGCGCTATATTTTTTTTTTTTTCGTGTTTTTTGCCCTAGTGCCGGTTTACCCCATGGTGTTACAGGACGACTTCTTCCTATTGGAGATTTTCCTTCTCCCCCACCATGAGGATGATCAATTGGATTCATTACAACACCACGTACTTGAGGTCTTTTACCTAACCACCTGTTTCTTCCCGCTTTGCCTATTGTAATGTTACTTGCATCTATATTACCAACTTGTCCAATAGTTGCATAGCATTCTTTATGAATAATCCTTACTTCACTAGAAGGTAATTTAAGTGTAATAAAATTACCTTCTTTTGCTACAATTTGTGCATATGTACCAGCTGCTCTTACTATTTGTCCACCTCTTTTTGGTTTTATTTCTATATTATGTACAGCTGTTCCTAGAGGTATTTTATTTAAAGGCAGTGAATTACCTACTTCTATTGGTACATTTTCACCAGATATAACTGTATTTCCTATAGCAAGTGATCTCGGGTGCAAAATATATTTTTTTTCTCCATCTTGGTAATAGATTAAAGCAATTCTTGCGTTTCTATTTGGATCATATTCAATTTTAGCTACTTTTCCTAAAATATCTATTTTATTTCTTTTAAAGTCAATAATTCTATATCTTTTTTTATGACCACCACCCTTGTGTCTGCATGTTATAATACCTCTATTATTACGACCCTTAGATGAATTTTTCTTTTTAAGCAAATTTTTTTCTGGTTTATTTGCTGTTATTTCACTAAAAGTTGATACAGTTCTATTGCGAGTTCCTGGTGTATATGCTTTATATAAACGAATTGCCATATTATATTATTAAATTCATGTAATTGTAAATATTAACTATCTTCAAATAATTTGATTTTATATTTATTATGCAATGTTATAATAGCTTTTTTATTTTGTGTTAAGTAACCTTTAAATTTACCTATTCTTTTAGTTTTAGGAGGAGTATTCATTGTATTAATTTTTTTTACTTTTACACTAAATACTAATTCTATAGCTTGCTTAATTTCATATTTATTACTTTGTTTTTTTACTTGAAAAAAATAAACATTATCTTCAATACTTTTTGTTGTTTTATCAGTAATAATAGGATATTTGATTATATCTATAATTTTATTTTTATCGTATTTTATTGTCATATTATTTATTCATTTGATTAATTAGCTTTAATGATTCAGGTGTCATTATTATTATATCAGCTTTCAATAATGATAGGATATTAATGTTTTTAGCCTCTATTGTATTTACATTTTTTATATTTCTATATGATAAATATAGATTTCTTGTACTTTTTTCAACTATTATTAGTATTTTTTGTACACTTTTAAGATTAATTCCTAATTGATTTAATTCTTGAATGCCGTATTTTGTATTCGGTTGATTTAGATTATTTAATAATTGGTCTGTAATAATTGTATTTGGAAATTTATTATATATAATTGTTCTTAAAGCTAATTTTTTTTCTTTTTTATTGATTTTTGATTTATATATTTTTTTTCTTGGTCCAAATATTGTTCCTCCTCCTTTCCATAATGGAGATCTAGTTGAGCCTGCTCTTGCTCTACCTGTACCTTTTTGTTTCCATGGTTTTTTACCTCCACCTCTAACTTCACTCCTGGTTTTTGTATGTGCGTTTCTAATGCGCTTATTCTTTAATTGTTGTTGTAGTGCTTTATGAATTATATACATTTGTTTATTTTTATCATTATGTATATTAAAGTTCATTTGTAATATAGCGTTTTCTTCTTGACTTATTGTATTTTTCTTTATTTTAATTACATACTTGAGTTGTTTAATTATTTTCATTTTATTTATTATAGATGTAGATAATATTACCATTTTTTCCTGGTACAGAACCTTTAATCGTTAATGTATTTTCTTGTATATTTATATTTATAATTTCTAAATTTTTAATTGTTGTTTTTTTATTACCCATGCGTCCAGCCATTTTTTTTCCTGGTAGTACTCGCCCTGGAGTTGTTCCAGCACCAATAGAACCTGGTTGTCTATGATTTTTTGATCCATGTGACATGGGTCCACGGTGAAAATGATGTCTTTTCTGATAACCACTAAAGCCTTTTCCTATACTTGTTCCAGATACATTAATATAGTGACCAATTTTTAATTGCCTTATAGTTATTACCTTACCAATCTTTAAAGTATCCCATAAATTACTTCTATATTCTTTTGTATATTTAAAGCAAGGTACTTTATATTTTTTAAAATGACCAATATTAGGTTTTTTTAGTTTACTAGGATTAATATATTCATAACCAATTTGAATATTTGCATTTTTATTTTTTTTATTATTTTTAATTTGCGTAATTGTACATGGGCCAATTTGTAATATTGTTACTGGAATAGCATTTCCTATTTTATTAAATATTTGAGTCATACCAATTTTTTTTCCTAGCATACATAATGACATTAATTTATCTCCTTTTTATTTTTATTAATTGTTATTTATATTATCTTGTAATTTCAAGCAATTTTCAAGTTTAATTTATACTTTTTCTATTATTTTTTATTCGGTAAATACTACTTGACTATGATATTTATATGTAGCAATATTAAATTATTGTTAAAATATTTATTTTATATTTATGGAGTTTTTCAATGACTAAAGTAGTAGGAATTGATTTAGGTACAACTAATTCTGTTATTGCTGTTATGGAGGGTGGTAAGCCAACTGTAATATCTAGTAAAGAAGGTTTAAGAACAACTCCTTCAGTAGTTGCATATACTAAAAAACAAGATAAACTTGTTGGAAATATTGCAAAGCGTCAAGCGGTAATGAATCCAGAGAATACATTTTATTCTGTTAAACGTTTTATAGGACGTAAGTATAGTGAAATAAGTGAAGACATTAAGCAGTTGTCTTATGATATAAAAACAGATAAAAATATGGCTATTAAAATAGATTGTCCTGCATTAAATAAGAATTTTGCTCCAGAAGAAATTTCTGCACAAGTTTTAAGAAAATTAGTTGAAGATGCTAGCACTTATTTAGGACAATCTGTAACTAAAGCAGTTATCACTGTACCTGCTTATTTTAATGATTCTCAAAGACAATCTACTAAAGATGCAGGTCAAATTGCTGGCTTAGATGTTTTAAGAATTATTAATGAACCAACTGCTGCTTCTTTATCATATGGTTTAGATAAAAAAGATAATGAAACTATTCTAGTTTTTGACCTTGGAGGAGGGACATTTGATGTGTCTATTCTAGAAGTTGGAGATGGTGTTTTTGAAGTTTTATCAACTTCAGGTGATACTCATTTAGGTGGTGATGATTTTGATAGTAAAATTGTTGATTGGTTAGTTAATGAGTTTAAAAATGATGAAGGAATTGATTTAAGTCAGGATAGGCAAGCGCTTCAAAGGTTGACTGAGGCATCGGAAAAAGCAAAAATTGAACTTTCCAGTTTATTACAAACAGATATTAATTTACCTTTTATAACTTCAAATGATACAGGTCCAAAGCATTTAGAAAAACATATTACTCGTGCAAAATTTGAAGATTTATGTTCAGATTTAATTGTTCGTTGTCAAATACCAGTTAATAATTCTTTAAAAGATGCACAATTAAAGTCTAGTAATATAGATGAAGTCGTATTAGTAGGTGGTTCTACAAGGATACCTTCGATTCAAAAATTAGTAAAAGATTATATTGGTAAAGACCCTAATCAAAGTGTAAATCCTGATGAAGTAGTGGCAATCGGTGCTGCAGTTCAAGCTGGAGTTTTAGCTGGTGAAGTTAAAGATATTTTACTATTAGATGTTACTCCATTATCACTTGGTGTGGAAACTTTGGGAGGCATTATGACTAAAATTATTTCTCGTAATACAACTGTACCTACAAAAAAATCAGAAGTTTTTTCTACTGCTGTTGATAATCAACCAAATGTTGAAATTCATGTTTTACAAGGAGAAAGAGAATTCACAAAAGATAATAAAAGCTTAGGAACTTTTAGATTAGATGGAATTATGCCAGCTCCACGTGGTGTTCCTCAAATAGAGGTTATATTTGATATCGATGCTAATGGTATTTTATCTGTAACTGCACAAGATAAAGGTAGTGGTAAAGAGCAATCAATCACAATTACAGGTGCTTCTACTTTACCAAAAGAAGAAGTTGAACAATTAGTCAAAGAAGCTGAAGAAAATGCTAATATTGATAAACAAAAACGTGATTATATTGACATAAAAAATCAGGCAGATTCTTTATGTTATCAATCTCAAAATCAGATTAATGACTTGGGAGATAAGGTCGATAAAGATGTTCGAGAATCTATTACTGATAAAATTCAAGATTTAAAAAAAGCTATAGTAGCTGAAAATTATGATCAAATTAAAGTTTTACAAAACGATCTACAGCAGTTAATGATCGATGTTGGAAAAAAAGCTTATGATAATACATCTTCGCGTAGTGATGATGATTCAGTAATTGATACAAACTCTAAAGAGGCATAGTTTTTTTATTATAAGTAATTTAATGTATCAAATTTATAGCGGGTAACGCGATTCGAACGCGCGACTTCAACCTTGGCAAGGTTGTGCTCTACCACTGAGCTATACCCGCATTGATATTTTAGATAATAACTATCGCAAACCTTTTTGCATTTGTCAAGTTTTTTATATATTTTAAGTAGAATAGGTAGTATCTATTCTACTTTTTTTACTTACATAATACAATGGATTATTTTATGTTACAAATGAGTTTATAATACTTGTTATGATAATTAACCCTGCCCATATACCAATACTAGTATATATTAAATTTTTTGACTTTTCCCATTGTCCTGGAGATGCTAGTGTTACAGGTATTCCTATAACTAAAATTGTTGATAAAATAATCAGAGTTAATACAAGTATTTGAATTATAAGTACCATTATATATTTCCTTAATTATATAGTTATATTTATTATATTAATTGTTTATATATAGTTTTATTTAATATATCATTATATTAATTAATTTTGTTTACAATTAAAATTAATTAAATTTTTATATAATTAATATGATTTTTATTTATTCAATAGATCTAATATTATATTAATAAATAAAATAAATATTTCTATTTAATGTAAATTTATATAATTATAGATTATATATTTTATATAATCTATTTTAATTACAATTAATAAACTTGAGAGGTTTTATGTTTACATCAATTATAATGTCAAAATTGCCAGAAGCTTATCTTCTATTTAGGCCTTTAGTAGATATTTTACCTATTATTCCATTGTTTTTTTTATTACTAGCTTTTGTTTGGCAAGCAGCTATTGGTTTTAGATAATTAAGTTATCTAAAACAAATTATGTTATTAGTAAGAGTCTTGATTAAATCTATTAAATTTATATATAACTTTTATATGGTAGAGCCCCTTTTATCCGGCATAGTATTAGGTTTAATTCCTATTACATTATTTGGTTTATTGGTAGCAGCTTATTTACAATATCGTAGAGGAAATCAATTTGGTTTATAGTTTTTAGTTTATATTTATACTCTAAATAATGAATATTTAGAGTATTTATTTGTTTACCAACTTGATTTTCTTATTCCAGGTAATAAGCATTCATGAGACATTTCTCTTAAAACATGTCGAGATAATCCAAAATCACGATAAAATCCCCTACTTCTACCTGTTATCCAGCATCTATTTCTAGCTCTACATTTTAAGCTATTACGTGGTAATTTTTGTAATTTTTGTTGTAATATTAAGGCATTATCAAAATTTTGTGTAGAATTAATTAAGTTTTTAATTTCTTTTCGCTTTTTTTGATATTTAGTTGCTAGTTTTTTTCTTTTTATCTCTCTTTGAATCATGCTTTCTTTTGCCATATATTTATGTTTTTGTAACTGTTAAGATTTATTAGATAAATATCATTTAATTTTATATTATTTAATCATTCATTTCAATGATTTAATAAAAAAAAAGAAGGTAAAAAATTATTAATTAAATAATAATTTTTTTCTCCTAAAAAATATTTATCCTAGCTTACTACTAGTTGATGCTATAACAAATGCTGCATATGTTAGTATATATCCTACTGAAAAGTGTGCTAAACCTACTAGTCTAGCTTGAACAATAGATAAAGCAACTGGTTTATCTTTCCATTTAATTAAATTAGCTAAAGGTGTTCTTTCATGTGCCCATGCAAGTGTTTCAATTAATTCTTGCCAATATCCACGCCATGAAATTAGGAACATAAATCCAGTTGCCCATATTAAATGTCCAAATAGAAACATCCATGACCATACTGATAAGTTATTCATGCCATAAGGATTATAGCCATTTATTAGTGGAGATGAATTAAGCCATAAGTAATCTCTTAACCATCCCATTAAATAAGTAGAAGATTCATTAAATTGACTTGTATTACCTTGCCATATAGTTATATGTTTCCAGTGCCAATAGAATGTTACCCATCCAATTGTATTTAACATCCAGAATACAGATAGATAAAATGCATCCCATGCTGATATATCACATGTTCCACCTCTTCCAGGTCCGTCGCAAGGAAAACTATATCCAAAGTCTTTTTTATCCGGCATCAGCTTTGATCCTCTTGCATCTAGAGCACCCTTTACTAAGATTAATGTAGTTGTATGTAATCCTAGTGCAATTGCATGATGAACCAAAAAATCTCCTGGTCCTATTGTTAGAAAAAGTGAGTTTTTATTATTATTAACTGCTTCTAGCCAGCCAGGTAGCCATATACTACTTCCTGCTTTATTAGCTATATTAGAAGAGGAAGATAATAATATATTAAAGCCATATAGTGCTTTACCCGAACTTGCCTGGATCCATTGTGCAAATACTGGTTCAATCAGTATTTGTTTTTCTGGAGTACCAAATGCTAGCATTGTATCATTATGTATATATAATCCTAGTGTATGAAAACCTAAAAATAAGCTTACCCAACTTAAATGTGATATTATAGCCTCTTTGTGTTCAAGTATTCTACTTAGTACATTGTTTTCGTTTTGCTCTGGATTATAATCTCTAATGAAAAAAATAGCTCCATGCGCAAACCCACCTACCATTAAAAATCCAGCTATATATTGATGATGTGTATATAATGCTGCTTGTGTTGTAAAGCTTTTTGTCATAAATGCATATGGTGGTAATGCATACATGTGTTGAGCTACTAGTGAAGTTATTGTTCCTAGTGCTCCTAGTGCTAATCCTAGTTGGATATGTAAAGAATTAGTTATTGTTTCATATAATCCTTTATGTCCTTCTCCTAATTTTCCACTAGGTGGTTTATGTGCATTTAAAATATCTTTTAAGTTGTGTCCTATTCCCCAGTTTGTTTTATACATATGGCCAGCAATTATAAATATAACTCCTATAGCTAGGTGATGATGAGCCATATCAGTTAGCCAAAGTGATTGACTTTGTGGATGGAATCCTCCTAAGAATGTTAATATTGCTGTTCCAGATCCTTCACTGGTACTAAATATATGATTTGCACCATCTGGATTCATTGTATATTCAAACCAATTACCAGTAAAAAAAGGTTTTAACCCTTCAGGATGTGGTATAATTTTTGTAAAATTATCCCACCTTACATGTTGCCCTCTAGATTCTGGAATTGCTATATGTATTAAGTGACCTGCCCATGCTAAAGAACTTAATCCAAATAAACCTGATAAATGATGGTTTAATCTAGATTCATTATTTTTAAACCATGATAGACCTGGTTTAAATTTAGGTTGTAAATGAAGCCATCCTGCAAATAGCATAATAGCTGATAATACAATTAAAAAAAGCGCTCCATTGTATAAATCAGTATTTGTTCTCATGCCAATTGTATACCACCAGTGATATAAGCCAGAGAATGCTATATCTACAGGATAAGAAGTACCTTCTTGACTAAATGCTTTTACTGCTTGTTGTCCAAAATGAGGATCCCAAATTGTATGAGCAATTGGTTTTGTTTTAATTGGTTCTAGTATCCATGTTTCAAAATTACCTTGCCAAGCAACGTGAAATAAATTACCTGATGTCCATAAAAAAATAATTGCTATGTGACCAAAATGAGATGCAAATATTTTTTGATATAAATTTTCTTCTGTCATGCCATCATGACTTTCAAAATCATGTGCTGTAGCAATTCCATACCAGATCCTTCTTGTTGTAGGATCTTGTGCTAATGCTTGGCTGAATTTTGGAAATTTTGTTGCCATTATTAATTTATCCTTATCCTACTGATATTATTCTTGCTAAGAAAAATGCCCAAGTTGTTCCTATTCCACCTAATAAATAGTGTGCTAGTCCTACAGCTCTACCCTGTGTAATGCTTAATGCTCTTGGTTGTATTGATGGTGAGACTTTAACTTTATTGTGTGCCCATATTATTGATTCTATTAGTTCTTGCCAATATCCGCGTCCACTGAATAAAAACATTAAACTAAATGCCCAAATAAAATGTGCGCCTAGAAAAATTAATCCATATGCTGATAAGGCCGATCCATATGATTGAATGACTTGTGCAGCTTGTGCCCATAAGAAATCTCTTAACCATCCATTTATTGTTATTGCACTTTGTGCAAAGTTACCAGATGTAATATGAACTACTGAGTTCGACTCTGATATAGTTCCCCATACATCTGATTGCATTTTCCAGCTAAAGTGAAAAAGTACGATAGATAATGAATTATACATCCAAAATAATCCTAAAAATACATGATCCCAACCTGATACTTGGCATGTTCCACCTCTTCCAGGACCGTCACAAGGAAAACGAAAACCTAGATTTGATTTATCTGGAATTAATCTTGAATTTCTTGCAAATAAGAATCCTTTAACTAATATTAAGACTGTTACATGTATAGTAAATGCATGAATATGATGTACCATGAAATCAGCAGTTCCAAGTTTTATTGGCATCATAGCAATTTTATTATTAATTGCTATTGTATCTCCTCCAAATACATAACTAGAGGTTGTTAGTGAATTTGGACTAGTATTACTAGATGCTAGAGTATGTATTTTTTGAATCCATTGTGCAAAAATAGGTTGTAGTTGTATTGCTGTATCTGAAAACATATCTTGCGATCTTCCTAACGCCCTCATTGTATCATTGTGTATATATAATCCAAATGAGTGGAATCCTAGAAACATACATAGCCAGTTTAAATGCGAAATTACTGCATCTCTATGTCTAATTACTCTATCTAAAACATTATCGTAGTTTTGAGCTGGGTTGTAGTCTCTCACCATAAAGATAGATGCATGTGCTCCTGCACCTACGACACAAAAACCTCCTATCCATACATGATGTGTAAATAATGATAGTTGTGTTGGATAATCTATTGCAATATATGGATATGCTGGCATAGCATACATATGGTGTGCAACTATAATACTTAGAGAGCCGATCATTGCTAAATTGATAGCCAGTTGTGCGTGCCAAGAAGTTGTTAGAATTTCATATAAGCCTTTATGTCCTTCTCCTGTAAATGGTCCTTTGTGAGCTTCTAAAATTTCTTTCATACTATGCCCTATTCCCCAGTTAGTTCTGTACATATGACCTGCTATTATGAATAAAACAGATAAAGCTAAATGATGATGTGCTATATCACTAAGCCATAGTCCTCCATTTACAGGATTTAATCCACCTTTAAATGTTAAGAAATCTGAATATTCATTCCAATTTAATGTAAAGAATGGTATTAAACCTTTACTAAAGCTAGGATATAATGTGCTCATTAAATCTCTATTTACCATAAATTCATGAGGTAAAGGTATTTCCTGAGGTGAAATACCTGAATCTAACAATTTATTTATCGGTAATGAAATATGAATTTGATGTCCGGCCCATCCAAGACATCCTAGTCCTAATAATCCTGATAAGTGATGGTTCATCATAGATTCTACATTTTGAAACCATTCTAATTTTGGTGCTGATTTATGATAATGAAACCATCCTCCAAAAATCATTAGAATAGACATAAATAAGCCACCAAGAGCCATCATATATAGTTGAAATTCTGTTGTTATTCCAGATCCTCTCCATAATTGGAAGAAACCTGAAGTAATTTGTATACCTTGGAAATTTCCTCCAACATCTGCATTTAAAATTTCTTGTCCAACTATTGGCCATACTACTTGTGCACTTGGTTTAATAATCGTTGGATTATTTAACCAAGCTAAATAGTTAGAAAATCTAGCTCCATGAAAATGCATTCCACTCAGCCATAAAAATATTATAGCTAATTGTCCAAAGTGTGCACTGAAAATTTTTCTTGATACTTCTTCTAAAGATTGTGTATGACTGTCAAAGTCGTGTGCATCAGCATGTAAATTCCAAACCCATGTAGTTGTATTTGGTCCTTTAGCTAATTTTCTTGAAAAATGTCCTGGTTTTGCCCATTTTTCAAAAGATGTTTCAACTGTATTTTTATCTACAGTGACTTTTACTTTATTTGTCTCTTGCTCTTGTGAGCTAACTTTCATCAAGATTCTCCTCTCTATATTGTATTTATTAAATGAGACAACTAATAAAACTCTCACTTATATATTAATTTTATTTTCTCATTGTAGAATGAGTTGTGAGTTTTTATAATATTATACTATTATTATAGTTATACTTTTTACTGTATTTGATATCTGTTAACAATAGTTAAAATCTTATTTTATTTACTTATATTAGTTTGACTTTCATTAAAATTTGTCCACGATCTACAATATCTCCATCTTTCACTAGTATCTCAACAATTTCACCATTTATTTCTGATTCTATTTCATTCATTAATTTCATTGCTTCTATAATGCAAACAGTTTGTTTATTTTTAACAATATGATTTTTTTCAATAAATGGCGGTTCAGTAGGAGCTGGAGATCTATAAAAAGTACCTACCATAGGAGATATTATTGTAGAATAAGTGCTAGAGTTATCTGATTTATCTTTGTTTTGTTTTCTTTGTATAGTTTGACTGAATATTTGATTATTTAAAGTCTTTTTTATTAAGAATTCTTTTTCTATACTATTATTATTAATGTTTATATTATCATTTGTATATAAATATTTTTTAGTATCGTATATATTATTTTGTTTTTTACTTTTATTAATTAAAATCTTGATATTTTGATTATCAAAATATAATTGTCTTATATTACTCTTTTTTATAGAATGTATAAAATTTTTAATATTGTTTAGTTTTAATATCATAAATTTCTTATATTTTGTTTATTTTTATTATATTTTTGTTTTTATTTCTTTCTTTAGCATCCATATCCTTGTATGATCATTTAATTCTAGAATAGGTACTTTATATTTATTAAAAATTTTTTTATAACCAGCTAAATAAAATATATAATTAGATGATTTAATAATTCTTTTTTTTAAATTTTTAGGAATTATTTCTATTTTTATTAAATATTTTTTCATAAGTTGTATATTTTTTAATTTAATATTTTTGATTACAATTATATAATATATATTTTATAACTTAATGAAAATTTATTTTTTATATTCATGTTAATAATATTTCATATATTATATTATATAAACTAATTATAAATATTAAAAAACATTAAATAGATGTTGATAGCTGATGATTTAGATCAATTATTAAATATTTTACCCGATTTTATAAAAAATCCTTTAGAACAGCATCCTCAAAAAAAATTGTTAATTGAGGTTGTTATGGATTTAGGTAGAAGACCAGAAGCTCGTTTTCCTGATGGTCCTTATTATTTATCACATACTAATGTTTCATGGTATGATCTTGATTTTTCTATAAAAAAAATACCTCATTTTAGTTCGGATAATCGATCTGGTATAGAATATACTTTGCATAGAATAAGTTCTATTAAAAATCGAAAAGGTAATATTATTGGTTTAACTTGTCGTGTAGGTAGAGCAATATTTGGTACTATAGATATTGTAAGAGATTTATTATATAATGGCAATTCTATACTTTTATTAGGTAGACCAGGTGTTGGTAAAACTACTGCAATCAGAGAGATCACTCGTGTTCTTGCTGATGAAATGGAAAAACGAGTTGTTATAATTGATACTTCTAATGAGATTGCTGGTGATGGAGATATTCCTCATCCAGCTATAGGTAGAGCTAGAAGAATGCAAGTTTCTAGTCCTAATTTACAACACCAAGTTATGATTGAAGCAGTAGAAAACCATATGCCAGAGGTAATTATTATAGATGAGATAGGTACGGAGTTAGAAGCAATGGCTGCTCGTACAATTGCAGAAAGAGGAGTTCAATTGGTTGGTACAGCTCATGGTAATTCTTTAGAGAATTTAATAAAAAATCCAATTTTATCTGATTTAATAGGTGGTATAGAATATGTTACGCTAGGTGATCATGAAGCTAAAAGACGAGGGTCTCAGAAAAGTATTTTAGAAAGAAAATCAGTTCCTGCTTTTCAAACAGCTATAGAAATTCATCAACGCAATAATTGGATAATTCATAAAAAAGTTGATATCATTGTTGATCAAATTTTAGATGGATCTATCTTATCTTTAGAGCGCCGCATATTAAATAATGATAGATCAATATATATAGAATCTGATACTTCTCATTCTACAGAATTTATTATGAAGAGTAATGCCTCTGAAATCAATAAACTAAAAGTTATAGGTAATTTAAATTCATTTAATAACAATAAAAGTTTATTGCATAATATTAATAAAATAAAAAATAAATATAGTAATTTAATTCATATTAAGAATAATCAAAATATTTCTTTTGCTTCTTCTATTAAGTTAAAATCAATTCAACTATATCTTTATGGTATTAATATACATCAAGTAGAAAATACTATTAATTCATTAAAATTATCTATTATATTAACTCGAAATATAATCAAAGCAGATAGTATTTTAGCTTTAAGATCATATATTAAATATAATAGTAAAATTCGTCATTTAGCTAAATCTAAGCAAATAGTAATTTATACAATTCATAATTGTACTATTAATAATATTATTAGAGCTCTTAAACAAATGTTAAATTTATATACTATATCTATTTTTAATTGGAATAATCTTTGCTTAGGAAAAAATTTTTTTGAGATTAATGCATTATTTGAGGTTAGATTTGCTATAGAAAAAGTTATTTTTCTTAAAAAACAACCTGTTGAACTTTTACCACAGAGTGATTATATAAGAAAATTGCAGTATAAATTATTAAAAATCTATAATATGAAATATTGTAGTTTTGGTTCATTTAATAATCAAAGATTAAAAATTTATCCAATTTGACCTACTTCTTGTAAATTAATTTTATAAATAATATTTTGTATTCATTTATAAAATATATAATTACTTTATACGAATCTTATTTTTATCTAAATTTATTGTAATTTTCATTGCTATTTAACTTCTAATCCTTTTTGATTTAAAGCAACTTTTTTAAATTAACTATGTTATATTTTGGATGTGCTAAAAATATATAATAACTATAAATTTATTTTTTATTGTTTTTATATATGTATTTTTTTCATTTTTTATTCAATTAAATAAGAAAAATTTTATTTTTTAAGTTCTTAAATTTCTGTTTTAGTTAATATTTCTTTTAAGATTATTTTATTAAATATTAAAAGAATATTTATATTTTAGTATTAGTTTTAATATTTTTAGAATTGTAGATACAGGTCATTATATTAATATCTTTTAATAGGGAAAAAATCATGTCATCAAAAGAACTTGATTCAAGCATTTTTGAGAAGGTAAGAAATATAGTTGTTCAACAATTAGGTGTTGATAAAAAAAAAGTTACTTTAGAAGCTAATTTTGCTAATGACCTAGGTGCAGATTCTTTGGATACAGTTGAATTAGTTATGGCTATTGAGGAAGAATTTCATATAGAAATACCAGATGAAGATGCTGAAAAAATTGCTACATTAGACCAAGCAGTAAAATTTATTGAGAAAGCAGTTACTGCAGATTAAAAAAAATTATACGGAGAGGGTGGGATTCGAACCCACGGAACCTTTCAGTTCATCTGATTTCAAATCAGACGCAATCAACCAACTCTACCACCTCTCCACTAATAGTATAATAAATTATAACAAACATAGACTATAAGAACAATATTGATATATATATTGCATATATAGTCTTTACTTTTTTATTCGTATGTTGCTTCGCCAGTAAATTTTTTATTAACTGGATTATTATTTTTGCCTATGTTATGTTCAATATTTCCTACACTGATTCTACCTTTATTAGATTTTTCTGGAAATACTCCATCTTTTGGATGTAGATACTGCACTTCTCCATTTGGGAAAATGCGATAAATTTTAAAAGTTGTAATTTTAAATTTATTTTTTAATTGAGTTCCTAATGCCAAGCACTGTTCTTTTTTTGCTAAATATAATAAGTTATCCCCTGCTGACATTATTGCAGAACCGCCAGTTGGCATTTCAAAAATAATTTCTTTTTTACTTGTCCATGTTATGGCGTATTTTTCTTCTATTTCAGCTGCTCTTAGCCATCCTCCTGTGCTACCTCCAAATGTTGGTGAAGGCATCTTGAAATCAATTTTATTATCCATTTTTTGTTATATTCATGTTTAAATTTAACTTTTTGTAATTTAATTACATTGTATATGTTTTATATTTCTTTACTTTAAAAAGAAATAAAGCTTTACATTAATTCTATTCACTTAGTTGTATTTACTAATACAGAAGATTCTATGGGTTCTATTAAGTATAATTTTATTAAATTCAGTATTAATATTTTATAAATAAATACTTTTTTAAAAGATTTGATAATAGGATTTAATTTTTGTTTATTCGTTTCAATTAATAATTTATTTTGTGAAGCACATATATCTAAGTATTGAAAAAATTCTGATTTATCTACATCTAATGCTATAGGAAATATTCTAGATGCACTTTCATTAGTTTTTCTAATAACTTGAATATCATACTGTCTGGCATCTAAACCTATTGATTGATAAAATTCTGATCTTTGAAAGTCATTTAAATACATTGTTGCAAAAACACTAATTAAAAAAAATCGGCACCATAGTTTAGATTTTAAGTTATTTAAAAAGTTTGGTTGTGATTTTAATAGTGCTGCAAAAAAATCACCATGTCTATTTTCATCTTGACACCAGTTTTCAAAGAATTTAAATATAGGATATATACGATGTTTTGGATATTGTTCTAAATGTCTATAAATTGTTATATATCTCCAATATCCAATCTTTTCTGATAAATATGTTGCGTAAAAAATGAATTTAGGAGAAAAAAAAGTATATTTTCTACTTTTAGTTAAAAATCCTAAGTCTAATGATAAATTAAAATCTCCTATCGCTTTATTGAGAAATCCTGCATGTCTTGCTTCATCTCTAGACATTAATAAAAAACATTCTGCTATAATAGGATTTGTTTTTTCTAGTCTTCTTGATAATTCTTTATATAGTAAAAAACCTGAAAATTCAGCTGTACAAGATCTTTCAAGAAACTCAATAAATAATCCTTTTGTATGATTATCTAAATGATTCCATGACTGATTAAATTCTTCATCTCTAATAAAATGTTTTCTATTGTAATCAGCCCTAAATTCTTTTAAGAGAGCTTCAAACTCTTCTTTATTTAAAGATATATCTAATTTTGACATTTCATCAAAGTTTGTTGTGTAAAACCTTGGAGTTAATAAAGTTTCCTTAACTTGCGTATTGTCTTTTTTAATAGTGCTTTGCATTATAAATTTTTCTGAAAAATAATATTATTTATATAATAAAGCTAAATATTTATTAGTAAGTTTATCATAACTTGAAGTTTTAATTTATTAGCTTATAGTTTTTTTGAAATTATATTGATGTAATTTAATTAATTTTATTAAAAAAAATTTATTACTTTAATTGTTAGTGATTATATTATATCTTATTAATAATATTAATATATTAAATTTAATGTATTATTTTATAGGAGGTTAATTACAAGTAATGGTAGATATTATTAGTTTAGGATGGGGATCTTTATTAGCTATAGTAACTTTTTCTATTGCATTAGTAGTATGGGGTAGAAATGGATTTTAGTATTAATCACTATTTTTTCAGGATTAAATAAATGGGATTAGAAATTTTTATAACAGCAATCATTAGCTCAATGATTATTATGATTGGTTTAGCTTTAGGTTTTTTACTTTTAAAAGTTCAAGGTGAATAATTATTATATTTAAATTATCAAGGTGAATAATTATATTAATTTTTTAGTTAAAGGTTTATAATTTTTAATTAAATTAAAGAAGACTTTCATCTTGCTTATTATATTTAAAATATAATTAAACTATTTGTTTATTTATAGATATACTATTTTATTGACTACTTTAAACATATTACAATTTAATTATATGATCAAATTATTTTGGTATATTTCTGGTTTGTTAACAATATTTTTGATATTATTAAGTAATAACAATAATGGTTCAAGTAATTTTATCAATCAAAGTAAAATTTTAAATTTCCGTACTGGACAATCATTTATACAAAAATTTATAATTTTTATTATATTATTATTTTTTATTTTAACTATAATATCTCTATTTAATTAAATCTTGGAGAATACATTAATTTAGTTATATTATCTATAATAGATTTATGTCTATTTCAAAAAATAATTGTCCTGTTCCTTTTGATCAGCAACCTTTGAATGAGTATTTAGTCTTAAAAAAATCTTGGTTTTTTTCTTGGTCTATCGGTAACAATAAGCAATATATTATTAAGATAATATATCTTTTTATATCTTTGTTTATTTTTATTGGCTTATTGATGTTGTATATATTTATTAATAATTTAAATCATTATAAATTACTATTAATAGATTTATTTATTTGTGACATTATAGTTTTTATAATTTTTATGAGATTATATTTAGGTTGGTCTTATATACTAAAGAGACTATTAAGTGCAACTATATTTTATGAAGAGTCTGGTTGGTATGATGGTCAGGTATGGATAAAAAAACATAATAATTTAATACAAGATAGATTAGTTGGTTTATATGAAATTATGCCTTATATTAATCGTATAAAGTTGACATGTATCATAATCATGTTAGTATTTTTATTAGAATATTTTCTATATTTCTTATTTTGAATAATAATTATATATATTATATAATATTTTAGACGCGGGGTAGAGCAGCTTGGTAGCTCGTCGGGCTCATAACCCGAAGGTCAATGGTTCAAATCCATTCCCCGCTATTTTTTTTAATGTAGTTTAAAATATCATATAAATTTTTATATAATATTATATTATAAATATCTGTTAATACTTTTATTTTTGATATTTAAAGATATAAATTCTATGTATAATGTAATATAATGAAAATAACGAATCACTCGATACAAGTTGGAGATAAAGCTCCTAATTTTTCTGCTACAGCTGTTTATGAGCAAGAGTTTAAGCAAATTAAATTATCTGACTATTTAGGCAAATATGTAATCTTACTTTTTTATCCTTTAGATTTCACATTTGTATGTCCTACAGAAATAATTGCTTTTAGTGATATGTATAATCAGATATATTCTTTGAATACAGAAATTTTAGGTATATCTGTTGATAGTGAATATTGTCATCTTGCTTGGTTACAGCTTGATCGTGAGTCTGGTGGCGTTGGAGAGTTGAAGTATCCACTTATTTCTGATCTAAACAAAGAAATTAGTTCATCATATAATGTACTTAATAGTGACGGTAAATCATTGAGAGGTTTATTTATTATTGATAAAGAGGGCTTAATTCAGCATTCTCTAATCAATAATCTAGATTTTGGTAGAAGTGTAGATGAAGCAATAAGAACTTTACAGGCTATTCAGTATGTACAAACTCATGTAGATGAAGTTTGTCCTGCTAATTGGCAGCCTGGTAAATCTACAATTAAGAGTAATCCTAGTGGTGCAAAAGAATATTTTAAATCTATTTAGATTGTTTTATATTTTTAATTCTTTAAAATATTTAATATAAAAAATTATAATAAAAGTTTATTTTATTTATTATATTAATATTTTAATTTTTATATTTGCTCAAAATAATCATGAGGTAATTGTTATGTCTACTAATTTAGCTCAGCAATTGCGTGAAGGAACAACTAAATCACATAGTATGGCTGAAAATGTTAGTTTTGTAAAATCATTTTTAGGTGGAGTAGTTGATAAAAATTCTTACCGAAAATTAGTAGGTAATCTATTTTTTATATATCAAGCAATCGAAGAGGAAATAGAGAAAAATAAAAATCATTATGCAGTAAAATCAATATATTTTCCGGAGCTCTATCGCAAAGAAAGCTTGATTACAGATTTAATTTATTATTACGGTGATAATTGGGTAAATGAGGTTAATCCATCTTCTGCAACTAAAATTTATGTTAATAGAATTCATCAAGTGGGCTATAATAATCCTCAATTATTAATAGCACATGCATATACTAGATATATAGGTGATTTATCCGGTGGTCAAATTTTAAAAAAAATAGCTCAAAGTGCAATGCAATTACCAGATAATTCTGGAACAGCATTTTATGATTTTTCATCTATTTCAGATGAAAAGTTATTTAAAGATATGTACAGAATTTCTCTAAATAGCATTCCTTTTAATTCTATAGAGATTGAACAAATAATAGCAGAGGCGAATACTGCATTTAGTCTAAATATGAAAGTCTTTCAGGAACTTAATTCTAATTTAATCAAAATTATGTTAATGTTACTACTAAGTTCTATTAACAATTTTCGAAAAAAAAATTTATAAAACTATTTTTTATTTTTATATAAATAAATTGTACTTATTTAATAATGAGTAATAATTTACTTATATTCTTATATATTTTTATGTATAAATTAAAAACTATCAAATCTGTAAGTAAACGTTTTAAAATAACATCTAATAAAAAAATTTTAAGACATAAAGCATGTAAGAATCATTTATTACAAAAAAAAACTAGTAAACGAAAGCGTCATTTATGTATAGTTAGTACTCTACATTTTTGTGATAATTACAACCTAAAAAATTGTATACCTTATTTATATTAAATTTAGATTGATTATTTTCTATGACACGTGTTAAAAGAGGAAATGTTGCTCGTAAAAGAAGAAAAAAAATACTGAAATTAGCCAAAGGTTTTAGAGGATCTCATTCTAAATTATTTCGTACAGCCAAGCAGCAAGTTTTAAAAGCGTTAAAATATTCATATATTGGTAGAAAAAATAAAAAACGTAATTATCGAAGATTATGGATTGTACGTATTAATGCGTCTGTTCGTTCTTATGATATTACATATAGCCAATTTATTTATTTACTTAAAAAACTAAACGTTGGATTAAATCGAAAAATGTTATCACAGTTATCTATTATTGATAAAGCAGCATTTAATTTTTTTCTTGAATTTATTAAATCAAATGCAAAGTTAAATTAATTAATTCTACTTAGAATATAGTAATTAGTTAATATTAAATCTTTAATATTATTATTGGAATTTTTGTATTTATCTTTTAATATTTGTATGGCTAGCTGCATATGTTCTTCAGCTAAGTCTTTAGATTTTTGTATTGCCCTTGTATTTTTTATTATTTTTATTGCTTTGTGAATATCTGTTGAGTTCTGAAATTCCTGATCAATTAATGTAACTAATTCAGGTTTTTCTTCTAATGCAAAAATTAATGGAGCTGTTAAGTTACCATTTTTTAAGTCTGATCCAGCTGGTTTACCTAAATTTTTTGATTTACCAATAATATCTAATATATCATCTATAATTTGAAATGCTAAACCTATATGTTTACCATATAAATAAAAATTATTCTGTATATCTATATTAGATTTATTTAATATTGTTGTTGCTTTACAACTAGAAGCTATTAAAGAAGCTGTTTTATAAAAAGATTTTTCTATATAATTATCTATTGAAATTTTATTATCAAAATACTTAATACCTTGCTCAACTTCTCCTTCTGCAAAATCTGTTATTACTTTAGAAATAATTTTTACAACATTTAAGTTATTTAGATTAGCTAAGTACCATGATGATTGGGCAAATAAGAAATCTCCCGCAAGAACTGCTATTTTATTATTAAATAAGTTATGAACGGTCTTAATTCCTCTCCTTGTTGAGCAATCATCTATAATATCATCATGAACTAAACTTGCTGTATGTATAATTTCTGTAATTTCAGCTAATCTTTTTTGTTCAGATATTATTTTATTATTTTTTGTAGTAACTTTAGATACTAAAAAAATAATAGCTGGACGAATTCTTTTACCTCCTGCATTAAATAATTTCTCTGCAGCAGCATATAATATTGGATGTTTAGCTACAATCATTTTTTGTAAATTAATATTTAATTGATTTAAATCTTTGTTTATTGAGCTAAAAAAGTTAGTTGAATACATAATTGTTAGTCTAAATAAATTATTATTTGATATAACTATAAAAATTAGAATATTATAATATATTATATAATATATTATTTTTAATAATCTTTTATTCTATTAACTATGATAAAATATATTTATTTTAGTAAATTTTTTAGTTTATTGTAATTTGAAGTATTATTCATTAATACAATTTAGGAGATTTATATATAAAAATGTTAAAAAAAATGAACAATGTAAATTTACCTGTAACTTCCTTATCAAATCAAATAATTGATAAAGATATTATTTTATTATTATATCAAGATATGTTATTAGGTCGCAGTTTTGAAGATATGTGTGCACAAATGTATTATCGTGGTAAAATGTTTGGATTTGTGCATCTTTATAATGGTCAAGAAGCTATATCTACTGGTATTATTAAATCTTTAATTTCTCAAGATTATGTATGCAGTACATATCGTGACCATGTTCATGCTTTGAGTAAAGGTGTAAATCCTAAATATGTAATGGCAGAATTATTTGGTAAAGAGACTGGGTGCAGTAAAGGCAGAGGTGGCTCAATGCATATTTTTTCTGCTCAGCATAATTTTTTAGGTGGTTTTGCATTTATTGGTGAAGGTATACCAGTAGCTATTGGAGCAGCTTTTCAAAGTATATATAAAAAACAGTTAATAAATCAAAATGGTTTATTAAGCGTAACAGCTTGTTTTTTTGGTGATGGTACTACAAATAATGGTCAATTCTTTGAGTGTCTAAATATGTCTGTACTATGGAAATTACCTGTAATTTTTGTAGTTGAAAATAATCAATGGGCTATTGGTATGGCTCATAATCGTGCAACTTCTTTGCCAGAAGTACATAAAAAAGCTCAGGCTTTTGGATTACCTGGAATTGAAGTAGATGGTATGGATGTTTTAGCTATCAGAATTGTTGCAGAAGATGCTATTAAAAGAGCTAGATCCGGAGAAGGGCCTACTTTAATAGAAGCTTTAACATATCGATTTAGAGGACATTCTTTAGCTGATCCTGATGAGTTAAGATCACGTGAAGAAAAAAACGCATGGTTAGCACGTGATCCAATTAAGCGTCTAAAAAAATATATCTTAAGTGAAAAAATAGCTGAAATAAATACTTTGAATGAAATTGAATTAAAAGTAAAAAAAGATATAAATGATTCTGTTGATTTTGCTCTATCTAGTCCTGAACCTAAATTAGAAGATCTAAAACGTTATTTATTTGCAGAAGATTAACTAACTTTATATTTACTTTAATAAATTTATATGATCAATTATTAATTATTAATTATGAATAAAACCTTTTTATTTGATGCTTTACGTGAAGCTACTGATGAGGAAATGGAAAAAGATCCATCTGTTTTTATATTAGGTGAAGATGTAGGACATTATGGAGGTTCTTATAAAGTTACTAAAGATCTACATATTAAATATGGAGATCTTAGGGTATTAGATACTCCTATTGCTGAAAATAGTTTTATGGGTATGGCTATTGGTTCTGCTATAACAGGTTTAAGACCTATTGTCGAAGGCATGAATATGAGTTTTTTATTATTGGCTTTTAATCAAATTGCTAATAATGCTGGTATGTTAAGATATACTTCTGGAGGTAATTTTACTATTCCATTAGTAATTCGTGGTCCTGGAGGTGTAGGTCGTCAATTAGGTGCTGAACATTCTCAGCGCTTAGAAGCATATTTTCAAGCTATACCTGGGTTAAAAATAGTTGCATGTTCAACTCCTTATAATGCTAAAGGTTTATTGAAATCAGCAATTCGAGATAATAATCCTGTAATCTTTTTTGAACATGTTCTTTTGTATAATCTAAAAGATGAATTGCCTCATACAGAATATTTATTGCCTTTAAATAAAGTTGAACTAGTTAGAGCAGGTAAAGATATAACAATTCTCACTTATTCTCGTATGAGACATCATGTTATGGAAGCTGTAAAAGATTTAATTTATTATGGTTATGATCCAGAAGTAATTGATTTAATTTCTTTAAAACCTATTGATATACAAAGTATTAAAGAATCTTTAGGTAAAACAAACCATTTACTAATTGTTGAGGAATGTATGAAAACAGGTGGAATTGCAGCTGAAATTATAGCTCAGGTTAATGATCAATGTTTTGACCTTTTAGATGCACCAATTGTAAGGCTATCCTCTCAAGATATTCCAACTCCTTATAATGGGAATTTAGAAAAAGCAACTTTAATACATCCTCAGCAGATTATAGATTCTGTGAGAATGTTATTAACTTAGTAATAAGTTTGTTTACTTTTATAATTTTTATTTAATTTATATTGATTAAAAAATGATTATTTTTATCAATATATTTTTAAATCTAATATATTTAAAAATTCATTTCTGCTGCTTGTACTTTTTCCCATTGTTTTTTCTTCAGTACAAAGAAAATTTGTGCTACTGTAATTCCTATAAAGAAAATAATCATATTTTTAATTCTAGTTGGGTTTTGTAAAACAATCTCTGTTTCATTTTGACCAAAACCTCCTATATTTGGATCATTTGTTAAAAGTTGATTAGCTTGTATATTATCGCCTTTTTTTACAATTAACTGTAATCCTTTTGGTATACTTTCGCTAAAATTTTCACCATTATTCTTTTCTATATTAATTAAAAAACTTTGATCTTCATTTGATGTAATTTTTGATATTGTGCCATTATAAGTTGCAGTGATAGGGTTGTTATTTGATTTATCTCCAGTTGGATAAATTTGTCCACGGCCTCTATTTCCACCAACATATATAGGGTACTTTAAAAAATGTATATTTTTATCTGTTTTAGGATCTGGTGATAAGATAGGAAATATTATTTCTTGATTGTTTTTTCCTGTTAATGGTCCAACAACTAAGATATTATCTGTTGATGTACTGTATGGTTGAATAAAAATGTTTTTTGTTTTCTCTCTTAGTTTTATATCTAATAAGTTTTTTGGTGCTAATTTAAAGCCTTTAGGTAATATTAACACTGCTCCTGTATTTAATGAACCAGCTACTCCGTTGCCTAAAATTTGTTTATTATTTTGATTATATGGTATTGATACTTTTGCTTCAAAGATACTATTGGGTAATATTGCTTTTGGAACTTCAATTTCAACAGACTTTTGTGCTAAATGACAATTTGCACAAACTATGCGTCCAGTAGCTTCTCTTGGATTCTCATATCCTTGTTGAGCATATACAGGAAATGCATTTACATGATTTAATGTGATATAAAACAAGCTAAATAAACTAGCTATAATTAGAACTAGTTTTTTAACTTTTTTTATATATTGTTTTAAGTATGTTGTATTCATAATTTAATATTTAGCTTAATTTTTTTATTTATAATAATATTCTATATTTATTTTTGAAAATAAATATGGATTTTATGTTAATTTTATTACTTATTTAAAATTTGTAATATAAAAATACCGCTAAAGTATAATAATAGTATTGCAATAGTCATAAATATTTGAGTAATTGGATCTGTAGATGGAGTTAATATAGCAGCTATTATTGTAGAAATAAATGCTACATACTTCCAGTATTTTATCATAGTTTCTTTAGGAATTATATGGAATGATCCAAGCAAAATTTGTAAAATTGGTATTTGAAATATTAATCCTGTACTGAATAATAATAGTATTATAAAATTAAAATATTCTTCAAATGACCATATTGGTTCTATTATATCTGAACCATAATTAATTAAAAAATTTAAAGCAGCTGGAATTAATATTTGGTAGGAAAATATAATCCCAATGAAAAATAACACTATAGATGCTGTTATTGTAGGAATTATATATTTTGTTTCTTTTTGAGTTAAACCTGGTAAAATAAATAACATTAATTGATAAATACTAAATGGACTACTAATCATAATTCCCAAATATAGTGCAATTTTTATGGATACAAAAAAGTACTCTCCTGGTGCTAATTGTAGAAATTTAATACCTATTGCTGGTTGCTGCAATATCATTGCTATTTGTTTGGCATAAATTAAACATATAATTGTAATTATCATGAATATTAGAAAAGCTATAATTATTCTTTCTCTTAGCTCAATTAAATGTTCTAGAACTGACATATTATTGTCATTATTATTTTTATATGTATGTTTCATATTTGATATTCATTGATAATAATATGCTTTTATAATATATAAAAATATTACAAAATTTATTGTTATTCAAGGTAGTTATTGATTTTAATTATATTATACTAATAATTTTCCATTTTAATACTTAATAATTTTATTGAAAAAATTAGGAAGGTATATTTTATATGATTGTTAAAGCTACTGGCACAAGTCCATTAATTAAACCTAAACTTTATAAAACAGCATCTCTTGCAAATATTATGCAGGCAGAGCAACAAGATAGATTCTTGCAAGTTGGAGAATTAAATCAATTAGTATTTTTCTTAAATTCTGGTAATAAGAGACTAGAGATAGCTAATTTATTATCTAAAAATGCTAATTTTTTAGTATCCAAATCATCAGATAAAATTTTTGTTGGAGGTTCTCCGATCTCTTATCTAGAAAGACCTCAAGCATCATTCTTAGATATTAATTCTTCAAATGATTTTAATATTACTCAAAATTTGTTAGGCGATGCATCTACAAATACATTTGATAATATTTCATCAACAATTTTTAATGCTAATGATTCATTACCTCCTGGTTTTAAGCCAATAAATGTTGTTCGCTATGGTTCCGAAAGAATGAAAAAATCTTTACGTGATTTAGATTGGTTTTTAAGGTATTTAACTTACTCTATTGTTGCTGGTGATTTTAATATTCTATCAGTTAATATACGAGGTTTGAGAGAATTAATTGATAATGCTTGCTCTAGTGCTGCTGCAGTTGTTGCTTTACGTGAAATGCGTAAGTTATCTATTAGTTTATTCAATAGAGATTTAGAAGCTAAGCAATTAGTACAACAGTACTTTAATGTTATTATTTCTGAGTTTGAATCTCCTAGTTTAAGTGATAAAATTCGTAAAAGACCTTCTAGTGATTTACAAGGTTTACGTTTACCACAAGTATATTCAAAAGCTGGTGTACTACTACAAAAATTTGTAATGAAAAGTAGTTTATCTATAGGTGAAAAAAATACCGTTATAAAAGCATGTTATAGACAAATATTTGAAAGAGATATATCTAAAGCTTATAACTTAAAATTTACAGATCTAGAATCACAATTAAAAACAGGTCAATTATCAGTAAAAGAATTTGTGCGTTTTTTGGGTAAATCTTCAATTTATCGAAAACAGTTTAATGAACCTTTTGTTAATAGTAGAGTAATAGAGTTATGTTTTAAGCATTTTTTAGGAAGAGGATTAAGTTCTCTTGAAGAGTTTAAAAAGTATTTTTCTATTATTTCTATTAGAGGATTAGATGGTTTAGTTGACTCTTTAGTAAATTCACAAGAGTATGCTGATTATTTTAGTGAAGAAACTGTTCCTTATTTACGTTCATTAGGGGAAGAAGCTCAAGAATCTAGAAATTGGGGTCCACAAATTAAGCTATTTAATTATAGTGCAGTTTTTAGAAAAATACCTGAATTTATTACATTATTTAGTGATTATAAAACAAATTTACCTGATCAGCATCCCTATGGATTAGGAAATGATCCTTTAGCTATTCAATTTGGAGCAATTTTTCCTAAAAATTTAGTCTCTTTAGAAACTAAGTCATCATTTTTTAGCAAAGATACTCGCAGAATTTTATTAAAATATGGTCCTGGAATATATAGTCAAATTAGTAATCCTAGTGCGAGATGTAAAGATAACTCTATTTTTGGTCCTGTAATTTTTAGTTCACAAAATCTAAAAAAATCTCAAAATATTAATCAAATTATATCAAGTATATATATAAAAGTTTTTGGTAGATTTGTTTATAGAGAGGAACTTTATAATATAACTAAGTTCGAAAATCAATTTAGAAATAGTGCTATTTCTATACGTGAGTTTATTCGCTTATTAGTTAAATCTTCTCTATTTAGATCTTTATATTGGAATTCTTTATATGTTTGTAAAGCTATTGAATATATTCATATTAAATTAATCGGTAGGCCTACATATGGTAGACAAGAAATTAATCAATATTTTGATATATTTTATAAGCAAAATTATTATTCTATGATTGACGTTATGTTAGATAGTTTAGAATATATGGAGTCCTTTGGTGATAATATTGTACCTTATGAGAGGTATATAACATCTTCTACTCTATTGTCTAGAAATTTATCAACTAAAATATCTAGATTTAATACTTCTATCTTATTAAACCAAAAAATATATGATACAAATAATTGTTTAAGCTTAAGTACAATAAAAGATCAAAGTAATCTTAAAAGTCTTACGACGAAAATAAATCAGGGAGTTACAGCTAGAAGGGATCAATTTAAAATTTTTAAATTGAATTCTTCATCTAGCTCATCAAAAAAAATTCAAATTTTAAGAGCTGTTTATCGTCAAGTTTTTGAAAGAGATCTAAATACATTTAGTGTAGGTGATGAGTTTTATAATTTAGAAAAAGCATTTTTAGTTGGAGAATTAAATGTTCAACATTTAGTTGAGAAATTAGGTTGTTCTACTTTATATCGTAAGGAATTTTATAATTCTTATCCCAATACAAAAGTTATTGAGTTTGGAACAAAGCATTTTCTTGGTAGAGCTCCAAATAATCAATCTGAAATTAGGTACTATAATCAAATATTGGCTTCACAAGGCATATTCTATTTTATTAATATTTTAACTAATAGTTTGGAATATAAGGTGGTTTTTGGTTCTGATACAGTTCCTTATCGTCGTTTTCCAACATTACCTGCAGCTAATTTTCCAAATACTGAAAAATTATATAATACTTTCACTAAGCAGAATAATCAAATTATTATTTCCAGTTTTATATCTGTGGCAAGTAATTAACGCTATGTATTATATATTTTTAAGAACTTTCTTGTTTTAGTACTTTTTCTTACAATATATTTAGGAAAGAATAAAAAAAGAATTTTTTTTATAAATATTTTTTATTATTATAAAGACACGAATATATTCGTATTATAATTTATATGTCTTTCACTTAAATTAATAAATAAATATTTTTATATATTAAGTTTGTCAATATTTAAACTTAAGGAGTTTTATTTATGAGCATTGTTACTAAATCAATTGTTAATGCAGATGCAGAAGCAAGATATCTGAGTCCAGGAGAATTAGATAGAATTAAAAGTTTTGTATTGTCTGGTCAAAGACGCTTAAGAATAGCACAAATATTAACTAATAATCGTGAATTAATAGTTAAACAAGGAGGACAACAATTATTTCAAAAGCGCACAGATGTTGTGTCACCTGGAGGAAATGCATATGGTGAAGAAATGACAGCTACTTGTCTAAGAGATTTAGATTATTATTTAAGACTAGTAACTTATGGTATTGTAGCTGGAGATGTTACTCCTATTGAAGAAATAGGCTTAGTTGGAGTAAAAGAGATGTATAATTCCTTAGGTACTCCTATTTCTGGTGTAGCAGAAGGAGTTCGTTGTATGAAAAGTATAGCTTGCTCTTTATTATCAGGTGAAGATTCTGCCGAAGCAGGTTTTTATTTTGATTATACTTTAGGTGCTATGCAATAATTCTTTTTTATTTATTTTTATTATAAGTAAAAATAATTATAATGATTTTATTTTTTAAACTAAAACAAGGACAAATATTTTATGCAAGACGCTATTACTTCTGTTATTAATACAGCTGATGTTCAAGGTAAATATTTAGATGATAATTCTTTAGAGAAATTAAAAGGATACTTTCAAACAGGAGAGTTAAGAGTCAGAGCTGCTGCTACAATTGCAGCGAATGCTGCAACGATTATAAAAGAATCTGTTGCTAAAGCTCTATTGTATTCTGATATCACTAGACCAGGCGGTAATATGTATACAACTAGACGATATGCTGCTTGTATTAGAGATTTAGATTATTATTTACGATATTCTACGTATGGTATGTTAGCTGGTGATCCATCTATTTTAGATGAACGTGTATTAAATGGTTTAAAGGAAACATATAATTCTTTAGGAGTACCAATTGGAGCAACTATACAAGCTATTCAAGCTATGAAAGAAGTTACTTCATCATTAGTTGGCTCAGATGCAGGTAAAGAAATGGGATTATATTTTGATTATATTTGTTCTGGTCTAAGTTAAGAAGTAAATTTTTTAATTTTTATATTACTAAATATATTTACTATAAATAATATAAGAAAGCAGAAAATTCTATTATCTGTTTTCTTATATTATAAATAGTTATATTATATTAATTATTTAAAACATTTGCTGCTTGTATTTTTGCTTTTGCTTTACGCAATATTTGTGTAGCTTCTATTTTTTCTTTATTACTTGTAGCTTCTTCTAGTAATTTTATAGCTTTTTCTAAGTTATCTTTAGCTTCATCAATATCTATTTCTAAAATATTTTCTGCTCCATTAACTAAAATTGTGATAATATTATTTTTAACTTCTGCAAATCCTCCTAGTAATATTATTGGTTTCCATTCTGTATTAATTCTTACACGCATTACACCTATATCTAAAGCAGTTAATAATGGTATATGATTTGTTAAAACTCCTAATTGTCCTGTACTACTAGGTAAAATAATTTCTTCTGCACTTGCATCCCAGACTACTTTATCTGGGGCTATTACTTTTATTTTTATTGTCATACTAATTAAATAATTTTTTATTTTAAAGTTTTAGCTTTGTCAACTGCTTCTTCTATATTACCAACTAAATAAAATGCTTGTTCTGGTAAATCATCTAGTTCTCCTTGTAATATCATTTGAAATCCCTTAATAGCTTCTTCTAATGATACATATTTACCTGGAGATCCTGTAAAAACTTCTGCAACAAAAAAAGGTTGTGATAAAAATCTTTCTATTTTTCTTGCTCTTGCAACTGTCAATCTATCTTCTTCAGATAATTCATCTAATCCAAGAATTGCAATAATATCTTGTAATTCTTTATATCTCTGTAATGTTGATTTAATCTGTTGTGCTGTTGAATAATGTTTTATTCCTACTATATCTGGTTGTAACATAGTTGATGTAGATCCTAGAGGATCCACAGCAGGATATATACCCTTAGCAGCTAAGTTTCTTGATAAAACAGTTGTTGCATCTAGATGTGCAAATGTTGTTGCTGGAGCTGGATCGGTTAAGTCATCTGCAGGAACATATACTGCTTGAATTGATGTTATAGATCCATCCGTTGTTGATGTAATTCTTTCCTGTAATGCTCCCATCTCTGTAGCTAATGTTGGTTGGTATCCTACTGCAGATGGCATACGCCCTAATAATGCTGATACTTCTGAACCCGCTTGTACAAAACGAAATATATTATCTATAAATAGTAGAACATCTTGTTTATTTATATCACGAAAATATTCTGCCATTGTTAGTGCAGTTAATCCTACTCTCATCCTTGCCCCTGGAGGTTCATTCATTTGGCCATAAACTAATGCAACTTTAGAGTCTTTTAATTTATCTGCATTAATTACTTTAGATTCTTTCATTTCTTCATATAAGTCATTACCCTCTCTAGTTCTTTCACCTACTCCTCCAAATACAGATACACCACCATGTGCTTTAGCAATATTATTAATTAGTTCCATAATTAAGACAGTTTTACCAACTCCTGCTCCACCAAATAAACCTATTTTACCGCCTCTTCTATATGGTGCTAATAAATCTACTACTTTAATGCCAGTTTCAAAAATTGATGGCTTTGTTTCTAAATCTGTAAAAGATGGTGCTCCTCTATGTATTGGTAATGAAGTATCGGAAGATACATCACCTAAATTATCAACAGGTTCACCTAAAACATTAAAGATGCGTCCCAATGTAGGAATACCAACAGGTACAGTGATCGGCTTTCCTGTATCTTTAACTTCAGTTCCTCTTTTTAACCCTTCTGTTGAACTCATTGCAACAGCTCTAACTTTGTTATCACCTAGAAGTTGCTGTACTTCACATGTGATAATATTTGTAGGTCCTTCTAATTTTAAAGCATTAAAAACTTTTGGTAATTTACCACTAGGAAATTTTATATCTAGTACAGGACCAATTATTTGTGTAACTGAACCTTGTTTTATTGATTTATCCATGTAGATTTTATTCATAATTAATATTTAGTCAATAAACAGTGTTTCAAATTATATATTAAATTTTTTATGAAAATAAGTTAGTTTAATTTTATAGTATATTGATTAATATAATTTTATTATTCATTTTCTACCTGTTGTTTTTAACCAATTTTGTGCTTCAATATAGTTATTAGGAGCTAAATATATAGCTTGTTCCCAATACTCAGCAGCTTTATTAAACATTGCCTTAGATAATTTAAATTTTTTTATGTTAGCTGTTTTTAATCCTTGGTAATGATATATTACAGCAATATTGTTTAAAGCTTGAGGTAAATTAGAATTTAATTCTAGTGCTTTGTGATAATATTCTAAAGCTTTTATATGTTCACCATTACTTGCATAAATTAATCCAATATTATATAGGATATAAGATCTATCATATGGATCCTCTTCAAGTATTAGTGCCTGATAATAATTTTCAAGCGCTTCTGCATATTCTCCTTCAGATTGTGCTGACATTCCATCTCTATAGTAGTAAAACGCCTCTTTCTCTTCTTTACTTGTAGGCATTATTTTAAGTATTATATCAGCTAGGACCGTAAATGTCTTATCTATAAAGTTATCGTTTTTTTGTAAACGAGGCATAAAGTTTAGAAGTATTTATTTGTATATTATAATTTATTAATAATATAATTATATTATTAATAAATAAATAAAATTATACAAAGATTAAGTATTTATATTCACATGCTATATCAATTTTCAAAGAACTTTTTTATTTCAAAAGTTATTCTTAATTATAAATTTTATAATCCATTTTTTATATCATTACCCTATTTAAATGATATTTTAGAATTAAAGTCACCAAAGCTTATTAATATGCTTAAAGTTGATTCTTTTAATTTATCATCTAAGGCAATTCGTTTAAATAATGTAGTTAATGATATTGTTGGTATTAAATCTAATAAGTTTGATAAAAAATATAAAAATAATACATATGATCAAAGTTCTTTAGAAACAAAAAAGATCAAAAATAAATTTATAAAAAAAAATCGCAAAACCTCTAATAATTTAGGGTCAGAAGATATTTTTCTAGATAATAATGATAACTTGTTTGATCACAAGTCTTTAAATTTATCTTTGTTAAAATCAACTAAATCAAATAAAAAAAAAGAAAAAAGTAAAGTAAAACTTTTAAATAATTACAATACTTTAAATTTGAATAGTAGCTTAGAAGAACAAAAAACTATGAATAGTTTAGATGATATTAGTAAAGATATTTATATTAATATACCCTTAACTATACAAGAATTATCTAGTAAATTAAATATTCCTGAAGCTGAGATTATAACTTATTTATTCGTAAAAAAAGGTATTTCAGTTACTATAAATCAATCAATTGATGTATCTATTGCTTCTGAAATTGCATCTAGTTATAAATTTAATGTATTGAAAGAAGAAGAAAAAAATTATAAAAATTTTAAGAATATAAAGCAATCTATTAATTCCTCTGTATATAAAGAGTTGCAAAGAGCTCCTATTATAACTATTTTAGGTCATGTAGATCATGGTAAAACTACTTTATTAGATTCTATATTAAAAACTAATTTTGCTCAAAAAGAATATGGTGGAATTACACAATCTATCTCAGGTTATGAAATAGAGACCTTTAATAATAATAAGTTATATAAATTAGTATTTTTAGATACACCAGGTCATGAAGCTTTTAAGTCTATGCGTATAAGAGGCGTAGAAGTAACAGATCTCATTTTATTGGTTGTTGCAGCTGATGATGGATTAAAGCCACAAACAATAGAAGCTATTGAATATATTAATCAGATGAATTTATTTTATATTGTGGTAATTAATAAAATAGATAAAAAAGATGTTAATATTGATCGAATAAAAAAAGATTTATTAAAATATAATATTATTAGTAATGAATGTGGTGGGGATAGCAATATAATTGAAGTAAGTGCCTTAAATAATCAAAATATCGATATTTTATTATCAGAGATTTGCTTATTTACTGATAAAGCTAATTTATTATCAAATCCTGAAAAATTAGCTTATGGTACTATTCTGGAAGCTTGTTTAGATAAGAAGCAAGGTTCTTTAGCCAATGTACTTGTACAAAATGGTACTCTAAAATTAGGAGATATTATTGTTGCTGATAATATTTATGGTAAAGTTAAAAGTATCACTAATACAAAAAATGAAAAGATAAATTTTTGTAGTGCTTCATCTATTGTTCAAATTTTATGTTTTTCTTCTGTTCCACAAGCTGGTATATTATTTAAAGTTGTTTATGATGAAAAAGAAGCTAAGCAGTATTGTTTAAGTTATAATAACTCTTACCATAATAGTAAAGATACAATATTAAAATCATTAAATAGTAGAGTTACTTTAAGTAATAATAATAATATTAAGAAGTTAAAATTAATTATTAAAACAAATACTCAAGGTTCTTTAGAAGCTATTTTAAATTTATTATCTAATATTGGTCAAGAAAAAGTACATATTAATATTATATTTGCAAATTTTGGCAATATTTCATCCTCAGATATTGAATTAGCTATAGCAACTAATTCTATGATTATTGGTTTTAGTATAAATTTAACATCTAAAATTAATCAAATAATAAAGAAAAATAGTATAATTTTTCAGAACTTCAATGTTATTTATAAACTATTTGATTATATAAAGTCTGTGATGTTAGATTTAGTAGATCCTGAGTATACTAAAAGCTTAATTGGACGTGCGATTGTTCAAACAGTATTTAATGTAAATAAAGGATTAGTAGCTGGCTGCTTAGTTTATGAAGGAAAAATTACAAAATTTTCTTATATTTATGTTTATCGTAATAATAGCATAGTATATGAAGGTTTGATAACTTCTTTGAAACATATAAAAGATGATGTGGAAGAAGTTATTTCCAAAAATGAGTGTGGCTTAATGTGTGATTATAACTTATGGGAAGCATTAGATAAAATAGATGTATACGAATTAGTACTAAAAGAAAAACTATTATAGTTTTGATTACTATGATTAATTAGCATTTATATAAATCTGTAAGATATGTATATTAATAATCTTACAGTTATCTTTTTTATAAGATTATGATATATTTAGTCTTTATTTAAAAAAGGTAATAATGCTAAAATGCGTGCTCGCTTAATTGAATTTGTAACTTTTTTTTGTTGCTTAGTATTTAATCCAGTTGAACGTCTTGATAAAATTTTACCTTGGTCATTAATAAATTTTCTTAATAAATCAACATCTTTATAATCTAATATTTGTTCATTTGTATCTATTAAATTTGTTTTATTATATAAGTTCATTTTTTTTACTATTTATTTAATTTCTTTAAAAATTGAATGATTATTGCAGCACGGGCAAAATTTTCTTATTTCTAATCTATTAGGGGTATTTCTTTTATTTTTTGACGTTGTGTAACGAAAAATGCCATATTTTCTTTTTTTATCGTTTTTATAATTTCTACATTCACATTCTAATGTAATTATTATACGTGCTCCTTTATTTTTTCCCATAGTGTTTATATTATTATTTAATAAATATTTTTTAGGATTTCTTTCACTTATACTTTTAATAGTTTATAATATTGTATATATTTTTATAATAATGTTATAATATTTTAGAGTAAATATGATATTAGTACAGTTTTTCTAATAAACTTATGATATATGTCTAAAATTTCATCTAATACTAAAAGTAATAGACTAACCTTAAAAAATTGTGTTTGTAACCGTAAATATAAATTAGCTATAAAAAAAGCAACTAAGAATTATTTACTGAGTGTAAAAAATGATAATAAAGGTGATTTGCATATCTGTTTAATTAATCTATCATTAGTTTATCAAAAAATAGATAAAGCTGTAAAAAGAAGAGTTCTACATAAAAATACTGCAGCACGTAAAAAATCACGATTAGCTAAAATTATAAAACAGTAGCCTATAAATTAATATAATTATCAATAATAGATTATGTGTTAATCTATTATTCTTAATAATTTTTTATATTTTTTTAATTTTTACGTCTCATTCTATAATTAAAATTTATATTTTAATTTATTTATTATTTTATATAAATAATAATCCAGACGAATAAGTATAATATAAATTTATGTCTGATTTGATAAAATTATACTAGTTATATGGAGTTTTTAATGTTATTGAAAAAAATTTCTGTATCTATAATACCTGATTTAGCTGAAATTCAAATAAAAAGTTTTAGACTTTTTTTTGAGAAAGGTTTGGTAGAAGTTTTAGATGCTTTTCCAGTTATTACTGATCCTACAGGAAAATTAGAGCTAAAGTTTTTTGGTAAAGAATATAAATTAAAATTTCCTCGTTATAATATACGTAAAGCTAAGAGTCGTGATAAAACTTATAGTGCACAAATTTATATACCATCTAAATTAACTAGAAAAGATACTCAATTTACAAAAAAACAAAGAAATATAAATAATTTAAATTTGTTACAAAGTTTAGATAAATATAAAAAATATAAAAAAAGACAAATCTTTATTGGCGATTTACCTTTAATGACTAATAGAGGTACATTTATTATCTCAGGTACAGAAAGAGTCATTATTAATCAGATTGTTAGAAGTCCTGGCATATATTATAAGAAAGAGTTAGATAAAAATGATAAATCTATATATAGTGCTAGTCTTATTTCTAATAGAGGATCTTGGCTTAAATTCGAAATAGATGCAAAAAACCAAATCTGGACCAAAATTGATAAAACTCATAAAGTGAATGCATATGTATTTTTAAGAGCAATTGGCTTACAAAATAAAGAAATTCAATCTAAATTAAGTAAATATTCATTCCTAATTAATGCCTCTTCTATATATGAAAAAAAAGAATTAATAAAAGAAATAAATAAACTTTCAGTTGAAACAATAACTGATGAAGAATCATTATTATTAGTTTATAATAAATTAAGACCCAATGAACCTTCTACTATTTTAGTAGCTAAACAAATGTTATATTCCAGATTCTTTGATCCTAAACGATATGATTTAGGTGAAGTAGGAAGGCATAAAATTAATCAAAAACTTAATTTAAAAATTCCTAAATATTTTAGAGTTTTATCTCCACAAGATATAATTACTGCAATTGATTATTTAATTAATATTAAAGTTCAAAATATTGGTACATTTGATGATATAGATCATCTAGGTAATAGAAGAGTGCGATCTGTTGGAGAACTTCTACAAAATCAGATACGTATTGGTGTAAATAGATTAGAAAGAATTATTCGTGAACGTATGGTAATATGTGATTTAGATTCATTAAGTTTATCTAATTTAGTTAATCCTAAACCCTTAATTGCTTCTATCAGAGAATTTTTTGGCTCCAGTCAATTATCTCAATTTATGGATCAAACTAATCCGTTGTCTGAATTAACTCATAAGAGAAGAATTAGTGCATTAGGTCCAGGCGGATTAAATAAAGATCGTGCAGGCTTTGCTGTGAGAGATTTACATCCAAGTCATTATGGTAGAATTTGTCCTATTGAAACTCCAGAAGGACCAAATGCAGGTTTGATAGGTTCTTTAAGTATTTATGCTAAAATTAATAGATATGGTTTTATTGAAACTCCTTGCTATAAAGTTGAAAATTCGCAAATATTAACTAATAAATCTTTTACTTATATTAGTGCAGATAAGGAAGATGAGTTAAAAATTGCTCCAGCAGATATTTCAATTGATCATTGTAACCGTATTATAGATGAAAATATTCCTATAAGGTATAGACAAGAATTTACAAGTTCTATAAGTACTCAAATAGATTATATTGCTGTTTCACCAATACAAGTAATATCTGCTGCTACATCTTTGATTCCTTTTTTAGAGCATGATGATGCTAATAGAGCATTAATGGGATCTAATATGCAAAGGCAGGCTGTTCCTCTTTTGTATCCCCAAAAACCTATTGTTGGTACAGGATTAGAGTCTAAGATAGCACGTGATTCAGGAATGATAATTATTAGTAGAACTTCTGGTTTAGTAAGTTATGTTTCGGGAACTAAGATTGGTATTCAAGATTCTGATTTACGTACTATACACTATAGGTTAAAAAAATATTATCGATCCAATCAAGATACTTGTATAAATCAACGTCCCATTGTATGGCCTGGTGAATATGTTATTAAAGGACAGATTATTGCGGACGGAGCATCAACTGATTCTGGTGAAATAGCTTTAGGTCAAAATATTCTTGTAGCCTATATGCCTTGGGAAGGATATAATTATGAGGATGCTTTTTTAATTAGTGAGCGCTTAGTTTATGATGATTTATATACTTCAATACATATAGAAAGATATGAAATTGAATGCCGACAAACTAAATTAGGTTCAGAAGAAATTACTCGTAATATTCCTAATACAAGTGATTCTTCAACTAGTTTATTAGATAAAAATGGAATTATTGCTGTCGGTTCTTGGGTTAATTCAGGTGATATATTAGTTGGTAAAATTACTCCGAAAGGTGAATCAGATCAATTACCTGAAGGTAAATTATTAAGAGCAATTTTTGGGGAAAAAGCTCGTGATGTTAAAGATAGCTCTTTAAGATTACCTAATGCAGCCAAAGGTAGGGTAGTTAATGTCAAGGTTTTTAAAAGACAAAATGGAGATGAATTACCTCCTGGAACTAATATTATTATAAGAGTATATGTTGCTCAAAAACGAACAATACAGGTTGGTGATAAAATGGCTGGAAGACATGGCAATAAGGGTATTATTTCCAAAATTTTATCTAGACAAGATATGCCATTTTTACCAGATGGTCAATCTATAGATATTATTTTAAATCCTTTAGGTGTTCCATCTAGAATGAATGTTGGTCAGTTATTTGAATGTTTACTTGGTTTAGCTGGTGAATATTTATCAAAAAGATTTAAAATTATACCTTTTGATGAAATGTACGGTAAAGAAGCTTCTAGAGCTTTAGTTAATAATAAATTAAAAGAAGCTAGTATAAAATCAGGTAAATTTTGGCTATTTAATTCTATGCATCCTGGTAAAATTTTATTATACGATGGAAGAACAGGATTACCTTTCGATAATCCTGTAACTGTTGGTAAAGCATATATATTAAAATTAGTTCATTTAGTTGATGATAAAATTCATGCCAGATCAACAGGTCCTTATTCTTTAGTTACACAACAACCTTTAGGAGGAAGAGCTCAACACGGTGGTCAAAGATTAGGAGAAATGGAAGTATGGGCACTAGAAGCATTTGGTGCAGCTTATACATTACAAGAATTATTGACAGTTAAATCTGATGATATGCAAGGTAGAAATGAAGCATTAAATGCTATTGTTAAAGGAAAACCTATTCCAAAACCTGGTACTCCTGAATCCTTTAAGGTACTTATGCGTGAATTACAATCATTAGGTCTAGATATATCTATTCATAAAATTCATTTTAATGATAATGAAAATAAGCATTTAATTTATTCACCTAACTATCATAAAGATTTGCCAGTATTAAAAGACGTTTTTTTACAGTAAATAAAAATTATTAATAAGGATTTTTTTATTTATGACTCATTTGGACAATCATTTTGATTATGTAAAAATAAGTTTAGCTTCTCCTAATAAAATACGTTCATGGGGAGAAAGAACATTGCCTAATGGTCAAATTGTTGGTGAAATAACTAAGCCTGAAACAATTAATTATAGAACCCTAAAGCCAGAAATGGATGGATTATTTTGTGAACGTATTTTCGGACCAGTTAAAGATTGGGAATGTCATTGCGGTAAATATAAACGGTTTAGATATAAAGGTATTGTTTGTGAAAAATGTGGCGTTGAAATAACGGAATCTAAAGTTAGAAGACATAGAATGGCCTATATTGAATTAGCTGCTCCTGTTACTCATGTTTGGTATTTAAAGGGAAGTACTAGTTATATTGCTTTAGCTTTAGATCTAACAGTTAAGGATGTAGAGAAAATAGTTTATTTTCATTCTTATGTTGTTATTAATCCTGGTAATTATGAAAAATTAAACTATAAACAATTGTTAGAAGGATATGAATGGAGATCTTTAGAAGATGTGTTATATAATAATTCATCAAATATTTCAGATGTTGAAGTTAGTATAGGAGCAGAAGCTATTTTTAAGCTATTAAATGATATAGATTTAGCAAATACTGTAGAAATTCTAAGAGAAGAATCTTTAAAACCTCCAAAAGTATTAAAAAATTCTTCAAGTAAGTTTAATAAGAAAATGAAAAGATTACGTTTGTTAGAAAATTTTATTTCTACTGGTGCTAAACTTTCATGGATGGTATTTTTTGTCATACCTGTTATACCTCCAGATTTAAGACCGATGGTTCAATTAGATGGTGGAAGATTTGCTACTGCAGATTTAAATGAATTTTATCGTAGAATTATTAATCGTAATAATCGTCTAGCTAGATTAAAAGCAATTCTAGCGCCAGAAATTATTATACGAAATGAAAAAAGAATGTTGCAAGAGGCTGTAGATGCATTAATGGATAATGGTCGTCGTGGTAGAACAGTTGTTGGTTCAAATAATAGGCCTTTAAAATCATTATCAGATATTATTGAAGGTAAACAAGGTAGATTTAGACAAAACTTATTAGGTAAAAGAGTTGATTATTCTGGTAGATCAGTTATTGTAGTTGGTCCTAGTTTAAAGTTACATCAGTGTGGCTTACCTAAAGAAATGGCACTAGAGCTCTTTCAACCTTTTGTAATACATCGATTAATTATTCAAGGTTTAGTTAATAATATTAAAGCTGCTAAAAAGTTAATTCAAAAAAATGATAGCTTGGTTTGGGATGTTTTAGAAGAAGTAATTCATGGTCATCCAGTTTTATTAAATCGAGCGCCTACTTTACACAGATTAGGAATTCAAGCATTTGAACCAATTCTTGTTGATGGTAGAGCTATTAAGCTTCACCCTTTAGTATGTCCTGCATTTAATGCTGATTTTGATGGTGATCAAATGGCTGTGCATATTCCTTTATCATTAGAAGCTCAGTCAGAAGCAAGATTATTGATGTTAGCACCACATAATTTTTTATCACCTGCAACAGGTACACCTATTATAATGCCTAGCCAAGATATGGTTTTAGGCTGTTACTATTTAACTGCAATTAACCCTTCTGAATATAAAGGTCAGGGTCACTTTTTTTCCAATTTACAAGATGCTATTATGTCTTATCAGAATAATATAATTTCTTTACATTCTTTTATTTGGGTACGCTTTGATGGCTTATTAGATGAATCATCTGATAATAATTATAAGATAAAAAGTGTAATAGATATAAATACTAATATAGTTGTACACTATAATAATAAAATTATTAAACGAGATATTAATGGCAATATACTGTCTCAATATATAAGGACAACAGTCGGTCGTATTTTATTTTATCATACAATAAGAGAATCATTAATTGTTTAGTATATAGGATGAGTATTAAATGAGGATTATTTTATGATTAGTTCTTTACCAGAAATTTATTTTTTTAACAAAATTATTGATAAATCTGAGCTCAAAAAATTAATAACATGGGCTTTTAGAAATTATGGCATTTCCTGTGCTTCTAATATGGCAGATAACTTAAAAGATTTAGGTTTTTATTATGCGACTAAAGCAGGTATTTCATTAAGTCTTGAAGACTTACGTATTCCTCCCATTAAACAAGATTTGCTATCTTCAACAATAAAATCTATTAATAATACTGATTTACGATATAAAAGAGGTGAAATTACAGCTGTTGAAAGATTTCAAAAGGTAATTGATACTTGGAATTATGCTAGTGAAAATTTAAAGAAAGAAGTTATTCATTATTTTAAAAATACTGATCCTTTAAATTCCATTTATATGATGGCTTTTTCTGGTGCGAGAGCTAATATTTCACAGGTTAGGCAATTAGTTGGTATGCGTGGTTTAATGTCTGATCCTCAAGGCCAAATTATTGATCTACCTATATCTAATAATTTTAGAGAAGGATTAACTGTTACTGATTATTTTATTTCTTCCTATGGTGCTAGAAAAGGACTAGTTGATACTGCCCTAAGAACAGCAGATTCAGGTTATTTAACTCGTAGATTAGTAGATGTGTCGCAAGATGTAATTATAAGAGAATATGATTGTAAAACCCCTAGAGGTATTTTGCTGGAAGAAATGATTGATAATAGAAATGTACTTATTTCCCTAAAACAATCTTTATTAGGTAGAACTTTAGCTGAAGATATTTTTGATTTTAATGGTATTAAAGTTCTAGCAAAATCAGGTAGTAACATAGATAATATATTATTAGATAAAATTATTAATTTGGGTTTGCGTAATATTTTAGTTCGTTCACCACTTACCTGTTCTTCATTAAGATCTGTATGTCAGTTGTGTTATGGTTGGAATTTAGCTCATGGAAAAATGGTAGATCTTGGCGAAGCTGTTGGTATAATTGCTGCTCAATCTATTGGTGAACCAGGAACTCAATTAACTATGCGAACTTTTCATACTGGTGGTATATTTACTGGTGAACTATCACAAAATGTTAAGAGTCATTGCGATGGTTTATTAAATTACTCTAATAATACTTTTGTTACTGAAACTAGAAATAGATATGGTGATCAAGCATATATTGTTTATAATGATTGTAAGTTAACAATTACAAGTGTAAATAATAAAAAATTTATTATTTCCTTAATAAAAGGATCATTAATTTTAGTTAAAAATAACACTTTCGTAAAAAAAGGCCAAATTCTTGCAGAATATCCTCTTAATAATAAGTTGAGTACTGAGAAAGCTCAAAAAACAATTGTAGCAGATTTTTCAGGTAGTATCTATTTTAATTATCTTAAAATAGATATAGATAAGTCTAATAATAGTTTAAGAAATAGTGCTGTAGTTTGGGTTTTAGCAGGTGAAGTTTATAATTTACCTAGTGATGCTATTTTAGTTATTTCTAATAATCAAGTAATAATTAAAGATAGTTTATTAGCTACCACAAAACTTATTAGTCATTATAATGGACGTATTTATCTTTTGAAAGATAGAGTGGTCTCTAGGCAATTGCTTTTAATTACATCATATAAATTATATACTAATTTAAAAGTATTAGCTGATGCAGATAATGATTATAAAAAATACATACTTGAAACAGAAAATAAAGATAAGTTTATATTAAAAATTGATAGTAATAAAAAAATTATAAATCAACAGATTATAGCAGATCTAATTTCTGATTCCTATAAAACAGCGACTGGCGGAATTATTAAATATTTAGATTTATCTTTATATAAAAATAAAGATCAAAATTTTTATAATATTAATGGCTCAGGTTATATTTTATGGATTCCAGAAGAAACACATATAATCAATAAAGATTCTTCTTTATTATTAGTTAATAGTGGTCAGTTCATTGAAGCTGGTACAGAAATTATGCAAAATATCTTTGCTAATAATTCTGGTATTTTAGAAATAATAGAAAAAGATGGAATTATTAGAGAAGTTATCATAAAACCAGGTAAATTATATCCATTGAATATTGATCTAAAAAATTTAGATAAATTTAGAGGATTTTTACGTCCAGGTGAAAATATATTAAATCAAATTAATACAAACAAATTAGTTTATTGGGAATATATTAATATCTTAAATAAAAATTTTATCTTATTGAGACCAGTTATTATATATTCTATTCCTAAGAAGAATTTGCTTTTAAGATTTTCAGAAAATTCTTTTGCCACTGATATAATTAATCTAAAGTTAATTCGTACTACTTATTTTAAAGATGGTGAGAGAATTAAATCTGTTTCAGGCTTAAATTTATTATCAACACACTTAATTCTTGAACTAAAAGGTCAAGATTCTTCTTTAAAATGTTATATGCAATTTCAAAAATGTAAGTTATCTAAAAAAAATTCACATTTTTTATTAAAATTTATTACAGCAGATTTTTTATCTATTAAAGATTCTTATTTTCATAAAAATCATACTTTATATACAAAAACTTCTATTTTAGTAAAGGATGGTCAAGATATAACTGTTGGTTCTGTTATATCTAAGATGGAAATTTTTTCTTCTGTAGAAGGTAAAATAGATTATATTGAACAAACACAAGCATCTAATCGTCGTGTACTTATGATTTGTAAGTCCAATACATATATAATAAGGCTTTTAGATAATCAATTGCTTAAAGTTAAGCTTAATGATTTTTTATATCCAGGAGATAATATTACCAAGGATCTTAAATCTAATTTTTGTGGTCAAGTTATTGATATACAAAATAAACAAATTATTATTAGAAAGGGCCAACCATATTTGATATCTTCAGGTTCTTTTTTAAATATAGATAATCATAGTTTAATTCAACGAGGTGAAAATATTGCAACTATTATTTTTGAAAAATTTAAAACAGGTGATATTGTACAAGGTTTACCAAGAATTGAAGAAATCTTAGAAGCTAGAAAAAAAATAGAAACAGCATTTAATCCGCATCTAATTTTAGATGCTAAATTTAAATTTTATTTAAGCCAGGGTTTAACTATATATAATGCTACTAGATTAAGTTTTACAGAAATACAGCTTGTTTTAGTAAAAGAAGTACAATTAGTATATCAATTACAAGGTGTATATATTTCAGATAAACATATTGAAGTTATTGTTCGACAAATGACTTCTAAGGTAAAAATTGAAAATGGTGGAGATACACAATATTTACCTGGAGAATTTATCGAATTGCAAAAAATAGAATCAATTAATAGGTCTTTATTATTAGTTAATAAGAAAAAAGCTTCTTATTATCCAATTTTATTTGGGATAACTAAGGCATCACTAAATACAAATAGCTTTATTTCAGCTGCAAGCTTTCAAGAAACTACTAAAGTTTTAACCGAGGCAGCTATATCAGGTAAATTAGATTCTTTAAGAGGATTAAAAGAAAATGTTATTATAGGTAGACTAATTCCCGCAGGAACTGGATTTAATATTTCTAATTCTAAAAAAATTAATAATGATATTGATAAGCAAGTATTTTTTATGAATTCTAATTATCCAGAAAATAAATCATTAAATTTAAAGAATAAGAATAGTTTTGAAGATATTATTGTTGATGATAGAATAGCTTGTGATTATACATAATATAATTTTAATAGAATTTATTAATCAGTAAATATATATTTTATGTTATTATTTGTATCATAATAATGGTTATTTTTTTAATTCAAAGTTAACAGTATTAACGTTATATAATTATATTAATTTTTTATGTCAATTGTATCTTTAGAAGAATTGTTAGAAGCAGGTGTTCATTTTGGTCATCAATCTAGAAGATGGAACCCTAAAATGTTTCCTTATATTTATACTGAGCGTAATGGTATACATATAATTGATCTTGTACAAACATCTCAATTATTAAATGATGCTTATAAATTTATAAAAGATTCTGCAAAAGCTGGCAAAACATTTTTATTTTTAGGTACAAAGCGTCAAGCTGCTGGAATAATTGCAAAAGAGGCTATTCGTTCTAATTCTTTTTATATAAATCAACGGTGGCTTGGAGGAATGTTAACTAATTGGATTACAATAAAATCAAGAGTAGATAGATTAAATACATTAGAACAACAAGACAAGCAAGGTTTAATTGATGTTTTACCTAAAAAAGAAGCTGCTATAATACGTAAAGAATTCGATAGGCTTTATAATCATTTAAATGGCATTAAAAGTATGCGTAAATTACCTGATTTGGTAGTCGTTGTAGATCAGAAAAAAGAAATAACTGCTATTCAAGAGTGTATTAAATTAGGTATACCTATTATTTGTATGTTGGACACTAATTGTAATCCTGAAATTGTTGATATTCCAATTCCAGCTAATGATGATGCTATAAGATCTATCAAGTTAGTTTTATCGAAAATTTCTGATGCAATTTTAGAAGGACAAAATGCTTAGATATTAGTACAAGTAAAGTATTATTTTAATTATTTAATTTCTTTTATTTATTTATGTCAAAAAAAATTTCTGCAGAAAGTATCAAAGAATTACGAAATAAAACTGGTGCAGGTATAATGGATTGCAAAAAAGCTTTAGAGTTATCAGAAGGTAAGGTTGATATAGCAGTTGAGGCTTTAAGAAAAAAAGGTTTAGCATTTGCAGATAAAAAATCTACCAGATTAGCAACAGAAGGTTTGGTTGAAAGTTATATTCATTCAGGTTCTAGAATAGGTGTTTTAGTTGAGTTAAACTGTGAAACTGATTTTGTAGCAAGACAACCTGAATTTTCTCAACTAGCTAAAGATATTGCAATGCAATTAGCTGCTTATCAATCAGTTCATTATGTAAATAAAAATGATATCCCTGAAGATATTATTTTATATGAAAAAAATATTGAGTTACAAAAAGAAGATCTTGTTAATAAGCCATCTAAAATAAAAGATAAAATTGTAAAGGGCAGAATTGAAAAAAGACTTAATGAGTTATGTTTAGATAGTCAATTATTTATTAAAAATTCTGATATAACCATTAATGAACTAATTAAGCAACATATTTCTTTATTAGGTGAAAATATAAAAATTAGACGCTTTGCAAGATTTGTATTAGGTGAAGGTTTGGAACGTAAAAATAGTGATTTTAGTCGAGAAATTTCTAGTATGATAAATAAGAAATAAGTTAATAATATAAAATAAATCATTATATCAAGATATAATAATTTATAATAATATTTTTTTAGTTCGAATTTCAAATACATATGAAGAGATGTATTTGGTTAATATTATTAATGTTTTATTAAAAATTAATTTTTTAAATTAAATGTATCAAGAAAATAGCCAAAATTTTTTATCGTTTGTTTCACTATCTGATGTAGAAGTTGGTAAACATCTATATTGGACAATAGGAAGTTATAGTATTCATGGACAAGTTTTTATTGTTTCTTGGATTGTTATTTTTATTTTAATTACCATATCTTTTTTTGGCACTAGAAATTTACAAAAAATTCCAGGTCAATTACAAAATTTTATGGAATTTATTTTAGAATTTTTGCAAGATATAGCTAAAAATCAAATTGGTGAACACGAATATAGAACATGGGTACCGTATATTGCAACAATTTTTTTATTTATCTTAGGAAGTAATTGGGCTGGTGCTTTAGTGCCTTGGAAATTAATTCACTTGCCAGAAGGTGAATTAGCTGCACCAACTAATGATATTAATACGACAGTTGCATTAGCGTTATTGACATCTATTGCATATTTTTATGCTGGATTAAGAAAAAATGGCTTAGGTTATTTTTTAAGATATATTGAACCTACTCCTATTTTATTACCGATTAATATACTTGAAGATTTTACTAAACCACTGTCTCTAAGTTTTCGATTATTTGGTAATATTTTAGCAGATGAATTAGTAGTATCAGTGTTTACTTTGTTAGTTCCCATACTAATTCCATTACCAGTAATGATTTTAGGATTATTTGCAAGCTCTATACAGGCTTTAATTTTTTCTACATTATCTGCTGCTTATATTGGTGAAGCTTTAGAGGGACATGGTGATCATTGATAATTATAAGTAAGTATAAAATCATAAATTAAATTTTTTATAATTACAATTTATATATCATATTATGAAATATGTTAATTTTCTATTTTTAATAAAAAATATTATATAATTATGGATTCTATTGTTTCAGCTGCATCTGTTGTGGCTGCAGGTTTGGCTGTTGGTTTAGCTGCAATTGGGCCTGGTATTGGTCAAGGTAGTGCTGCAGCTAACGCTGTCGAGGGTATTGCAAGACAACCAGAAGTAGAAGGTAAAATTAGGGGTACTTTATTATTAAGTTTAGCATTCATGGAATCCTTAACTATTTATGGCTTAGTAGTTGCATTATCACTATTATTTGCTAATCCATATACTGGTTAATTTTATATAGCTCTTAGTTTTTTTATATAAAATTTTTTATATAAAAAAACTAAGTGTTTTAAGTAATAAATATATAAACTTTATACTCTATTATAAATAATAATTTAGAAATTAATAATGTACATTTTATTATCATTATTTGGCCAAATTTCTGATTCAGAAGTTAAAGGTGGTTTGTTTGATTTTAATGCAACACTTCCTTTAATGGCTTTACAGTTTCTTGCATTAACCCTAATATTAAATTTTTTATTTTATAAGCCTGTTAGTGATACTTTAGATGATAGAGAGAAATACATTCGTAATAGCTTAACGAGTGCTTCTGCTTCTTTAATTAAAGCTAACGAATTGACGAAAAAGTATGAGCTTGAATTGTTGGAATCACGTCAGAAAGCTCAAGGGATTATAAAAATTGCCCAAGAAAATGCCCAGTTAATTGTCTCTAATAAAATAAAAGAAGCACAAAAAAATTCAGAAAAATTACTATTAAATGCGTATAATGAATTAAATATGCAAAAAGAAGAAGCTCTAAAAAGCTTAGAAAGACAGGTTGATATTTTAAGTGATCAAATTAGACTTAAATTATTAGATATATAAAATAATCTTATAATAAATATATCTAATATAAATTTATAATAATAAATTAAAAAAAGGATCACAAAAAATGCAAATTTTTGAAATGATGAGTCAAGATGTATTACATCAAGGAATTAGTTTTAATTTTGATTTTTTAGAAGCTAACGTAATAAATATTACTTTTTTATTATCTGGTTTAATATATGTTTTAAAAAAATTCTTAGGCTCCATTTTATCTGTTAGACAAAGTAAAGTTTTATTTGCTATTAGTGAATCAGAAGAGCGATTAGAACAAGCTAATATTAGATTAAATGAAGCTCAAAAGCAATTAAATCAAACTCAAATCATTATTAAGCAAATAATCGAGGAAGCAGAAGTAACTGCTAAACGAGTTCGTGAATCAATATTAAAAGAAGGTCAATTTGATATAGAAAGATTAACAATATCTAGTAAATCTAGTATTAGATCTGCTGAAAATCAAGTAAGATTACAAATACAACAACAAATTACAGCTTTAGCGATTAAAAAAGTTGGTATGCAGTTAAGGAGTCAAATAACTTCAGACATACAAGATAATATAATAAATAATAATATTATGAAGTTGAAAGATGAAATTAATATATGAATAATCAAAATGTTATCAATAAAATAGCTGTTCCATATGCTGAGGCTTTATTAGAAATAGCTAAAAAAACAAATTTATTAAATGAAACTAGTAAAAATTTATCATCTATTTCTGTAATATTGTCAGAATCTAAAGATTTAAAAGATTTATTATCCAATCCATTAACTAATTCATCAATAAAAAAAGATATATTAAATAAGCTTTTTAGTAATCAAGTTAATGATTTTATATTAAATTTTTTATTCGTTTTAGTTGATAGAAGACGCATTGTTTTTTTAAATGTAATTATCGAAAAATATTTAGAATTAACTTATAAGTTAGAATCTACTACGATTGCTGAATTCTTGTCTGCTGTTGAATTAAATGAAACTCAAGAACAAAATCTTATTGATAAAATAAAATTAATAAACAAAACAAGTAGTGTTAAGTTAATTAAAGCTATAGATCCTGATTTAATAGGAGGGTTTATAATTAAAATAGGTTCTAAAGTAATAGATGCAAGTTTAGCTGGTAAATTAAAGAAAATATCTTTATTTTTAACTAGAAATTAAAAATCTATATTTATATTAATAAATAAAAATTTATAAATTATATGGTAAATATTAGACCAGACGAAATAAGTAATATTATACGTCAACAAATTGATAAATATAATGAAGAGTTACAAGTTGCTAACGTTGGTACTGTTTTACAAGTTAGTGATGGAATTGCAAGAATTTATGGATTAGATGATGTAATGGCTGGAGAGCTATTAGAGTTTGAAGATCAAGATCAAACTATTGGTATTGCTTTAAATTTAGAAAGTGATAATGTTGGTGTTGTACTAATGGGTGATGGTCGTAATATATTAGAAGGAAGTTCAGTAAAATCTACAGGTCAAATAGCACAAATTCCTGTTGGAGATGAGTTTTTAGGAAGGGTAGTTAATCCTTTAGCTAAACCAATAGATGCTAAAGGTATTCCTAATTCAACTGAGTCTAGGTTAATAGAATCTTATGCACCAGGAATTATTGGTCGCCAATCAGTTTGTGAACCTCTACAAACAGGTATAACAGCTATTGATTCAATGATTCCTATTGGCCGTGGACAAAGAGAATTAATTATTGGTGATAGACAAACTGGTAAAACTGCTGTTGCTTTAGACACAATCATTAATCAAAAAGGTCAAGGTGTTATTTGTGTATACGTTGCAATAGGACAAAAAGCTTCTTCTGTTGCTCAAGTTGTATCTACTTTAGAAGATAAAGGTGCATTAGAATATAGTATAATTGTAGCAGCTAATGCTGATGATCCAGCTACTTTACAATATATTGCACCATATACAGGTGCTTCTTTAGCAGAATATTTTATGTATAGAGGAAAAGCGACTTTAGTAATATACGATGATTTAACTAAGCAGGCTCAGGCTTATAGACAAATGTCTTTACTTTTACGTCGTCCTCCAGGTAGAGAAGCATATCCTGGTGATGTTTTTTATTTACATTCTCGTTTATTAGAAAGAGCAGCAAAACTCAATAAAGACTTAGGTGGTGGTAGTATGACTGCATTGCCAATCATAGAAACACAGGCTGGAGATGTATCTGCTTATATTCCTACTAATGTTATTTCTATTACAGATGGTCAAATTTTTCTTTCAGGAGATTTATTTAATTCTGGTATTAGACCTGCAATTAATGTAGGTATTTCAGTATCAAGAGTTGGTTCTGCTGCTCAAATTAAAGCTATGAAGCAAGTTGCTGGTAAATTAAAATTAGAATTAGCACAATTTGCTGAACTAGAGGCTTTTTCTCAATTTGCATCTGATTTAGATAAAACAACACAAAATCAATTAGCACGAGGTCAAAGACTAAGAGAAATATTGAAACAGCAACAAAATTCACCATTACTTGTACAAGATCAAGTTGCAGTAATTTATGCCGGTGTTAATGGCTATCTAGATGATATTGAGTTATCTAAAGTAAATGATTTTATTTTAGCTTTAAGGCAGGATTTAAATAATTCTAAGCCAGAATTTGGTGAAAGTATTGTAATCAGTAAAAAATTAACTCCAGAGTCTGAAGAATTATTAAAACAGTCGATCAAAGACGTACAGCAATCTTTTGTTATATAAAAATTACTATTTTATATTCACATTAGGATAGATATTTACTATCCTAATTTTAATAATAACTATGACTCAAATGTATATTTATTTGATATAATTATATCCATATTTTTCTATTTTAATTGCCGTTTCTTTATCACCAGTATAAATTATTTGACCATTATCCATAATATGTACATAATTAGGTTTTATATATTCTAGTAATCTTTGATAATGCGTGATCAATAGTATTGAGTTATTTTTATTAGATAAAAGGTTGATATTATTAGCTATACTTTTTAATGCATCTATATCTAACCCAGAATCTATTTCATCTAATATTGATAGCTTACTATTTAGTAATGACATTTGTAGTATTTCATTCTTTTTTTTCTCTCCACCTGAAAAGCCTTCATTTACATTTCTATCTAAAAATAATGGATCTATATTGATATCTTGAATTTTTTTATTAATTAAATCAAAAAAAGATAATGGATCTAATTCTTTTTTATTATAAGCTTTTTGTTTAGAGTTATATGCTAATCTTAAAAAATCAGAATTACTTACACCAGGTATTTCTATTGGGTATTGAAAGGCTAAGAAGATTCCTTTATGTGATCTTATATCTGCTTCTTCGTTTGTAATATTATCTTGCTGAAAATAAATACTTCCCTGATTAACGTTATAATTTGGATGTCCAGCTATAACTTTAGCTAATGTGCTTTTTCCGGAACCATTTTTTCCCATGATAGCATGTATTTCACCCTTATTAATTGATAAGTTCAATCCTTTAATAATTGGCTTATCTTTTATGAAAACATGTAAATTTCTTATATCTAATATATTTTGTTCATTCATTACTTCTTTTATTTTACCCTATAGTACCTTCTAGTTTTAAATTTAATAAACGATCAGCTTCCATAGCAAATTCCATAGGTAAATCATTTAAAATTTCTTTACAAAATCCATTAATCATTAAGCTAACAGAATCCTCGATATTTATTCCTCTTTGTAATAAATAAAAAATTTGCTCTTCACTTATTTTCGAAGTTGAAGCTTCATGTTCTACTTTAGAATATGGATTTTTTATTTGTATATATGGAAACGTATTTGCCTTGCATTTATTACCTAATAATAAAGAATCACATTGAGAATAATTTTTGGAGTAGTTTGCCTTTGGTCCAATTTTTACTAGTCCTCTATAAGTATTAATAGAATTACCTGCTGATATACCTTTAGATAAAATTTTACTTTTTGTACTTTTTCCAATATGTATCATTTTACTACCTGTATCAGCCTGTTGATAATGGTTTGTTAAAGCAATAGAAGAAAATTCTCCTATTGAATTATTTCCTATTAAAATACAGCTAGGGTATTTCCATGTAATAGCTGAACCTGTTTCTACCTGTGTCCAAAATATTTTAGAATTATTGCCAATACACATTCCTCTTTTAGTAACAAAATTATATATTCCACCTTCACCATTTGAATTTCCAGAATACCAGTTTTGTACTGTAGAGTATTTAATTGTTGCATTATCTAAAGCAACTAATTCTACAACAGCAGCATGTAATTGATTATTATCAAATTGTGGTGCAGTGCAACCTTCTAAATAACTTACATAGCTATTTTTATCAGCAATAATTAAAGTTCTTTCAAACTGTCCTGATTCTTTATTATTTATACGAAAATAAGTTGATAGTTCTAATGGACAGTTAGTATTTGGCGGGATATAGCAAAAAGAGCCATCACTAAATGTTGCTGAATTTAATGCTGAATAAAAGTTATCTCCTATTGGTACTACAGATCCTAAATATTTCTGTATTAGATTAGGATATAATTTAATAGCTTCACTAATAGAACAAAATATAACACCGACTTCTGCTAATTCTTTTTTAAATGTTGTTGCAATAGATACACTATCAAATACTGCATCAACAGCAACATTTGTTAATCTCTTTTGTTCATTTAATGATATTCCTAACTTATCAAATGTTTCTAGTATTTCTGAATCTACCTCATCTAAATCATTAAGTTTTTTTTTGTATTTAGGTACAGAGTAATATATTATATCTTTATAATTTATCTTTTTATAAGATAATGTACTCCATTTTGGTTCTTTCATTTTTAACCATTTTTTATATGCTTTTAATCGAAATTCACTTAAATATTTAGGTTCTTTTTTATTTTTAGAAATTAATTTAATGATATCTTTACTCAAACCTTTAGGAAAATATTCTGATTCAACTTGTGTATGAAAACCATATTTATATGGCTTATTCATTAAAGAGTTTAGATAGTTAATTGAATTATTTATTGGAATATTTTTGCACATGATTATCTGTATAATAATAAATATTGTTAAGTATATTATATAATACTAGGAATTTTAGTAATTACAATTAGAAAAATTTTTACTATCAATATTTCTATTCCAAATATTAGATGTAGTATAATTAATATTCTCCAATACGTTATAAAAATATGTTTTAATAGTTTGTGTGATAATTTGAATATAAATATATTTATATAATATATTATTATAAGTATATTTAATTTTTATGGCTACTTGTAAATATTTTAAATTAATTATTATTTTTTCTAAAAATTGGTAAGTAAAACTAACTACAATAATATACTTGTGGTAACGATTAGTTGCTAATTTAGAAATCTTTATAAATATTTTTATTAAAAGATTAATTATAAATCTATATTGATTGAGAATTATTATATTTCCTAATAGTATTATATAAATCATACGTATATATAATAATTTGCATAAATATTTAGGTATTGAATATTGAATATTATGTACATATAAGTAAATTTTGTAATTATTTAACTCGTTATAATAATAATTTTTGTAACTACTATTGTATAATAAGAGCAAATACATAATTATATATATCAAGTTATATATACTACAATATACTATATCGGATATATTCATTAATTGTAATAAAATTAATATTAACCTAAATAACAAAATAATAATATAGAAATTTATAATAAAATAATTTGTTTTGATATATGCTATAAAAATAAATATTGTTAAGAATATCCATATTTGAAAATATTTCTTCTTTTGTTGTATTAAAATCATTAAGTAATATATTTTATTTTCATGATATAAATAGTCTAAAAATTTCATTATATATCGTATTAATATAATTATTAAAGTAAATAATATTAAGGGTAGATGGCGAAATAGGTATACGCATTACATTCAAAATGTGACAACTTTAGTTATAAGGGTTCAAATCCCTTTCTACCCATTTTAGTTATTTAAAGCTTTAATTATAATTCATATACTATTATATATTATAAAATTTTTATTAGGAAAATAATTATATGAGCCTTTTAGTTATAGGTGGTACTGGTACTCTAGGTAGACAAATTGTTAGAAAAGCTTTAAATGATGGATTTCAAGTGAAGTGTCTTGTTAGAAATTTTCGTAAATCAGCTTTTTTAAAAGAATGGGGAGCTGAACTAGTTTATGGTGATTTAACTATACCAGAAACAATACCTAAAGCATTAAATGGTGTAACATCAGTTATTGATTCATCGACTACAAGGATTAATAATTATTATGAAATTAATCAAGTAGACTTAAAAGCTAAATATATTTTAATTGAATCTGCAATAAAAGCTAGGGTAAAGCGTTATATCTTTTTTTCTATTTTTAACAGTTATAACTATACAAACGTTCCATTAATTAAGCTAAAGTTATTGATAGAAAAGCGTTTGAAGAAATCTCCAATAAATTATACTGTTTTCAGTTTATCGGGTTTTTTTCAAGGATTAATATCACAATATGCTGTTCCTATTTTAGATGAATATTCTATATGGATTACAAATGAAGTATTATCAATTTCTTATATGAATACACAAGATATTGCTAAAATTGCAATTAAAAGCTTATCTGTTAATCAATTCAACAATAAAATTTTATCATTGTCTGATAATAAGTCTTGGACTTCCTTACAAATTATTACATTGTGTGAAAAAATTTCTGGTAGACGTGCTAAAATAAATATTGTTCCTATAATTTTTTTAAATTTTCTTATGTTTATTACTAAATTTTTTCAATGGACATGGACTATTTCATCTAGATTAGCTTTTATAAAGTTACTTTCATATCAAAGCAACTCTTATTCTTCTCTAAAAGAAATTTTATATATTTTAAAGATGGAACCTAATGAAATTGAATCTTTAGAGTTATATTTTCAGGAATATTTTCACAAAATTATGAAAAAATTAAAAGAATTAAACTATGATTCTTTAAATATGAATAATGATATCAATAAATTAGATTTTTAAACTTATTATCTTTCAAAATATAATAAGAATTAATATTATTTATATTAATAAGAATTAATATTATTTATATTAAAATAATCTTTTTGAAATAGAATATTTTGATATATACTAATTATATATATTTATTGTTTAAGGATATATACAGAAATGTTAACTTTAAAAATTCTCGTTTATACAACAATTACTTTTTTTATTTCATTATTTTTCTTTGGTTTCTTGTCGAATGATCCTTCAAGAAATCCGAATAGGAAAGATCTAGAATAATGCTTTATAACAAATTTTTATAATAAATTATTATTATTTATTGTAGCACTTTAGGTTAGGTGCTATATTATATATTTAATAATACATAATTTTATTTTAATCTTATATATGAAGTTGTTTTTGTACCAATATATTTATTTTTATTATTTTTTAGAAATCCCATACAAATAATAAGATTAGAATTTATAAATATGAAGTATTCATTATATTTTAATTTTTTTTCTTCTATCTTATAATCAATTTTTAATAAGTTTTTTGCAATTATTTCTGTATGAATATATGGAGAATAATTTTTTTTTATATATTGTGTATTTTCATTATTTAGATAAAAATTATAGGGATTTATTAAATTTTTTTTTGAAAAATTTAAATTGTATTGATATGATATATGCTCTAGATTTGATATATTCAAATAGTTTTTCTGAAAAATTATTTGAATCTTATTTATATAAATTATTTGCTGTTTATTTTTTAATAAATATAAATTAGTTTGAGAAAGCCATTTACCTTTTAAGTTTTTAAAGTATAAACTTAAGCTTTTTTCCATTTATTTAATTAATTCAATTAAAAATTTTAACATAATAATTACATATTATAATATATAATGAAATTTAGTTGCTATATATTTGTTAAAAAACAATATAGATAAAGAAATGAATATAGAATACCTATAAAATAATGATATATATTAGTTATTCAAATAATATTTTAGTTAAATTTGCACTAAATTAATAATATTGAATATAAATGAAGTATTGGAATTTAAAAAAGATTAATCAATTAGATTTTAACAAAACAGGTGTTATTCCTAGATCGATTAGTAAATTATTTGATAAATTTAAAAAAGAATTAAACCCAAATGCTGAGGTTGAAGCTTTAGAAGAATTTAAAGTAGCACGATATCAAACTTTAACATCGGTTAAATATATAATTATATTATTTATTGTACCTATTTTAATTAATCAAATATCAAAAAATTTTTTTTTAGATCCTATCATAAATAATTTTTGGAATAAGAATAGTGCATATATTTTTATTAATAATTCTCAGCAAGAAAGAGCTTTTGCTGATTTACAGCGTTTTGAAGAGCAACTTCATTTTGATATTTTAATAGGTAAATTAGACAAACTATCTATAGATAAAGTGGAGCAAAAAATATCTGAAAAAGCATTAAAAATTGCAGGACAATATTCTAATGAAAGTGCTAATGCAATAAAAAATGTATTAGCAGATTCTACGTCTATTGTTATCTTTATTTCAATATTAATTTTTAATAAAAGACAATTTTCTATATTAAAATCATTTGTTAATGAATTTATTTATGATTTAAGTGATACAGCAAAAGCATTTTTAATTATTTTATTTACAGATATTTTTGTTGGTTTTCATTCACCACATGGATGGGAAATAGTTATTGAAGCAATTTTAAGGCACTTTGGTCTTCCTGAGAATAGAGATTTTATTTTTATTTTTATTTCTACTTTTCCTGTAGTACTAGATACTATTTTTAAGTATTGGATATTTAGATACTTAAATAAAATTTCTCCTTCAGCAGTTGCAACTTATCATAATATGAATGAATAACAAAGGATTTACTTTTATTTTTAATTTTAGTATAATTCTGGTTGTTTATTCAAAAGCATCTGTGGCCGAGAGGCCGAAGGCAGCGGACTCATGTGCGATCCGTTTTTAGGTGTTAAAGGTTCAAAATTAATTTGATCATTTAGCTAACTGAAAACTATATACAATTTGTGTATTAAGTTAACTATATTTTTTTTGTTAGTTATATACTAACTATTCTGAATCATGAATATAATCTTTTTGTCAATTTAAATATTTACAGGCCTTATATATATTTAAATCAAGCAGACTAAAAAGAAAACTGATATGACTAGAAAAACTAATCTTTGTAAAAAGTATTAATCATTATATCTTCATTAATTTAATTATTTATTAAAAGTGATGAAATATTTTAGCCCTTAAACTTAATTATTATGAGTTAATTTAAGTATGATTTTTAATAGAGGTTATTAATATATAGAAAGAAGTCTAAGTCAGTTAAATAATAAAAAATATGGAACGGAGTAATTAAATAGTTATTTTTTTATACTTTTAAGTTAGTATAAAAAATAATAAGGCAAATATAACTCTTTAAAAAGAAGCAATAAAAAGTATTAAAAATTCAATGATTAATTTCATAATATTTTTATTAAAAAGCTAACTTATTGTACTTATTTTAAATATTAAACTAATTAAATTAAATATTCTATCAATAATATGATAAGTAATAATCAGAATTGGGATAAACTACCATGGATTAAAATAAATCTTAGAATATTAATGCTACAGAAAAAAATTTATATAGCATCTAAAAAATGTAATTTATATTACTTATATAAAGTACAAAACTACTTAATGAATTCTAATGAAGCTAAAGTTCTAGCAATCCATAAAACATTAGAATACATTAGTAGATATTATAATACCTATAATAAAGAGCAATATGTAGTCAATAATTATGATAAAGTTTTAATACTTAAATTTTTATACTATTTTGAATATTTAAAAAATCAAATATTTATTAAAATAATAGAAAATATTAAACAATATTTACTTTATTTATGTATACAACCAGAATGGAAAGCTAAATTTAGCAAAAAAATAGATCATTATTTTTATGATCTTGATTTATTAAAAATTAATAATTATACAAAAAAATATTATTTTAATTTACATATAATTCAAAAATTAAGAGGAAATAAATTTATAACACAATCAATAAAAAATTGGTTGCATAATAATCATTGTATTAATTTTGATCATATATCTAAAGCTTCATTTCAAAAAAATGAAATGAAAGACTACAGTGATACAAGTATTATTTTAAGTTATTTATATAGATTTCTTAATAAAATAATATTAATAGATTATAACTGGTATTTTTTTTATAATCTAAAAAACAATTTTATCTTAAAAAGAATCAAGTCTAAAAATAATTACATTTTATACATCAATGAAAAAAATAATATATATTTATATTCTTTACATAAAATAATTAAATTAACGTTGTATAGAATAAATCATTTTAATTATTTAAAAATAAATTCATCATTGAAAAAAAATACTTTGCTTTATAAATTTAGTATAATTTTACAAGAATTGTATAAGCTTAAATTAAATTTTATTTCCTTGAAGAAAGTAAAGATAACTTGCTTTATAGTTAATAAAAGTTTGCATCATTGGTTAAAAAAACATATAAAAATAAATAATTATTTTATTAAATACAAAAAAAATTATATAAACATATATAATGATTTTTTAAATAGAGATATATATAATCAAAATATAAATAAATATTATGTAGAATACTTTTTATTTTTAGATAATAGATAGTACTTTTTATTTAAATTAATATTATTTAAGATAAGGGGGAGCCGTATGAAATGAAAATTTCATGTACGGTTTTGTATAAGGGATTTTAATTAAAAATCTACTTTAATAATCCGCCATCCTTTTAGGACACCGCTGGTTCGAATCCAGCCAGATGCATAATTACAATTTATAAAAGCGGATAGCGGGAATCGAACCCGCATCATTAGCTTGGAAGGCTAAGGTTTTACCACTAAACTATATCCGCTGATATTACTTAATAGCAATGCAATAATTATACAAAAATTATTATTTTTATACAAACCTTAATTTATACCTTCAATACCAATATTCAAAAATTTAGCTATTTCTTTTGCTTGTTGTTCTAAATTATCAAGAGATATTGGCTCTCCAATTTTCGTCAATGGAATTTCTCTCTTATCTTTGATTTTTAGATAGATTTCTCTCTTAGGAGATAATCCTTCTTTTACATATATTTTGATACAAGTTATTTCTTTTATATTATATTGTAGTTTAATTATACGATTTTTTCCGGGAAATCCTAATCTAAGGACAGTAACAATACCATTGTTATTATTAAATTCATTATATCCACTACCAACATTTAAAATAATTGTATACCATAAAAATAAGCTAATAATTAAACCAGTGGTACCATAAAAAGTCATAAGTGCACCTTGAGGTACAAATGATAAATTATTTAAAGTTATAAAGGGAAATAGTAATCTGTCAAAATAACTAGATAAACCTACCAAAAAAAAGCTAATACTACCAAAAAAAATTATACTAGCCCACCAATAATTACTAAATCTACGTGAACCTAGTATTCTGTATACCTTAATATTATTCATAAATTTCCACTTTTTCATTTTTTTATATTAATTATATATACTCAAATCATCTATTAGCAACAAATAAAAAATATTTTTTTATTTATTACTAAAAATAAAGCACTTAATAATTAAATTAATTTGATAGCTTGTAAACTAAAATATAAACTAATAGCTAAAACCGTAAAAAAAATAATAAATACTATATAACTTATAAAAATAGACAAAATTCCCCCCTTCTTTTAATAATTTTTTTTATACCTTATTATAAATATATTCATTACAAGATAGTTAATATTTTAATTTATAATATAAATTATATGGTATTATTTTAACATTATATTTATAAATAAATTATTCTTCTGGAAAAACAGATTTATGACTAACTTCATTCAACCGTATAATAATGATCCATTTGTTGGAAATTTATCTACGCCTATTAGTACATCAAGCTTTACTAAAAATTTATTAAGTAATTTACCGGCCTATAGAAGAGGATTATCGCCCTTATTAAGAGGTTTAGAAATCGGTATGGCGCATGGTTATTTCTTAATAGGTCCTTTTGATAAATTAGGACCATTAAGAAATACAGATGTTGCATTGTTATCTGGATTTTTATCAGCTGTTGGATTAATTATAATTTTAACTGCATGCTTATCTATGTACGGTAGTGCTTCATTTAATATAAATAAAGAAGAATCGAAAGATCTTCTACAAACTTCTAGTGGGTGGAGTCAATTTACAGCTGGTTTTCTAGTAGGTGCAGTAGGAGGTTCTGGATTTGCTTATTTATTATTAGCAAATATTCCTATTATACAAAATTTAGGATTATCGTAATTTTTATTATTATAAATGATATCTAATATATCTATATATAAATAGCTAGTAAAGGGAATTGAACCCATAACCTGCTGATTACAAATCAGCTGCTCTACCAATTGAGCTATACTAGCTTATATTAATAGAAATAAACTTGAAATATATTCATAAATTTTATATATTATATGATTATATTTCAAGTTTATTTTTTATGATTTATCTTTTAAATTTGTGTAATAATTAATCGTTTCATCAAAACAAATAAATGACCAACCAGTTGGCATATCTAAATCATCTTCATTTATACTCAAGCTATCAGTACTATATTCATATTCATTATACTGATTCTCATAAATATCTTCTAAATTATATACCATAAAATATTCCTTACGTTAATAAACCATAACTCTTTTTATTACAATTGATAGTAGATAATATTATAATTACTACTATGTATACCTAGCTATATAAGAATTATAGCATATTTCTTATAAATTGTCACTATTTATATATATTTATAATCTAATTTTATGTAAAGATTTAATTATTTTTGTAGATATTTTTATTTTTATCCAACAATTTTTTTTGAGTGACCAAATTTTTTTATACTTCAAATTAACATTTTGCTTATGCTTAGTTCTCATATGAGAGTGAGATACTTTATAACAATTATTAGCTTTTTTACCAGATATTTGACATATCTTTGACATAATATTTATTTATCTTATTAATATTAAATTTTTATTAAATCAATTTCATTAGAATAAACTATTTTCACTTACTAAATATATTTATCTAAAGTATTAATCAAAGTTGATTTTGGCACAGATCCTATTACACTATCTACCTTTAGTCCATTTTTAAAAATCATAATTGTAGGAATACTTCTTATATCATATTGAGTTGCTATTGTAGGATTTTCATCAGTATTTATTTTTACAACTTTAATTATATTTTTATACTCCAGAGCGATTTCATCAATTATAGGTGCTATCATTCTACAAGGTCCACACCAAGGTGCCCAAAAATCTACTATAACTGGATTATTAGATTTTATTACTTCTTTCTCAAAAGAAGAATCTATAACTTTTAATATTGACAAAACATATTTCTCCAATATTTTTCCCTTGCTAGATCAATATTATCATAAAATTTCCTTAATAAACTATTTTTATAAAAACTTTTACATTTTATTACAGCATATTAAAAAAAATTATCAGTAATATAAATAATATTTTAATAACTTGATTGATATCTAGTGATAAATTAATATATAAAGATAGCCAATTGTTATAATATCAGTACCAAGATATTGTTATTTTAATAACTATTCTAGCTAACTTTATATATAATGATACTGCCTTAAATTCAAGGAGGAATAAATGTCTAACTCTGTAGAAGAACGGACAAGAATTAAAAACGAGCGTTATGAATCTGGTGTAATACCATATGCAAAAATGGGCTATTGGGATCCCGAATATGTTGTTAAAGATACAGACGTACTGGCTTTATTTAGAGTAAGTCCACAACCAGGAGTAGATCCAGTAGAAGCTTCTGCTGCTGTTGCTGGTGAATCATCAACTGCAACATGGACTGTTGTATGGACTGATCTATTAACTGCATGTGACCTATATCGTGCAAAAGCATATAAAGTTGATGCAGTACCAAATACATCTGATCAATATTTTGCTTATATTTCTTATGATATTGATTTATTTGAAGAAGGTTCTATTGCAAACCTAACAGCTTCTATCATTGGTAATGTATTTGGATTTAAAGCAGTTAAAGCATTAAGACTTGAAGATATGCGACTACCAGTAGCTTATTTAAAAACTTTCCAAGGACCTGCAACTGGTTTAATCGTAGAACGTGAACGTATGGATAAATTTGGTCGTCCATTTCTGGGAGCAACTGTAAAACCTAAATTAGGTCTATCAGGAAAAAATTATGGAAGAGTTGTTTATGAAGGCCTAAGAGGCGGATTAGATTTCTTAAAAGATGATGAAAATATTAACTCTCAACCATTTATGCGTTGGAAAGAAAGATTTTTATACTCAATGGAAGCTGTAAACCGCTCAATTGCTGCTACAGGTGAAGTAAAAGGTCACTATATGAATGTTACATCAGCTACAATGGAAGAGATGTATGAAAGAGCTGAATTTGCAAAACAATTAGGTACAGTTATCATAATGGTTGACTTAGTTATCGGATATACAGCTATTCAAACTATGGCAATATGGGCTCGTAAAAATGATCTAATACTTCACTTGCATCGTGCAGGAAACTCAACTTACTCTCGCCAAAAAATACATGGAATGAACTTCCGTGTTATTTGTAAATGGATGCGTATGGCAGGAGTAGATCATATACATGCAGGAACTGTAGTAGGAAAATTAGAAGGTGATCCTTTAATGATTAAAGGTTTCTATGATACTTTATTAGAATCACATTTAGCCGTAAATTTACCTCTAGGTATTTTCTTTGAACAAGACTGGGCATCTTTACGTAAAGTAACTCCAGTTGCATCAGGGGGTATTCATTGTGGTCAAATGCATCAATTATTAGATTATCTTGGAGAGGATGTAGTACTCCAGTTTGGAGGAGGTACAATTGGTCATCCTGATGGAATACAAGCAGGAGCAACAGCAAACCGTGTGGCTTTAGAAGCAATTGTAATTGCGCGTAATGAAGGTCGTGATTATGTCGCTGAAGGTCCACAAATTTTAAATGATTCAGCAAAAACATGTGGTCCTCTGCAAACAGCATTAGATTTATGGAAAGATATTACATTTAACTATACTTCTACAGATACAGCTGATTTTGTAGAAACTCCAACATCTAATGTGTAAAGTAAGAATTTTATTAATTTATATTAGTATAAATTTTATATTACTTAAAGTTATTTAAAATAAGTTGCAATCTATTGAATAAAGATTAATCATTATAAGGAGTAAAGAATAGTGAGATTAACACAAGGAACTTTTTCCTTTTTACCTGACCTAACTGATGAACAAATTATAAGTCAAATAAATTACGCAGTTTCTAAAGGATGGGCAATTAATATTGAATATACAGAAGATCCACATCCAAGAAATAATTATTGGGAATTATGGGGATTACCTTTATTTGATATTAAAGATGCCACAACAGTTATGTATGAAATTGCTAGCTGTCGTAAGCAACATTCAAATTTATATATTAAGGTAAATGCATTTGATAATACTAGAGGTATAGAAAGTTGTGTACTATCTTTCCTAATTAATAGACCTTCATTTGAACCTGGGTTTGAACTAATTAGATCAGAAGATATTGGCAGAAATCAAAAATATTGCTTCCGTAGTTATGCTACTAATAAACCAGAAGGTTCTCGATATTAATATTTTTAATTTGATATAAAAGAATCTTATTGAATTTATAATCAAAGAATAGAACATCACGAAGTGAATTCTAATCTTTGATTATAAAAAATATTAAATATACTTTAATTTTAATTATGAAAAAACATTACACTGATGATACTCTAGTAAATTTACAAGAAGAATATGATAAAACAAAAATTCAGGAAGTTATAGATGAGTTAGAACAAGAACTAATTGGTTTAAACCCCGTTAAGACTAGAATAAAGGAAATAGCAGCTCTATTATTAATTGATAGACTTAGAAACAACTTAAACTTAGTTTCAGGAAGTCCAGGATTACATATGTCTTTCACAGGAAGTCCAGGAACTGGAAAAACAACAGTAGCAATGAAAATGTCAGATATATTAAATAGATTAGGATATATAAAAAATGGACATTTGTTAACTGTTACACGTGATGATTTGGTTGGGCAATATATCGGTCATACTGCGCCAAAAACTAAGGAAGTTCTTAAACAAGCAATGGGTGGAGTTTTATTTATTGATGAAGCATATTATTTATATAAACCAGATAATGAAAGAGATTATGGTGCAGAAGCAATTGAAATACTTTTACAAGTTATGGAAAATCAAAGAGATGATTTAGTAGTAATTTTTGCTGGATATAAAGAAAAAATGGATAAATTTTATGAATCAAATCCTGGATTATCATCCAGAGTAACTAATCATGTTGATTTTCCTGATTATACACCAGAAGAGTTATTAAAAATAGCAAAACTGATGCTAGAAGAACAGCAATATAAATTTGCAGAAAATGCTGATAAAGTTTTATTGGAATATTCAGAAAGAAGAATGAAACAACCACATTTTGCAAATGCACGTAGTATTAGAAATGCACTAGATCGAGCAAGAATGAGACAAGCTAATCGTATATTTATTAGTGGTGATCGAATACTAACTAAAAGTGATCTTGTAACAATTGAATCTGAAGATATTTTAAAAAGTAGATTATTTAGTCAATAAATATAAGATTAATTTATAATAATTATTGACAATTGATAGTAATTTTAGATACATTATTTCTATATTACTGATCTATTTTAGCAAAGATCAATTAGATAGGCGGTATAGCTAAGTGGTAAGGCAGAGGATTGCAAATTCTTTATCCCCAGTTCGAATCTGGGTACCGCCTAATATAGTTTTATTATATCTTAGGGGATGTGGTGGAATGGTAGACACAACAGATTTAAAATCTGTTGATCACTTCTTGATCGTGAGGGTTCAAGTCCCTCCATCCCCATGAATAAATATTTAATAATATTGATTTAAACTTATATATAATTAACAATTTAAAATGTAATATGTGCATATGTATAAACTGTCGTCATATTTATAACTGTAAAACTTATTCACTTATAGCTGAACAACATTATATGAGAAATGAGTCAAAAAAAAATTATACATTTATTCCTATCAATACAACTATAGCTATTAATATAAATAAAAAATATCAAAAAATATTTTTAGATTGGGATTTAATAGAATGCTTATCATTTACAGAAAAACCAGGCTATTGGTCATTAATAAATAACTGAAGTTATAAACTCACAGATCTGTGAATTGACTTACTTTAATACTTATGTTTATTAAAGCAAGAATATATTAAATAGATATGTTACATAATTTATTAAAAAAGTATAATGTCAAAGATTTATAAAAATTAGTTAAATAATATTGGTTTTTTCTTTTCTAATTCTTTTTTTAGTGATTCTGTATTAACATTTGATTCTCTAATTAATATAATTTTACCAGTTTTTACAATCTCAATAATATTGTATTGGCTTAACAATTGCTGCATAGCAAAAATCTTACCAGGATCCCCTGTAACTTCTAATATAAGAAATTCATTAGAAATATCAACTACTTTTGCTCTGAAAATATTAACAATCTCTAGTATATAAGATCGCTTATTTTGTATTACTTTTATTTTGATCAACATTAATTCACGTTCAACACATGGTATATTGGTAACATTCTGAACATATAAAATATTAACCAATTTATATAGCTGCTTAATTAATTGCTCTATTGTACGATTATCACCCGTTACACTAATAGTTATTCTAGAAATACCTGGTTGTTCAGTTGTTCCAACCGCTAAACTATCTATATTAAAACCACGTTTTGCGAATAAACCAGATATTCTACATAAAACACCAGATTCATCTTCAACAAAAACAAATAATGTATGCTTCATAAATGACTATAAAATAAAAAATCTATTATAACAAATAAATCTATATATATTTAATGTTATAATACTTTAAAAGTATTTACCAATATTTAAGAATAAATTAGTATGTTTACATAATCTATCATTGAGGTAAAAACTATAAATTGAAAAAAAAATATAAAGAACAACCTATTATAAATGAACATATTAAATCTGCTAAGATCAGACTCATAGATATTTCAGGAATACAATTAGGTATATATTCTTCTAATGAAGCACTTGCAATTGCAGTAGCAAAAGATTTAGATTTAGTGATGATAAATAGTAAATCAGAACCACCTGTGTGTAAAATTATAGATTATAGTAAATATAAATTTACACAAGAGAAAAAAGCAAAAGAAGCTCGAAAAAAACAACATAATGCTTCTGTAAAAGAAGTGAAAATGAGATATAAAATTGAAGAACACGATTATAAAGTCAGATTAAATCAAGCATTACGTTTTATACAATCTGGCGATAAAGTAAAGGCCACTATTGTATTTAAAGGAAGAGAAGTACAACATTTTAATTTAGCGATCGAATTACTAAATAAAATGGCTAAAGATTTAGGTAATATATCAGAAATACAACAATTACCATCTAAAGATGGTAAAAATGTTGTAATGATACTCTCTCCACAAAAAAAATAATATTGAAAGTATATATATAATTAAATTTATATTAAAATAATATAATAAGCAAAAGAATTTATATTGTATCAAATCTCAAGGAAAAATGTAATGTCTCGATATACAGGACCAAGATTAAAAATATCAAGAAGATTAGGCGATTTACCGGGATTAACTAGAAAAAAATCACATAAAACATTAGCAGCTGGTGAACATGGTCAAAGATCACGTAAACCATCAGAATATGCCTTAAGACTTGAAGAAAAACAGAAACTTAGATTTAACTATGGCTTAAATGAAAAACAACTATTGAAAAATATAAGAACAGCAAAAAAGGTACAAGGTTCAACAGGAATTATTTTATTGCAAATATTAGAAATGCGATTAGATAATACTATTTTTAGACTAGGTCTAGCACCAACTATACCAGCAGCTAGACAATTAGTAAACCATGGACATATATTAGTTAATAATCACAATGTATCTATATGTAGTTATCAGTGCAAGCCAGGAGATAATATAAAGATAAGGGAAAAAATATCTTCTAAATCATTAGTGAAAAAGTATTTAGCTTTTCCAGGTTTAGCTAATATGCCCAATCATCTCGAAATTAATAAAGAAAACTTAACTGCTAAAATTAATGGTATTATTGAAAGAGATTGGATAGCTTTAAAGTTAAATGAATTGTTAGTAGTTGAGTACTACTCAAGAAAATAATACTCTTAATTATGATTTTAATTATTTTATAAATAACATAAAAATAGTAAATTATAATTCTTAATTATATTTAAAACTATTTTTTATAAAAAGTAATGTCAATTTATATCAATTACCAATTAATTGGTTGCCTAGTAGTTAAAGACCAAAACAGTCTATAAACTATAGTTTTTAAATATAAACTTTGATTAATTATTATTTTTTTTATATTATTTTTTTTATTTAATTTAATAGATTTTTTAATAAATTTATAAGTGTTATATGACGGCACAAATATAGTATAATCTGTGTTATTATTAAAGTATGACTGTGTCAAAAACAACTCTAAATTAGATACTAATAGTGAAGGTTGTAATGGTAAATTATAATAAGAGTACTCTTGCCTAAATTTTTCCCAAGCATTTATAGCTGTTTTATAATTTAAAAAAATAAGATGATAATTATTTTTCATAATACCTTTTTTTAATGGATAAATATACTTTAGTTCTTTTTTTTGATTATTATTTTTATTCAATACCAATGTCGGTTGAATTAAATAAATAGGCTGACCCTGAAAATATTTATGACCATATTTTTGATTAGCATCAAATAATATATTTTTATTATATTGATATTTATGAACTAAATCACTTATCTCTTTTAGATCTGGCATTAATCTAAAATCTGAATTATTATTTGATGAACTTAGTAATTTAAGATATAAATTTATATTACTAGTTACAGAATGAATATGACTAGTACGAGTAGATTGAATATATTTAGCTTGAATATACTCTTCATATTCTATAGCATCTTCTGGATCAATGAATAATAAACCAGTATAATTTTTTTGATTATTTAATGACTTTATATTCAATATATAAAATAATTTATTTTTCAGTTTATAGATGATACTATTTAAATAGAATTTATCTGCAGATTCAGACATTATAATTTGATTACTATTATTTATTAATGCAAATAGAGGTAATGATTTATAGTTAATATTCTTATTATAAATTTTTAGTTTATTAGATATAAAATTATTATTAAAACAAAATAAAAATTTTTTTAAACTAAATAATTTAAACCATCTATATTTAATATAATTATTACTTTTATAAATAAATGAATTATTACTATCAATATTATTTATATTAACTTGTATATTGCCATGTAATAAAGCCTTGCTAAATTTTAATAAAAAGTTTTTATAGTCATTTCCATTATATACAGATAAACCATTTGATTTTAATTTATTTATATAAACTTCTGATAAATTATTCAATTTTGAAATAAATATGGTTTCTTGTAGGTAATCATTAATAAATTTTTGTAAAAAATTACGAGTGATTAAATTATTATGCTCTTGTAATTGCAATGCATTATTACTAGTATTATTCTTACTTGAAACTATCATCATAGTAGAATAATTATACCGATAATTAGCTAAATTAAAAATACCTCTATACTTCTCTTGTGTTTGACTTAGTTTAAATATGTAATGATAATTATTTTTATAATAATTATCAAAAAATTTATCTAAGAAAATAAAATTAAATAAAATCACGAGATTTTGTCATGAATAAAAATTAGTATTTATAAAAACTTATAATAATTAAAAATATTACAAGATATAAAAATAAATCAAATAATAAGTCATATATTTTAAATTTTTTTAACAAAAAATTAATAAATAAACCTTGGAACTGGCGGGAATTGAACCCACGTCCATATCAATATTCTATATTAAAATAGAATATTTTAAATAAAATACATATGTTGATTTATTAAATATACAAAAATTGATAACATTAAATTTGATGTTTTAAGCTTCTTCTACTTAACTCACTAATGAATTTTAAAATTTAGAATAACTAAATTATATAAAACACAATAAGATAATCCTATTTACAATTATTAAGCTATATATAAGAAATATAACTTAATATTCTAAAAAACTAAACTAATATTTTATTTTTAGAAAAAACTACAATATTATGTTTTGCATTTAATTTACGATTAGTAAATAATTTTATTACGTATATTTATTATAAAAATAAAAAAATCAACTAAAAATAATATAAAATATTAATATGTAGAAACCATTGCAGTCCCTTAAAATATTATAAAAATTAAAATAAATATAACTATATAATATATTATAACACATAAATAATCAAAAACTTAATGAGCAAGGAAGGATTTGAACCTTCGACAACCAAAGTCGGAATTTGGTACTCTATCCGCTGAGTTACATGCCCATATATTATTGCAATAGATATATTAAATTAATATTAATCTTGGATATATATTTGATTGATTTTAATTGCAACTTCTGCTTTAAAAAGTTCTTTACCTAAGTATAATTTATGATTTGTTGATATTATATTAAATTTATTATATAAAGATATTAAATTAAACAGCAAATAAGTATTAGCAGCACTAAAACATACAGGGTATAAAATTATTTCTGTGTCATAGCAAGTATTAAAATTAAAATAATATAATTCTATAAATTTATTCTGGCCAATACAAATTATATTATAATTTTGATCCATAGCAATATATATAAGAATTGTTTTTTTATTAATTAGTTTTATTATATTATATGTACATTATGATATAAATAATCTATTGGAGCAAAAAGATATGCAAGATGCTATAACAAATGTTTTAAATAAATATGATTTAATAGGTAAATATTTAGATAATATTGCTATTAATGAAATCAACAATTATTTTTCGACAGGAATTATAAGATTAGAAGTTATACAAATAATCAATAGTAAAGCATCTAATATAGTTAAAGAGGTAGCAAATAAACTTTATTCTGAACAACCAGAATTATTAAGACCTGGAGGGAATTCATATACAACAAGGCGATATGCAACTTGCTTGAGAGATATTGATTATTATTTAAGATATGCTAGCTATTCTTTAATTGCAGGAAGTACTAATATTTTAAATGAAAGATTATTAGATGGATTACGAGAAACATATTTATCGCTAAATGTACCTGTCGGACCAACAATAAGAAGTATACAAATATTAAAAGAAGTTGTAATTAATGAAATGAAAGCGAAAAATATGATAAATAAACAAATTATTACTGAGCCTTTTGATTATATGACTAATAATTTAAGTGAACAAAATTTATAAAAAACGCATATTACATATATAGTTTAAATCAAAATAATATAAATATATAAATAAATTAAGTTGAATATTTCTTTAAAATTACTAAACAATATAAAAGTTAAATTCAGTTATCGTTTTATTTTTTTGAGCATAAATATAGTAAGTTTAATGCTTGGTTTTTTTTTTTCAAATATTTTATCTACAATACCAGCACAAACAGGTGATTGGGGAATAATGAGTGCAGCAATCATTATAACGACAAATGAAATATTAAGTAAAATTATATATAAAAAAAATATAATAAAACCATATAATTTAATTAAAATTATTAATAATATAAAAATTGGTATAATATATGGTTTATTTGTTGATGCATTTAAATTAGGAAGCTAAACAATTGATTTATAAAAGATCAAATTATTTCAACAATACTATCAACAATAGAAAAATTGAAATAATTTGATATTAGATTATTTAACAAAATTTAATAATCTATTTTTAATAATATTTAAATAAAAGAAATATCATTTAACATATTAAAAAATAGAGCTGGATCACCAGCTTTTGCTTGTTGCTCCTGAGGTCTAAATCTTCTAACAGGCCCAGACCAAGATAAACGAGGCATATTTTGTTTATCTAAGAAAGCACTATTTAATCTCGGTGTTTTTAAATTAAAAGGCGTTTCTCCTTTATTTCTCTGAAAAATTATTCGTCTTCTTTGATATGGTACTATAGTATCACCAAAATTTTCTAAGTACTCATTGCTATCTAATAATATATCAATAAACGACTCTAAACCTTGATCACCTATCACAACAGCAAAAGCTAATTTCTCTCTTTGATTATAAACATCACGTCCTAAAATACGTTGTATACACATTTCTACAAACCGATAATTAGTATTCACATCATAATTTAAAATACGAAATTGATCTGATAATATTAAAGCTTTTATAAAATCTTTAACTCTAATTTGATTAAATCTTAATTGAGATTCTAAAAAAGATTGTCTAGTACTAGATAATATTTGATGTTCACTAAAAATTTGACGATATGAAGCCCAAATAATCTCATCCATTTCACAAGACGTAGGTAAATTATCTGTTGTATATACTTTAGGCTGTTCTTCTCCAGTTAAATACTCAAAACTATTAACACGATGATTATGAGCAGATAAAGAATATTTTAATATTGGAATCGACATAAAAGATCTCCAGATTAATTCTAAACATATAAATAAAAAAAGAAAAAAATACTTAATTTTATAATACTAATTAATTTAAGAATATATAAATTATATCAAATTAATATATTTATATAAAAACTAAGTATTTTAGATAACATATAATATAGAATATTATTTTTGATTTAATCATTAATTTTTTATTGATATATAAATTATCATTTTTTCTTAAGAAGTATATATTAATATTATACTAATATAAAATTAAATACTTTAAACTATTCAAAGATTTTATAAAAATATATATCATGTCTAATATAAATAAAATCACACTTGAACAAGAATTTAAATTAGCAAATTATAAAAGTGAAATAACTAAACTCAATACTAACCAGACTAAAACATACTTAACCCAAATATTAAAACAAATGATGATTAAAGATAATCTAATTAAATTTTATATTAGAATATCTATTACATAGTAATATATAAAAAACATTTAGATCAAGGATTAATTTTAAAATTAAATATTTTTTTTCTTATTTATATAATGAGAAATTAAAAATTAACAAAAAAATAATAATGAATAATAAAAATTAGATTCAATAAATAATTAATAAAACATTAATTAATGTTAATTAGTTATAAATTTATACCTGAAATCACTTACAATGATATACGATACTAATACACCAGCCTGTGAACATTTTTAACAGCTGAAACATACTAATTCTTTGTCGAAAAGAATATAAAAATATTAAGGAGAGCTCAATGCTTGATGCATTTTCTAGAGTTGTAGTAAATTCAGATACAAAAGCTGCTTATGTAAGTGGTAGTGATCTACAAGCTCTTAAAACATTCATTACTGATGGTAACAAACGTCTAGATTCAGTAAATTATATCGTTTCTAATTCTAGTTGTATTGTTTCTGATGCAGTTTCTGGCATGATTTGTGAAAACCCAGGATTAATTTCTCCTGGTGGTAATTGCTATACTAATCGTCGTATGGCTGCTTGTTTAAGAGATGGTGAAATTATCTTACGCTACGTATCTTATGCTATTCTTGCAGGTGATCCTTCTGTCTTAGAAGATCGTTGCTTAAATGGATTAAAAGAAACTTATATAGCTCTTGGAGTACCTACAAACTCTAGCGTTAGAGCTGTAAATATTATGAAAGCATCTGCAGTTGCATTTATTAACAATGTTGCTTCTCAAAGAAAAGTTGAAGTAATCCAAGGCGACTGTTCTGCACTAGCATCAGAAGCTGCTGGTTATTGCGATAGAGTTAGTGCTGCTATTAGCTAAATCTATATATCGAAATATAACAAATAATATTATTGATATACAAATTAAATAAAAAGATAAACTAGGAGATTATATAATGAAATCAGTTATCACTACTATAATAAGTGCTGCTGACGCTGCAGGTCGTTTTCCTTCTAGCTCTGATCTTGAATCAGTACAAGGAAATATTCAACGTGCTGCTGCAAGATTAGAAGCTGCTGAAAAATTAGGTGGAAATCATGAAGAAGTTGTAAAAGAAGCAGGCGATGCTTGTTTTGCAAAATATCCTTACTTAAAAAATCCTGGCGAAGCTGGTGATAGCCAAGAAAAAATCAATAAATGCTACAGAGATGTTGACCATTATATGCGTCTAATCAATTACTCTCTTGTAGTGGGCGGTACAGGACCTCTTGATGAATGGGGTATCGCAGGAGCACGTGAAGTATATAAAGCATTAAACTTACCTGGCGGAGCTTATATTGCATCATTTGTTTTCGCACGTGATAGACTATGTATACCAAGAGATATGAGTGCACAAGCTGGTGTTGAATTTGGAGCAGCATTAGACTATGTAATTAATTCTTTATGCTAATTTTTGTATAAATTATTCATAATCAACTAAAAAACAAAATTAGATTAAAAAAATCTAATTTTGTTTTTTTTATTGCCTTAATAAATTTTATATAAAATAAAAATTTATATTATATAATTATAGTATATTTCATTTAATAAATTAAAAATTAATATATTATACATATGAATCTAAATTTAATTGAGAATTATTTAATTAATATAGCATTTGCATTATTGCTTATTGCTCTAATTAGTTATTGGTCAAATATAATAATCAAAGGTAAAAATAAACTAAATAATATATCTAAAAATTTGACAATAGCAATAAACATATGTTTATGCATAGGACTGACAATAAGGTGGATATCAAATAAATATTTTCCTCTCAGTAATTTATATGAATCTCTTATATTTTTAACATGGTGCTTAACATTTATACAAATCTTCTTAGAATATAAAAGTAATAGCCAATTAATCGGTGCAATTAGTATACCCATATCATTATTTACATTATCATTTGCTAGTATCTGCCTACCTAAAAATATGAAAATCGCAACACCTTTAATACCAGCGTTAAAGTCAAACTGGCTAGTAATGCACGTTACTATAATGATGGCTAGTTATTCTATTCTAATAATAGGATCATTATTATCAATTCTCTTTTTAATAATTTCAAATGGAAAAGATATTCAAATTGAAGGCAATTCATATAATAATGCAAAAAAAATAATATTAAAATATCACAACAATAAATTGAATGATATTATAGATAGCGATAAAAAATCTACAAAGACAAATAATAATAAGAATATTAATAGACTTAGTTTACTTCAAGGAATAGACAATTTAAGTTATAGAACAATAGGATTAGGATTTCCACTATTAACAATAGGAATCATTGCTGGAGCTGTTTGGGCCAATGAAGCTTGGGGAACTTATTGGAGCTGGGATCCAAAAGAAACATGGGCACTTATAACATGGGTAATATTTGCAATTTATTTACATTCTAGATTAAATAGATCATGGCAAGGTAAAAAACCTGCTATAATAGCTTCTATAGGACAAATAATTATATGGATATGTTACTTAGGTGTAAATTTTCTTGGAAAAGGATTACATAGTTATGGCTGGGTTCTTTAAATAAGAATAATGTATAACTTAATATATCTTATATATAATACAAAATTTTATGATTTAAATTATAATTTTAAATATTCGTAAATAAATGCATAAATAAAACCAATAATCAATAAAAATGACAATAAATAATAATCAAATATTAAGTTTATTATCTGAAAGTTCTATATGGTCTATAAAAGTAGCGATTATTATGATAATATGTAACTTAATTTGTATTGGTATAGGCAGATATGCAATTAAAGTTAGAGGTTTAGGTCCATCTATTCCTATTTTAGGATTAGAAGGATTAGGGTTAACTGAATTATTGGCTACAACAAGTCTAGGTCATATAATAGGAGCAGGGACAATTATTGGCTTACGAAGTATAGGAAAAATATAATATAAAAAACTCTATATTTATATCAAAAATAGATTATTAAGTTATAATTATGATTCGTAAAAAGTACCTATTTTTCGAAATTTTTTATACCTTACATCTTTTCTTTCAGAACAAGATAAGCTTAAGACAAAATTTAAGCTTGATATCAACTCATTTTTTAGATTACAGGAAGCCATATAAGGATCAGCTTGAGAACCTCCTAAAGGCTCCTGTATAATATTATCAATAATACCAAGTAATTTAAGATCATAAGATGTTATTTTCAACGCTTCTGCAGCAACTAAAGATTGAGTACTATCTTTCCAAAGAATAGCTGCACAGGCTTCTGGAGTAGCAACGGTATAGACAGAATATTCAAGCATTAAAAGAATATCACCAATACCAATTCCTAAAGCACCACCTGAACCTCCTTCACCAATAATAGTACAAATAATAGGAACATCGAATGAAAACATTTCTTTTAAGTTCATAGCAATTGCTTGACCTTGCCCTAGTTTTTCAGCTTCTATACCAGCCCATGCACCAGGAGTATCTATAAAAGTTAAAATAGGAAAATTGAACTGATTTGCATGTCTCATTAATCTTAATGCTTTACGATAACCACCGGGAGAAGCCATACCAAAATTTCTAATTACATTATCTTTTGTATCTTTTCCTCTCTGATGACCGATAAATAATACAGTTCTAGAATTTAATGAGGCAATACCGCCAACTAATGCAGGATCATCTGTACCACCTCTATCTCCATGAAGCTCAAACCATTCATCCATCATAAAAGATATATAGTTAAGAGTTGTTGGTCTATCTGATTGCCTTACTAAATGTAACCTCTGTAAAGGAGTTAAAGATCTAAAAATATCTTTTTTAAGAGAATATATAGTATTTTTCAAATGATGAATTTGCTGCTCAACTGAAATTGATAAACTATTAGTAAAAATTGTATCAAGTGTATGTAATTGATATTCTAATTCAACGATTGGTTTTAAGAAGTTTAAAGATAAAGCTTTTCTTGTCATTATAAGTAAATAAATCAAATAAATTATAATATATTCAAAACAGATATTCTAATAAAAAAAACTGAATAAATTCAATACAAAAATATGATATGTATGAAATATGATTTAATGAAAACATAACTTCATCTGAAATATCAATAATATTTTGTAAAAATAAGTAAAATAGATAAAAGAAACGAGGATCATCAAACCTTTGAGCAATTCTTGTTGTAGCTCTAACTAAATCATCATAATTTATTCCTTTATAACCTTTAATATAAAAATCAGAACATAAAAAAGAAGAATCTAAACAGCTTAAAGATAAAACATCTAAATGTTTAATACTCAAAAAATGAATCCATTCTAATGGTATAATATCAATAACAACATCATTAAATAAACCAACTTGATTTACTTCTATGATAGAATTTTTAGGAATTAAGATCTTCGATGATTGAATGTATAATAATACTACTATTGTATTAAATTGAATATTTATTTTTGTAATATACCCAATTTTAATACCTCTAAAATAAACACTAGTACCAATCTTTATACCATAAGCATTACTAAACTCAATAAACAATTTATATCCTTTCTTTTTTTTTATGTTAGAAAAAAATAATATTAAAACTATTGTAAATAATATAAAAACTAGTAAACTTATACTTTTATTAATACATTTGATAAAATATTCATAGTTAAACTTAATTCTATAAACCATAATTAATATTAATATCAATCAATTAAATTCTTAAAATTGTCTTTATAATTATTTATTCTTAAATTCATAATAAAATTATTATCAGGGTAAAAATTACTTGTATAATAAATTGAATTACGTACTTCATTAATATAATATGACATATTATAAATATTTTTTTCTTGACTAATTGCTTTACCAATACCTACACCAGAAGAACCATAAAAATTAGCAATAGGACAAGTTAAACAATTCATAGCAGAAGATGTAATAATAGGTATATCAACAAATTTAGACAATATATAAGTTGATGATAAAGTTAAAGCAGATAAATCAGTAGAAATAGAAATTTTATCACTCAATTTATTGTCAAAAAGTAATTTATAATCTGTATAATTATTTAAAGAAATACCTTCTGTCTGTAAAATATTAATACCTAATGATTCTAATTCCTTTGCAATCTGAATTTGTTCATTTAAAGATAAATAATGTGGTATTGTTACGCAAATATCAATATTACCTACTAAGGATCGAGTCTCTTTTGCTAAATTTATTATATCAATATAGGTTAAATATATATTATCTTTATAAAACATATCAAAATTACCTATTTCTACTAAATCGGCACCTGAAAGAACGCAATTATATAAACTTATTGGATTGATAGACGACACACAAATGGGTAAATTAACAATAGATTTTAACAGTTTAACAATATAAGGATTTGCAATTATATCTATATAATTAGCATCAGATAATTCAGCAGCTTTTGCTATTTTTAATATTTGATGAATATTAGAGTTATCTAAACCAATTATAACTTTAATAATTTTTTTAGAATAAAAAGGTAAATATAATTGTCTATTAAATAAATTCATAAAAGCTAATAAATATTAAAATTATTTACAATAAATGATATAAAATTAAAAAAATAAATGAAGTATTTAGTACATATATTACGTTTTATTATAAATACTCCATATTAATAATCAAATAGATCTAATAAGTAAGACCCATGCTTCTAGTCGTTTCAGAACCTAAATATACACGAACACTCAAAAAATCTGTTGGACATGCTGTTTCACATCTTTTACAACCAATACAATCTTCAGTTCTAGGAGAAGAAGCAATTTGACCTGCTTTACAACCATCCCATGGAACCATTTCTAAAACATCACAAGGACATGCACGTACACACTGTGTACAACCGATACATGTATCGTATACTTTTACACTATGAGCCATATGGTTTTAACTATTCCTTATTTGTATTAACTTATATAATATATTTAATATATTATTAATTTAATCAATAATTACTATATTAATTTAAAATAAAAAAAATTAATATATAAGTTAACATAAATTTTTTTAAAAATTATATATAATTAGACTATATTCAATTTAAAATATTTGTATAAGATGAATATTCAATACTAGTTAAAGATGTATTCTGTTCCGAAGGCGGTACGATTTGCCAAAAATTACCTAAATAATTAATCCAGTTATTTAATATTTTTTTAGCTTTAATACTCTTTGTTTTTATTTCATATAACTCAATTAAATTTTTTAATTGATCTTCAGCTTCTTTAGTTAAAATTTTTTGTACTATAACAATTTTTAAATTTACTTTCTCAATAAAGTCACTATCTTCATCCAAAAAATAAGCTAAACCTCCTGTCATTCCAGCAGCTATATTACGACCAGCAACACCTAAGACTACTATTAATCCACCAGTCATATATTCACATGCATGATCACCTACACCTTCTACAACTGCTTTTGCAGCTGAATTACGAACTGCAAAACGTTCACCAGCTTGACCATCAGCAAATAAGTAACCACCTGTTGCACCGTATAAACAAGTATTACCAATGATAGAATAATTCGAAGAATTATTTTTACCTAAAAATGGAGATGAAATAATAATTTCACCTCCATTCATACCTTTACCAACATAATCATTAGCCTCACCGCGTAAATTTAAATACATACCATTACAAATAAAAGCACCAAAGCTTTGTCCAGCAGCACCATTGAAATTAAATTGTAAATTTCCATGAAAATTATTTTGACCATAAATTTTAGTTATGAAGCCAGAAATTCTAGCTCCTACAGAACGATCTGTATTATAAATTTGCAATGATTGACTAATACTCAATTGAGAATTGATGGCATTTAATAAATTGTCATCAACTAATAAAATATCATCTAAAACTTTTCCATTTGTATGTACTTTATTTTGAAGATCGAATTTATTTAAAGGATTTTTTAGAGAGCTTTGTAATAAAACATCTAAACTTATATTACGAGTTTTAGTTAATTGACAATTATTAAAACTCAATAGGTCAGTTAAACCAATAATATCTTTTAAGCTCTTGTAGCCTAATTTTGCTAAAATTTCTCTAACTTCCTCTGCAACAAAAATAAAAAAATTCACTAGATCAGCAGGTATACCTGGATAACGATTTCGTAAATCTTGCCTTTGAGTAGCTACACCAACAGGACAATTATTTGTATGACAAACTCTAGCCATTACACAACCTGTAGCAATCATAGCAATAGTACCAAAACCGAATTCCTCTGCTCCCATTATAGCAGCAAGAATTATATCTTTACCTGTTCTTAAACCACCATCTACCCTTAAAGTAACTTTATCTCTCAATTCATTATCTAATAAGGTTTGATGAACTTCTGTTAGACCTAATTCCCAAGGTACTCCTGCATGCTTTATAGAGCTTAATGGCGATGCACCTGTACCACCATCATGACCAGAAATTTGTATAATATCTGCATTTCCTTTTGCTACACCAGCAGCAATTGTTCCAATACCTACTGATGCAACCAATTTAACAGAGACCTTAGCATCAGGATTAATCTGATGTAGATCAAAAATTAACTGAGCTAAATCTTCAATAGAATAAATATCGTGATGAGGAGGTGGAGAAATCAATGTAACACCAGGCTTACAATTCCTTAAAGTAGCAATATAAGGACTAACCTTTTTACCAGGTAATTGTCCACCTTCACCTGGCTTAGCTCCTTGAGCTATTTTAATTTCTAATTGCTTAGCATTTATAAGATATTCTGGTGTTACACCAAAACGACCTGAAGCTATCTGCTTAATAGCAGAACTTGCAATATCATCATTTCTTAAACCCTTTAAATGGCTAAAAGTCTTTGAAGTACCTAAAGAATCTATATCATTAATTGGTTTAAAGCGAGCTGGATCTTCACCTCCCTCACCAGAATTTGATTTACCACCAATTCTATTCATAGCTATGGCTAAAGTTTCATGTGTTTCGCGCGATAAAGCACCTAAAGACATACCACCAGTACAAAAACGTTGTAGAATTGATTCTGAAGATTCTACATTATTAAGCTTAATAGAAGAATTATAACTAGACAAGGATAATAAGTCTCTTAAATTAGCAGGATTTCTATTATTCAATAAAGACTTATATCTATGGTATAATTCAACATCTATATTACGTACTGCTTTATGTAACGTCTTAGACATTTCAGGATTATTTACATGATATTCAGCGCCTGGACGATACTGCACATAACCTAAATTTAATAATTTTTTAGGTAATTTTAGAACAAAACCAGAGCGATAAACCATTATATTTTGAGAAAATAGTTCATTAGAATTCATACCACCTAATCTTGAAGTTGTATTTAAAAAAGCAATATCAACTATATCATTACCTAAACCTAAAATTTCAAAAATTTGAGCACCATGGTAACTTGAAAGTAAAGATATACCCATTTTAGATAAAATCTTAAGTAAACCTTTCTCTATAGCAATACGATAATTAGATTGAGCTTCCTCTATAGTAAATTTAGGTAATTTACCATTAAGCATAAATTTCTGTGTTTTAGAATTTTGCCACCAATGCCTTACAGTCAAAAGAGCTAAATATGGACAAACAGCGCTTGCACCGTAACCAATTAAACAAGCAAAATGATGAGTATTCCAACACTGGGCTGTTTCCACTATTAATGAAACTTTATGCCTTAATTTTTTATCAATTAAATAATGGTGTATAGCACCAATAATTAATAAAGGTGGTATAAAAATCAAATCTTCAGATAAAACTTGAATACGATCAGTTAAAATAATTAACTCAATACCTTTATTAATTTCTTGAACACATTTTTTACAAATTAGCTGAATTTGACTATTAAAATTTATAGTTTTAGAATCAACTTTAAAAAAAGTACTAATTGAAAACACCTTTAATATATCTTTAGATATCAATAATAATTCATTTTCATTAATTATAGGAGACTTTAATTTAATAGACCTAGCCATCAATTTATTCGGTTCAAGTATATTACCTTTAGCTCCTAAATATGTAATTAAGGACATAACTAAATTTTCACGCAAAGGATCAATAGCGGGATTAGTAACCTGTGCAAAACGTTGCTTAAAATAGTCATATAAAAGATGTGGCTTATCAGACAAAATAGCCAAAGGTATATCATCTCCCATACAAAAAGTTGGTTCTTTTGCAGAACTAGCCATATGTTCTATGACTAATTCTACATCCTCACTAGAATAGCCAAAAGAATTATGTAAACGAGCAATATTAATAAAACTAAAGTCATCATTATTAATATAATCTTGAGAGTTTATTTCTCTTTGATATTTATTTAACCATAATTTATAAGGAAATTTTTCTGCAATTTTTTGTTTAATTGATAAATTATCTAGAATTAAATTATTAATCATATCTACACAAAATATCTGACCAGGTCCAAGCCTACCTTTGCTTAGAATATTATTATTATCTATATCAAATATACCTGCTTCAGATGATAAGCCAACTAAACCATCATTTGTAATTACATACCTAGCAGGTCTTAATCCATTTCGATCTAAAGTAGCACCAACTTTTTGACCATCGGAAAAAACAACTAAGGCAGGACCATCCCAAGGTTCTTGTAAATTACCATAATATTCATAGAAGTTAACTATATCAGGAAATGATTTTAGTAAAGGCTGATTCTCATAAGACTCCGGGATTAAAATCATTAGTGCTTCCTCTGGACTTTTACCTGATTGAATCAATAACTCAAATACAGAATCTAAATTAGCAGAATCACTATTACTTAAATTAGTAATAGGTATAAGAGAATCAGAATACTTATTCCAATAATCATTATTCAATGAAGCTTCTCTAGATTTCATCCAATTTAAATTACCTAACAAAGTATTAATTTCTCCATTATGTGATATAAATCGCATAGGCTGAGATAATGACCATTTAGGCATTGTATTAGTACTAAATCTTCTATGATAAACAGCAAACGTGCTGATATATTTAGTATTTTTTAAATCAATATAATATTCTGATAAAATATTGGAGCGAACCATACCCTTATAAATAATTACTCTAGAAGAAAAAGAACATATATAAAAATCTTTATAAATATTAGGATCAGTACCACTAATCAGCTTTTCTATTTTTTTCCTAACTATATATAAAACTTGTTCTAAATTTTCTTCATTTAAAATACTAGATTCTACTAAGCACTGCATTACAACAGGCTCATTATTTGAAGCTTTTTCTCCTAAAACTTCAGAATTTACAGGAACATTTCTCCAACCAACTATAACTAATTCATGTTCATGCGATACCCATTCAAAAATATCTTTAATATAGTTTAAGTTTTCTTCTACAAGAAAAATCATGGCCATACCAAAAGATTTATTATTATCAATTTGAACATAATTAAATGAAGGTAATAATAATTTCCACGGTATTTGAGTTGTAATACCAGCACCATCACCTGATTTAGAATCTGAGCTACAACCTCCCCTATGTTCCATACAATTTAAAGCTTTTAATGCATATTGAATAATATCATGTGATGGCTTTTGATTAACTCGAGTAATAAAACCAACACCACATGCATCTTTTTCATGAACAATAGAAGGATAACCAAAAAATTGACTAAGTTTATAAGTAAAATTTCTTGATGCTTGCATATATTATTTGTAAGTTATGATTAAATGACAAAGTATAAATTCAATGTATGTATATAATAAAAAAAGTGATAAAAATAAAGAATATTACTAAATATATATAGTAATATTGCTTAAACATAAAAAAATTTATAATATTAATAGAATCATACAAAATTAAATTTAATTATTATTTTTATAGTATTACATAAATTTTAATAAAATATACACTATATAAAATAAAAAATTAAATAAGTATTTTATTTTTTAATAAAAAGAATAATGAATAAATATAATGAATATACAAAAATAGATTTAAAATATATTACGTATAAAACAGAAGAACTTTTAGATTTAGCAAAAAACAGATATAAAATAACCATACAAATAGCAAATAGAGCAAAAAGATGTAAGTATGAAGATATAGATATTATTGATGATCCAGTCAATAAACCTATTATAAAAGCTATTATTGAAATGGTAGATGAAATCACACAGCCTGAAATTTTAAGTGATTAAGAGTAAAAAACTTGCAGAAAAGTATATATTTAATATTTTTTAATAAAAAAAATATATATTATTATAATATAATATTTAATAATAAATAAATATTGATAAAAATATAACTAAATTTTTAATTAAAAAAACAAAATCAAAGGGGATAAGAATATGCTAGATGCATTTGCAAAAATAGTAGCACAAGCTGATGCTAGAGGTGAATTTTTAAGTAATAAACAAATTGAAGGACTAGAACAGATCATTGCTGAAGGAAATAAAAGATTAGATGCAGTAAATAAAATTAATTCTAATGCTTCAGCAATTGTTACAAATTCTGCACGTGCATTATTTGCTGAACAACCACAACTAGTACAACCTGGTGGAAATGCATATACTAGTAGACGTATGGCAGCATGCTTAAGAGACATGGAAATTGTTTTAAGATATGTTAGTTATGCTATGATTGCAGGTGATTCTAGTGTACTTGATGATAGATGCTTAAATGGATTAAGAGAAACTTATCAAGCACTTGGTACACCAGGAGCTTCGGTAGCAGTAGCGATACAGAAAATGAAAGAAGCATCAATGGCTGTAGTAAATGATCTTAATGGTGTTTCTTTGGGTGATTGTGGATCATTAAAATCTGAACTAGGAATATATTTTGATAGAGCTGCTGGGGCAGTAGTTTAATTATAAAATTATCTAGAAAAAATTTATTTACATAATTATATTAAGGAAAAAATATTAGACATGAAAACACCTATTACAGAAGCAATTGCATCAGCAGATAGTCAAGGAAGATTTTTAAGTAATGCTGAATTACAATCAATTAACGGTCGTTATCAAAGAGCATCTGAAAGCTTAAAAGCTGCTAAAGTATTAACTAGTAATGCACAAAGATTAATTACTGGTGCAGCACAAGGTGTATATACTAAATTTCCATACGTCACACAAATGCCTGGACCAACTTATGCATCCAGTGCTATTGGTAAAGCAAAATGTGCACGTGATATTGGATATTACTTACGCATGACAACATATTGCTTAGTAGTAGGAGCTACTGGACCTATGGATGAATATTTAGTAGCAGGCTTAGAAGAAATTAACCGTAGTTTTGAACTATCTCCTAGTTGGTACATAGAAGCAATTGAATTCATAAAAAATAATCATGGTCTTTCAGGACAATCTGCAAATGAGGCTAATACATATTTAGATTACGCTATCAATGTACTAAGTTAATAATACAATTATTTGAAATACAATAAATCTATAAAATATAGTCATTATATTGACTATATATTATCTATCTTCATATTTTTTAATTTTTTAGATAAAAAAGTTTCATAAAAAAGGTTAACTCTTATTACAATATTTATTTACTTCTAATATATTAAAATTATATACTCAAATCTTTGATTTTAACTTATGGATAATCAATCTATATGCCCTATAATATTAACAATCTTAGATGGATGGGGATATTCAACACAAACTAAGGGTAATGCAATTAAAATAGCCAATACACCAATTATGGATAAAATTTTAGAGAATTATCCGAATACATTACTTACTGCTTCTGGTGAAGATGTAGGACTACCAAAGAATCAAATGGGCAATTCAGAAGTTGGACACACAACAATAGGTGCAGGAAGAATAATTAACCAAGATTTAGTACGTATACAAAAAGCAATAGATAATAACACCTTCTTTAAGAATATACCTATTAATAATATATGCAAAATAACAAAAAATAGAAAATCTAAATTACATATAATTGGACTATGTTCTAATGGTGGTGTACATTCTCATATAAATCATTTAAAAGCAACACTTAAAATTGCGAATAAATATAATAATGAAGTATGTTTACATCTTATTACTGATGGCAGAGATACTAAGCCTAAAATAGCTATTAAATTTATAAATGAAATAATTAATGAAATTAAAATATATACTAATATAAACATTTGTACTATCAGTGGTAGATATTATAGCATGGATAGAGACTGCAGGTGGTCTAGAACAAAAAAAGCATATAAAATATTAACAGAGAATACAGTTACAGGAAATAATAATAATACTATCAAAATAATAGAAGATTATTATAAGAATAATATTTCTGACGAGTTTATACCACCAACAAGAATAAAAAAAGGTAATATATCAGATAATGATGGTATATTATTTTTTAATTTTAGACCAGATAGAATAAGACAACTACTACAATCTTTAGCAAAATCTAATTTTAAAGGCTTTAATACAAAAGAAATTAAAAGTTTAATTTTTACAACATTTACAGAGTACGATAGTAGCCTAAAATTACCTATAGCTTTTTCTGTACAACATCACCAAAATTTTTTAGGACAAATTATATCGAATAACCAGCTAAAACAATTAAGACTAGCAGAAACTGAAAAATATGCTCATATCACATATTTTTTTAATGGAGGAGTTGAAGAACCTTTTCCCGGAGAAGATAGAGAATTAATCCCAAGTCCTAAAGTAGATACATATGATTTAAAACCAGAAATGTCTGCATATCAAATAACTGAAAGTGCTATTAATGCAATCGATAAAAATATATATAAATTTATAGTTATTAACTACTCTAATCCAGATATGATAGGACATACAGGGAACTTACAAGCAACAATAAAAGCAGTAGAAGTTATTGATAAATGTATAGATAAATTAGTAGATAAAATAGAAAAAGCTAACGGGACATGTATTATAACAGCAGATCATGGAAATGCCGACTATATGATAGATGAAAATAATAAACCATGCAAATCACATAGCACAAATTTAGTACCTTTTATACTAATACAACATAACAGTGAAAGATTAAATACATTAAAGAAGAATGGAAATCTCGCAGATATAGCGCCAACTATATTAAATATATTAAAAATTAATATTCCACAGGAAATGAATGGAAAATCATTAATAAGTAAATATAATACTAATACTATAAATCCTTCTAAATAAATAATAAAAAATATAATGAATTTTTATATATACCCATTTTATAGATTTCATGTTATGTGTATTATACCAATATATAAAATACAACATTTAACACATCAATCAATAGATTTGATACCTATTCATTGGCAAATGATCTTAATAAATACAGGATCATTTACACAAACTATAATATCATTAACTGGTCAAAAAATTATAATCCAAGCTTCACAAAAGAAATATAATCAGTATAAACAAATAAGTAAAATAATAAGATGTGTATGGCTGGAAACAACACTCTATACAAAAATAACATTTGCTAGATCACTATGGATTTTACTGCATAATATAAGAACACATAATATAATTAATATAAAGAAAGCTATGGGACAATCATTAATCAAATATAAAATAGACACATATAAACAAATACATGAATTATACTATGCATATTCAAAAAATATAGAAAGACAATTTAAACATAAGCATAATTTATGGGGTAGAAAATACACATTATATTACGACAACAAATCCTACATAACTATTCAAGAATTTTTTTCCCCAAAAATAAAAAAACTTTTTTCTTAAAATACAATAATACATAATAATCTAAATAAATAAAATCGTAATATGTTTAACTTCTTATCAAATAACTTACTTAATAAATATAACAAAATAATAATTAAAATAAATCAATTTTATATTAAAATCAGAGATTATTCAGATAAAGACTTGAAAAAACAAACAGAAAAACTAAAATTTTCTTTGAAGGAACAAAAATACAATACTTACGCAATATTACCCGAAGCATTTGCGACAGCTAAGACAGCTATTCAAAGAGCAACAGGTATCACTTTATTTGATGTACAATTACTAGGAGGTATTATTTTACATCATAATAATATTACTGAAATGAAAACTGGTGAAGGAAAAACATTTGTAGCAATATTAACAGCATATTTAAATTCTTTACTAAAAAAAGGTGTACATATAATTACAGTAAATGATTATTTGGCAACAAGGGATTCAGATATGGCTAAACAAATTTTTTATTATCTAAATATTGAAATTGGATTAGTAATACAAAAAACAAATTATAGCAAGCGAAAAATTGAATATAATTGTGATATTACTTATATAACAAATAGTGAATTAGGCTTTGATTATTTACGAGATAATATGGCACTAAATCAAAGCGATATTGTTCAAACAAATTTTTACTATGCTATTATTGATGAAGTAGACTCTATATTAATTGATGAAGCAAGAACACCATTAATTATTTCAGGTAGTACTAAAGTAGAAAATAAGTTATATCAAAAAGCACAAAAAATATCAGAATTACTGATTCATAAGGAACATTATGATATAGACGAAAAAGCTAAAAATATAGTTTTAACAGAACAAGGTATACTATATTCTGAAAAATTTTTAAATATTCAAAATTTATATAATATTAATAGCCCCTGGATTAAGTACATATTAAATGCACTTAAAGCTAAAGAATTATTTTTAAAAAATAGAGATTATATATTAAAAAATAAACAAGTTATTATAGTTGATGAATTTACTGGAAGAACAATGGAAGGTAGAAGATGGAGTGATGGATTACATCAAGCTATTGAAGCAAAAGAAAATATACAAATTGAAGCAGAGAATAAAACTCTAGCATCAATTACATACCAAAATTTATTTTTAATCTATCAAAGATTATGTGGTATGACAGGAACAGCAAAAACTGAAGAAAATGAATTTTTAAAAATTTATAAACTGCCAGTTCTAGAAATACCAACAAATAAAAAATGCATCAGAAAGGATTTACCTGATTTAGTATATAAATCTGAATATAATAAATGGGAAGCTATTGCAAGTGAATGCTTTGATATGTATCAAATAGGAAGACCAACCTTGATAGGTACAACTAATGTTGAAAAATCTGAATTATTATCAAAAATGCTAAATAAGTTAAATATTCCACATAATTTATTAAATGCAAAACCTGAAAATATAGCAAGAGAATCAGAAATTATTATGGAAGCTGGAAGAAAATATGCAATTACAATATCTACTAACATGGCAGGTAGAGGAACTGATATAATATTAGGAGGAAATCCTGATAAACTAGCTAAAAATACATTGATAAATTTTGTGAAAAATAATTATCACTCCAATCTTAAAGATAAAAAAGATAATATAAATAGTATTCTAAATAATATTAATATAAATTATTTATATAATACTATAAATAATAATAAAATAGATGAAGAAATTAACAAGATATTAATCCATATACCAAACGATGATAAATATAGTATAGAAAAAAACAATATATACAATATATATAAAAAATTAGTCAAAGAATATAATAAAGTTTGTAGAAACGAAAGAAAAGACATAGTAAATTTAGGAGGCTTATACGTTATTGGAACTGAAAGACACGAATCTAGAAGAATTGACAACCAATTAAGAGGTAGATCAGGTCGACAAGGAGATAAAGGAACATCTAGATTTTTTTTAAGTTTACAAGATTACTTATTTAGAATTTTTGGAGGTAAAACAATAGAAAATTTAATGACAACATTAAATATAGAAAATAATATACCAATAGAATCGATAGTATTAAGTCGCAGCCTAAATTCTGCACAAAAAAAAGTTGAATCATATTTTTATGATATAAGAAAACAACTTTTTGAATATGATGAAGTTATAAACAATCAAAGACAAGCCATATATACAGAAAGAAAAAAAATACTTAGATCAACATTTACAAGAGACTGTATTATAGAATATGGCGAACAAACAATTAATGAAATATTGAATCAATATAATAATAATAATAATAATAAAGAAAAAATCTTAAAACAAATAATAAAATTACTTAATATAAATATAACCTTAAATATATCTGAATTATCAACAATGAATTTAAAAGAGATAAAATTTTTCTTATATGAACAACTTAGAATAAGCTATGATTTAAAAGAATCTTATTTAGAACAATTAAAACCAGGACTAATTAGACAACTGGAAAAATATTATCTATTGCAACAAATTGACCAAGCTTGGCAAGAACATATAGAAAAAATGAATTTATTAAAAGAATATATTGGATGGCGAAGCTATGCACAGCAAGATCCATTAATAGAATATAAAAATGAAGCTTTTAATCTATTTATCAATATGGTTACTTATATTAGACAAACTGTAATATATCTAATAATGAGATCAAGATTAATAATTAATATAGAAAATTAAATTTCAATAATAAAAAGTTGACAGAAACTTAAAAATTGTTTAGTGTGTTATAAGTAAAAAATAAATATGCCCCCATCGTCTAGAGGCCTAGGACATCTCCCTTTCACGGAGGTAACGGGGATTCGAATTCCCCTGGGGGTAATCTCATAAGATAATATATTAAATTAGCTTAATTATTAAGAACATCTTTAATACTTTGACAAAACTTACTTAATTTTTTTAATACTACATCATCATTTTTCATAGTATATTCAGAAATAATATAGGTTATAGCACTACCAATCACTATACCATCAATATTCCACTTGCATATATCATAAACTTGAGTAGGATTAGAAATACCAAAACCTAACATAACTGATTTATTAGTTTTAGAGGTAATATACCTAGATAATAAATTAATATCTTGATTTAATTTATCTCTAATACCAGTAACACCAGTATTACTAATTAAATAAATACAACCAGGAGCTTTAGATAAAATATATGATATTCTACTACGAGAACTAGTTGGAGAAATAAAAAATATCAATTCAATATTATAAATTCGACATAAACTAATGAGATAATCACTTTCTTCGATAGGTAAATCTGGTATAATCAATCCTTTAACATTAAATAATGAAATTTCTTTTATAAATCGTTCTATACCTCGAGCTAAAATAGGATTATAATAAGTAAATAAAGCAATAGGAGCCTTTAATTTTTTATCAATTATTTCTAAAATATTTAATACTTTATTTATATAAACACCTTGCTTTAAAGCAATTTTAGAAGAAGATTGTATTAAAGGACCATCTGCTAAAGCATCTGCGTAAGGAATGCCTAGCTCAATTATATCTACCCCGTCTCTATCTAAAGTATAGAGTATTTGAATAGTTGTATCAATATCAGGATATCCAGCAGTAATAAAAGGAATTAGAGCACAAGTGGAATGTTTACGTTTCTCTTGTAAAATTTTAGAAATTATATTCATAAAATATATAATAGTAAAATTAAAATATTGATATTTAATATCTATAAAATACAATACTTATAATTAAATAAATATATTAGAAATATTATATTGAATTGGGCTGCCCGGGATTCGAACCCGGAACTAATCGGTTAAAAGCCGAGTACTCTACCGTTGAGTTAGCAGCCCATATATATAAATATTTAACATAATAATCCAATTATGACAACTCATCACAAATTTATAGATCATGTATACAAATATAGAAGATTATTTTAATCAAAAGATATTAAAAATAATAAAAAAATATTCAATCTCTTCTATTATCTTAGCAATTTCAGGTGGACAAGATTCAATCTGCTTAATTAATTTAATAGAAAACTTAAAAAAAAAAATAAATATAATTTATATAAAAATTGATATTGAATATATTTATATAGACCATCAGTGGCAAAAAAACAGTCATAAACAAATAAAACATTTAATTAATTACATAAAATCACTCAAAGCAAATATAGCAGTATATCAAATTAAAAATATAACTCTATCAGAAAAAAATTGTAGGGAATATAGATATCATACAATTATTCAACATGCAATTAAAAACAACAGTCAGCTTATTATTACAGCGCATACAGAAACAGATAAAGTTGAAACTTTTCTTCAAAATATAATAAGAGGAACAGGCCTAGAAGGAATCAGTAGCTTAAATTTAGAAAGAAAGTTAACTCAGAATTTATACATTTTAAGACCACTCATTAATATAAGTAGAGAGCAAATTTATTCAATATGTAAACAATATTATCTACCAATATGGTCAGACGTTAGTAACAATCATTATAATATTTCAAGAAATAGAATTAGACATGAATTACTACCTTATCTAATAAATTATTTTAATCTCGAAATACAAAAAAATATTAAATCTTTAATTACATATTACTACTATGAAAATGAATACATGAAAAAACATACAATAAAAACATATTTAAAATGCTTAAATTCTCGATATATAGCAATAAATTTAAAACTAATAAAAAAACAAAATTTTATATTACAAACAAGAATAATACAAATCTTTATTTTTCATAATTTTTGTATTTACTTAAATAAGAAAAAACTAATAAATATTATTAAAATTATAAATAAAAGTAATAAAAAAATAATTTTTCAATTAAAATGGAAATTTTTTTATATAAATCTCACTAATCAATGGCTTTATATTACTATGAATTAATATATAAAATTAAAATAATTAATTAAATTTATAGTTTAGAATAATAAATAAACATTATAATATTAATATTTGAATATTTTTACTTATTTCATAAGGAAATTAATTTATGATTAACTGGCAAGTTATTGGCCAACTAGTATCACTAAGTATAATTGTTTTAGTAGGACCAGCTGTTATTATATTATTATCACTAAAAAAAAGTAACTTATAGTTACATAATACTATTTTAATATAAAAGCCTTTCAATTATTAATAAAATAATCATAAATAAGGTAAATATATATCAATAGATATAAAAATAACTTATTTATATGTTTATTTTACTTAATTGAATCTGTTAAAGAACTTGAATCAATAATTTGACTGTTACCAGCAAATTCATTATTTTTATGTAAAAATAACATGCAATGGCATTCTCTTCTTTCTCTCATAGGAACACATGGACAATTCCAATAAGTATTAGCAACTTCTTTTACTTTATTATCATAATGACGACAAGGGCATAAAGGAGCTCCATAATCATCTTTATGCTTGGATAAACCTTCAATTACAACAGCTGTAACACTAATATCAGTACAAAAAAATGTACCTGTTCTTTTAGCATATGCTTCGGAAAATTTACACATTGCTTCAAAACTTTCTGGCATGTCATTATAAATAGAACTATTCATATAAAAATTAATTAAATAGTATATTTATACTAATATACTTTAACATAAATTTTTATTAAAATAACAAATAATAACTTATAGATTAAACAAAATGTTAAAATTTGATAAATAATTATAAAAAATAAAATATAATCATAATATAAATTTCTAATTAATAATTAAACAACTTATGACAGCATCATATTTACCATCAATATTAGTTCCCTTAACAGGTATTATCTTTCCGGGATTAAGCATGGCTTTATTATTTCTTTATATAGAACAGGATAATATAATATAAATTAAATATTTTTAATAAAAAGAATAATATAAACCTAAATAAAATAAATTTATAAACGGTTTATATTAATATACTTCTAGCTTAACTTATTATAAAGAAGAGCCTATTCCAGAATAAGAACCATAAATAAAAATTCCTAAAACTGTAATGGCAGCTATACCGCCAACAGTAGCAACTAACCACAAAGGAACTCTGCCTGTACTTGCCATATTCTACAATTCTCCAATAATTAACTATAATATTAAATAACTTTATTACTATAAATTCAAATAAAAAATAATAAATATTTTTTTAATTATAACTGTATTTTATATAATCTAATTGAAAAAATAACTAGAAAATAGAACAGCTAATACAAAAATTAGTAATAGACCCCAAAACAAAGATGTACGATTTAATTCAACTGGCTCTTTATTAGGATTAGGACCACTCATAATAATAAAATCTCCTATCTTTGAATAAACTGCATAGATGTAATAGCACCTAAAAAAAATACAGTAGGTATAGCTAAACCATGTATAGCTAACCATCTAAATGTAAAAATTGGATATGATATTGGTTGATTTGAAATTCTTTTAGTCACAATACTTCTCCTAACTAAATACCTTTTGTTAAATCTTCAAGCTCTTGCTTAGCGCTGAAACGATCATTTACCAATGGAACTTGCTGACGATCTTGAGTAAAATATTCATTGGGTCTTGGTGTACCAAATACATCATAAGCCAAACCTGTACTTATAAATAACCAACCGGCAACAAATAAAGCTGGAATAGTTATACTATGAATAACCCAATAACGAATACTTGTAATAATATCAGAGAAAGGACGTTCACCTGTTGATCCTCCCGACATAAAAGCACCTCCTACTTAAAACAATATAAATAATTAGTCACAATTAATTATGCAAATATATACCACAATAATATATATAATCATATTGTAATATATATAAAATTTATTTTATTAAATAGTAAATATTATTATAAAAAACACATAAATCAGATAATTGCTATAATATATTTAAATGAAATTATAAATTACTTTGAATATATAATACTATTTAAATAAAAACACTACACCAATGATTAAAAATATATATTTAATTTATAAGCATATAATATTAAAAATACTTAAAAATTAAAAAATTATTAGTTAAAATATCTATTAAAAAATAATACAAAATATTATTAGTTAATAAATGTATTTAAATTTTAGATAAAGATACTAAAAATTTAAAATTATTCATATAAATATCATAAATTTTGAAATAAACCATCTAAATTATTAAACATATAGTATGATAATATAAAATCCAGCATAAAAACACAGAATAAAGAAGTTACAACAGATGATGTAGTAGATAATCCTACTCCTTTTGCTCCTCCTATACTAGTTATACCCCAAATACAACTAATGAAAGAAATAAAAAAGCCAAAAATAAATGTTTTAAAAGAAGATTTAATAATATCTAAAAATGAACAACTAGAAATAGCAGAAATTAAAAAAAATTGAGGATGTATATTAAATAATATATAGCAAACAAAAGAACTACTAATTAAACTAATAAATATTGAAAAGATATTTAACATAGGCAACATCAATAAAACTGCAATAACACGAGGTAAAATTAGATGTGAAATAGGATTAATACCTATAATATATAATGCATCTATTTGTTCAGTCATTATCATAGTCGCTAATTCAGCGGTAAAATAAGATCCAATTTTACCAATTAAAATAATTGAAGTTAAAATAGGAGATAATTCACGAATAAATGATATTGCTAATATAGATCCAACTAAATGAACAGCATTTAAATAAAAAAACTCTTTTACGATTTGAATACTAAATACTAAACCAATAAAAAAAGAAGTAATCATAGTAATGAATACAGATCCAGGACCAACAATACTTATCTGTTCAAATACACCATAAAATTTGAAATTAATAAATAAAGATAATTTAAATATATAATTTAGTATTTTAATAAATAAAAAAAATTTTTGAAAAAATTTATACATAATTCACTAATATTATTGAAAATATAAATAAAGTAATTAATATACACTTATTATTAAGAGAAAATATTGTAATATTGATTTTTTTTATTCAATGAACTATATTAGCTGTATAATAAGGGCGGTTAGCTCAGTGGTAGAGCACCTGCCTTACAAGCAGGCTGTCACTGGTTCAAGTCCAGTACCGCCCAGTATAAATAGAAAGCAATAATATCACATATATTCATAATTTAAGGGCTTATCGTCTAAGGGATTAAGACAGGGACCTTCTAAGTCTCTAATGTAGGTTCGAATCCTACTAAGCCTATAGGTTAAATAAAAATTAAGATACAACATTAAACTAATATATCATTAACTACTTGCAAAACTTTTAAACTAGAATCTATAGTATCTAGTGGATCTTTACGTAGGCGATGACTTAAACAAAGAGTAATCACTGATTTAATATCTTTGATATCAACTTCATCTTTATTTTGATATGCAGCAAAAGCTTTTGCTGCTCTATTAGTAACTATATCACCTCTTAAGCCATCAACATTAAGAATACCACATATTTGGGAAATTTTTACTTTTAAATCATAATCAATAGAAACAGTTGATAATTTATTTTGAGCTGATATAATATTGTTTTTTAATTTATATTGCTTATCTTTATACTCTTCTATACAAGAATATGGATCTTGATCAAATTTTGATCTTTGTTCAACAATTTGCACTCGAAGAGATGGATCTCGTACTGTACGTATTTCAGCATGCATACCAAATCTATCTAATAATTGAGGACGCAACTCTCCTTCTTCAGGATTTCCAGAACCAACTAAAACAAATCTAGAAGGATGTCTTATAGAAATTCCTTCACGTTCTACTGTATTCCAACCAGAAGCAGCTGAATCCAATAAAATATCAACTAAATGATCATCTAATAAGTTAACTTCATCTACATACAGAATACCTCTATGAGCTTTTGCCAATAAGCCAGGTTCAAATGTTTTAATTCCTTCACTCAAGGCTTTTTCAATATCAATAGTACCACATAAACGATCTTCAGTAGCACCTAGAGGTAAATCAATCATTGGTACTTTTATAAGTTCTGTCGATAAATTAAGCCCTTCTTGAATTCTTTTTTTCACAAAATCTGACATTAAATCATAATCAGAAATATGAGAATTAAACATATCGTCAATAACTACTTCTATATAAGGTAGTAAATCAGCAATAGCTCTAATCGTGGTAGATTTACCTGTCCCGCGATCTCCCATAATCATAACACCACCTATTTTAGGATCAATTACATTTAAAATTAAAGCTAATTTCATTTCTTCTTGACCCACAATAGCAGTAAAAGGAAAAACAGGACGAGTTGGATTCTGTATTTTATTCACTATATTTTTTTAAGTTAAATTAAATAGATTAATCTTTATAGTTAATTATATACTGTATTTATTTTGAATAAAAAGATGTCTAACTTAATTAGAATAATAAAAATATATAGTAGACATCTTAAATAATTTAATAAAACAAAATTTTACTGATATAAATCAGTTCCTAATCTTATTGCTAGAATAGCAGAAACTAAAGCAAATAATAATGCAACAAATATTTGACTATCAGTAATCATAATTCTTTCTCCAAATATAATAATTAAGTATAAATAATAGTAAGTGCAATATATTCCTATATTAATAAAGCAATTTAATATAATAGTAAGTAATAAATATTTAAATTTACTTTGATATTAAAAGAATTTAATATATATTAATAGAATTAATAATATTTTGCTTAATAGTTAAATATCTGATAATATTATCATTAAAACGCATAGACTTATCTAAAAATTTTAATAATTCTCCACTTGCTTGATAATTCATTTGTACATAAATTCCATCATAATAATGCTTTATATTGTAACTTAAATGACGGCGTCCTCTATGTTGGACAACAATATTTTGAGCTCCTTTTTCTTTTAATAGACTTTGATAATAATTGACTAATGATAAGTTAATCGTATCATTAACATCTGGCTTTAAAATATAAATTGTTTCATAATTGCTTAAAAACATAATTCAAATTTCCTTTAAATACAAAAACTATAAAAAATTAGGGACTATCTATTTGTATTCTCACTGCTTGAGAAATAACAGGTATTTTTGCATATTTTCCTTCAATTGATTTAATAATTGAATAAATAATCGTTGATAAAACAAACCAAAACAATGTATTACATAACATTAAACCATAAAGGCTCATCCTAAATTCAATAGGTAATGCTCTAAAAGCGGCTCCTAAAAGAGAATTAATTAAAAATAATAAAATTGATTGTAAAACATTAAATCTAATAAAAGGACGATTAGGTATTGGACTTTTAGTACGCACAAATAAATAATATAAAACAAAAAAAATAATAAAAGCCAATGCTGGATGGGTTACATAGAAAATTACTAAAGGCATTAAAGTTTTTTTATATAAACTCATCAAATTAAAAGGGTAATCAGGTAAAATTTGTTGTCCAAAGTTTTGTAAACCTTCTAATAACGGTAATCCATATGGTAGTATAGAACCTAACCTATCGACAATTGTAATACTATTATTTTTACCAATATAAGACTTAATAATAGCTAAATATACTTGATAGAATAACATAATTAATAATAGTATAAATAATATACTTACTATCAAATACAAAAAATAATTAAACATAATACATAATAAAAACAATATAATTAAATAGCAATTAATAATAAATAATACAGTGATTTTTTCATAGAAAAAACTATAATAATAGGTTTAGTAATCTAATAATACTAAATAATAAGTTTACAATAAAAGCAAATAAATGAATAATAAATCAAAACAACAAAAAGATTTTTTTGATATAGATAAAAAAGATCTATTTATTATAAATCAACATCAATTTAGCTCTAGATTAATGATTGGAACAGGAAAGTATAATAATTTAAAAGAGGCGCAAAATAGTATTTACAATAGTGAAGCATCAATTGTTACCGTAGCTATTAGAAGAGCACAATATGCTAAAAATATAGGAAAAAGTAATTTAATTGATGGACTAAATTGGAAAAAATTATGGCTCTTACCTAATACTGCAGGATGCGAAACAGCAGAAGAAGCTATTAGAATAGCATCAATAGGTAGAGAGCTTAATAAAAAAATAGGACAAATAAATAATAATTTTATAAAATTAGAAGTAATTTCAGATTCTCAATATCTATTTCCAGATCCGGTAGGTACATTAAAAGCTGCAGAATATTTAGTAAATCAAAATTTTTGTGTTTTACCTTATATATATCCAGATCCAATACTCGCAAAACAATTAGAAGATATAGGCTGCAAAACAATTATGCCACTAGGATCACCAATTGGATCAGGACAAGGATTAAAAAATATTGATAATTTAGAAATTATCATTAATAATGCTAAAGTACCAGTAATAATTGATGCAGGTATAGGTACATCTAGTGAAGCAAATAAAGCAATGGAAATTGGAGCTTCAGCTGTGCTTTTAAATACAGCAATTGCAAAATCTAATAACCCATCAATAATGGCACAATCAATGAAACTGAGTGTAATTTCCGGTAGAAAATGCTATTTAGCAGGAAGAATGAAACCAATAAATAGAGCACAAGCTAGCTCTCCAATAAATGGATTATTAAAAGTAATATAAAAATTAATTTAATGATTATAATAATAGATAATTATGATAGTTTTACACAAAATTTAGCACAACAAGTTGGAAAACTAAAGTTTAAAGCAGAAATAGTAAGAAACAATGAAATATCATTAGCAAAAATTAATGAACTAAAGCCAACTCATATCATTATCTCTCCTGGGCCAGGAAGGCCAGAAAATTCTGGTATTTGTTTAGATATAATAATTCATTATGCAAAGATTATACCAATCTTAGGAATCTGCCTAGGACATCAAAGTATAGGATATATATATGGAGGTAAAATTAGACAGTTGATAAAGCCTATGCACGGTAAAATAAGCTCTATAGTACATAATAATGAAGATTTATTTTACAATATAACAAATCCTCTAATAGCAAGTAGATACCATAGTCTTGTAATAGATGAAAAAAATATACCAAATGAATTAGAAATTACAGCATGGACTAAAGAAGGATTAATTATGGGATGTAGGCATAAAACTTATAAAAAGTTAAGAGGAGTACAATTCCATCCAGAAAGTTTATGGACTATAGAAGGCATTAATATAATAAAAAATTTTTTATTAAATTAATATTTGATCAATAACTTTAATTTTATTACAATCAATACTAGACTTATATGTATAGAAATTATAACAGCGGTTAATACGTAGTATATCTTCTTCAAAGAATAATATAGCTCGATTTGTTGAACCAACAAAATTAACTATATCTAAAGAAATACAAACCCAAATTTGTGAATAAGATATATAACTTAGAAAAGTACTTAGCATAATTATAAAAAAACCTAAATATACATAAAAAATCCCTGGATCGATTTTAATTTGTAAACCAGTACTAGTAATAATACTATCAATAGATATTATATTTTTATTTAGATAGAAATTTTCACCCAAAATAACTTGATCCATTATTAAACCATCATCATTAAAAATGATTATATCGCTATTTAAATTAAATAAAATAAAATAAATTTTTTTACTTCCATTGACATTTAAACTAGTTAACCAACAATTTTTATTATTAATATCAGTTTTTATTAATTTTTTTTGTACATACTTACCATTACCTAAATCAAAACGTAAAGCATTAATTTTCCAATCAGTTTGATAAAATGTAATACCATGAAAATTTAAAGGAGAATTAACTGATATTAATTGAGAATAAATAACTTTCTTAGAATTATAAAATAAAGAAATTTTTGAAAAAAATTGTTTAATAGAATTATCTGGATAATAAGTGATATAAAAATTATCAATACGACCATATATATCTAATGGCATATTACTATAAAACCCTGAATTAATAATATTTTTTAAATGGAATAACTCACCATTTGGTATCATTTCTTGTGACACAAAACCAGATAAAAAACCTAACATAGATCCAAATAAAGTAATAATTATACTAATATGAACAAAAATAGGAGCGATACGACCATAAAGACCTTTATAAGCATAAATTGAATTTTTATAAGAAAATACAAAAAAATTAGTAGATAATAAGGAATAGATTATATTTGTGAAAGAATTGGAATTATAATGATTTTGATTTATAACAGCATGACTTAATTTTTCTAAAGATTTACTAGAAACAAATTTCCAACGACGGGCGCTCTTTAGACCTGGTAGTTGTGTAGACAAAGTACATGATATTAAACTAAAGATAAAAATAAATAAAATAAATATAAACCACCAATTTCTAAAAATATGATCTAAGCCTAAAAAATAAATTAATTGCCAATTAATAGACAATATATTGCCATTATTTAGAGGATAATAGGTTTTATAGTAAAGAATATTTTGATCTTGCTCAATAATAGAACCTATAATACTAAAAATAATTATTAAAGATAAAATAGATATAGAAAAGTTTAAATTAGATAACTTTTTAAAAATACGCCATAACAAATTTTTTTGTTCAAAAAATTTCATATATTAAAGAAATGATTTTAGATTATAAAATATAATATATCATAATTACAATATAAAATTATTGTAAATATTATATAAATATTTTTCTTAATAAAGACATCAAAGAAAATATAAATACAAAAGAAGCGGTGAAAGGAAAAACTGCATCTATTCTTGATAATAAAGAATTAGTATATTTAAACTTCCATTGAAAATTTAAAATAAAGAACATTAAACATAAACAGCCTAATAGATAAAATATAAAATAATTTATACAAATTAAGATATTAAATTTATTAACTAATCCAAAAGTTATAATGAAGGCAATTGAAGTATTACAAGGAATAATACTAAATCCAATTAAAAAACCAGTTAAATAACTATCAAAGATTAAATTATATTGAATTAAATATTTTACTCTTTTATAAAAGAAATTAGAAAAAAATGAAAAATTAATGATCTGTAATAAATTTAAAGAAATAAAGAGTAAAATAAATAATGATATTATAGAAATACTTTTTACAATAAAAAAATAATTAATTAAATTAGTTAAAAATAGCATTAATATAAAACTTGTCATAAAACCTAATATAAAAAGATTTTTATTTATTACTTGATTATTCATATAAGCAATAATCAATGGAATTATTGAGATAAAACAAGGAGTAATACTTGTAAAAAATCCACAAAAAAATAGTAATATTGGTGTAATTAAGCTAAAAGATTCAAAATTAATATATACAAATTTATACAGATATTGCTGTAAAGAATAAATTAAGATTTCATAAAAATCAATAAATGAATATAAAAAAAAAGTTAAAAGCATAAAAACAAGATATTAATATATTTTTTTCTAACTCCCCAGGAAGGATTTGAACCTACGACCAATCGGTTAACAGCCGATCGCTCTACCACTGAGCTACTGAGGAATAAATTAACTACTAAATTTTATCATTATTATACTAAAAAAACAAGTCAATAAAGAATAATTTTATTATTTTTATGATTTGTTTTTTTAATATTTTAATGATAGAATATATATTGAAATATCAATAAGCGGATGTGGTGAAATTGGCAGACACGCTAGATTTAGGTTCTAGTGAGAATATCTCGTGAGAGTTCAAATCTCTCCATCCGCATTAAATAAACTAAGAAGACCATTTCTGCACAGTAATAATAATGGAACCATCATTTGAATATTTTTCAGAAACTTTTTGAAAACCACTGGAAATAGTTTTATTTAATATTACATTATAAGCATATTGTTGAGATAATTTATCTATAAAGAAATTAAAATCTATATCTAGATTCCATGACTGGAAATCAACTAGTAGATCATATTCAGAATAATTCCAAATAAAACTAAATAAATAATTACTATTAATTGAATTATTATAAATATTAATCTTTTTTGGAATTTGTGCATCAGATTCAGATATAATATAAGAACTATCTAGTTCATAATTAAAACCTAACTGCTCTACCGTTTTTTTTAAAATATCTAAATTAGAAATATTTGTTTTTATTTTGCTAAAATGTGACATAAATAAAATTTTTAAATAAAAAATGTTTATTTATATTATTGCATATAATATATTAAGATTTATTATTTGACTTATTTCTTAATAATTTAGTAACTTAGTGAACTAAAATAATTACTTTTTATATAAATATAGAAATTATACAATAAACGATGTAATAATATAAATAACAAGAAGATTAACTTGGGAAGCATCCTTATTCATCCTAAAAAATATATTTTAATATGACTGCTACTTTAGAAAGACGCGAAAGCGCAAGCCTGTGGGAACGTTTTTGTACTTGGATTACTAGCACTGAAAACCGTCTTTATATAGGTTGGTTTGGTGTTGTAATGATTCCAACATTATTAACTGCTACATCTGTATTCATCATTGCATTCGTTGCTGCACCTCCTGTAGATATTGATGGTATTCGTGAACCAGTAGCTGGTTCATTACTATACGGAAATAATATTATCTCTGGTGCTATTATACCAAGTTCTGCCGCTATTGGTATTCACTTTTATCCCATATGGGAAGCTGCATCTTTAGATGAATGGCTATATAACGGTGGACCCTACCAACTTATTGTTCTTCACTTTTTACTTGGTGTATTATGTTACATTGGTCGTGAGTGGGAATTAAGTTATCGTTTAGGCATGAGACCTTGGATTTCAGTTGCTTTTACAGCTCCTGTAGCAGCTGCAGCAGCAGTATTTCTTGTTTATCCAATAGGTCAAGGAAGCTTCTCTGATGGTATGCCTCTTGGTATCTCTGGTACATTTAATTTTATGCTTGTATTCCAAGCAGAACATAATATCTTAATGCATCCTTTTCACCAATTAGGTGTTGCAGGTGTATTCGGTGGATCTCTATTCAGTGCAATGCATGGATCTCTAGTAACTTCTAGTTTGATACGTGAAACAACTGAAAATGAATCAGCGAATAATGGATATAAATTTGGTCAAGAAGAAGAAACTTATAACATCGTTGCAGCTCATGGCTACTTTGGTCGCTTAATTTTCCAATACGCAAGTTTTAATAACTCTCGCGCATTACATTTTTTCTTAGGCCTATGGCCAGTAGTAGGTATCTGGTTTACAGCTATGTCTGTAAGTACAATGGCTTTCAATTTAAACGGGTTTAACTTTAACCAATCAGTTGTTGATAGTCAAGGAAGAGTAATTAATACTTGGGCTGATATTCTAAATAGAGCTAATTTAGGTATGGAAGTAATGCATGAACGTAATGCCCATAACTTCCCTCTAGACTTAGCATCTCAAGAGTCATTACCATTAGCACTAATTGCTCCATCTATTAACGGATAAATTTATTTAAATTATAAAAAAATTTATAAAACTATAATTAAAAATTCCAACAAAAAAGCTATAATAATTTTATTTATTATAGCTTTTTTAATAGTTGTATAAAATTAATAATTAATCATTTGATTTAATTAAATATGAATAGAAGATAAAAGGAATAATATAATTAGCCTTAGGATTAAATAAATAAGTTGTATTTAATTCATCAATAGACATAAAATATTTACGATACAATAAATGATCTACAGAAAATAATTTATATTTAAGTATCTTATTATTTATGAATTTTTTGTTAAAAAATAAAGAGCGTATATTTTTATGTATTAATACATCTTTCTCTGAATATTCACTCGATACATTGAAAAACAATTTAAGATATAAATTATTCGAAAAATATAAACCTAAAGTTTTAACTTTTGCAACATCAGAATCATTAAATATTTCACGAAGACTCTGTCCTCTGCGCCTACGAGTCAATTGAAGTAAACCTAACTCAGACAATTGAACAATTTGAGGCTTAGCATCATCAAAAATCAATAATCTATTGAAATGTTGTAATAACTGTAATTGATCTCTTTGAGAATACATATCAATAAAATCAATAATAATTACGCCATTAATATTTCTAACTTTTAATTGATAAGCTATTTCAATAGCTGCATAAAAATTTGTTCTTAAAATAGTTTCTTTAGAGTTATCAGATTTATTAAAAGAACCTGAATTAACATCTATAACAGTTAAAGCCTCATAATTTTCAATAATAAGATACCCTCCATAAAGTAATTTTACTCTAGATTTTAATGCATTTTTAATTGTTCTTTTAATACAAAATTTCTTAAGTATACAATCTCGCTGATTATATAATTGTAATTTAGTATCAACATAATTAGAAAGACAATACCAACGATTTAAATAATAATATAAAAGCTTTAAACCCTCTTCAGAATCAATAATAATCTTTTTAATATTAGCTCCATAAAAGTCTCTTATAATCTTTTTTATTAAATCTTCATCTTTATAAATCAGAGTCGGGGAACAAGTTAAAATAACTGTTTTTTGAATAAAATTCCACTGTTTCACTAAATCATCTAAATCTTGTAGTATTGCTATTTCGCTAATTCCTTGAGCAGAAGATTTTATCAATAAACCCATTGATTTAGGCTTTATTAAAACAGCTAAAGAATAAAGATAAACTCTTTCATTCTCATCAAAAATCTTATGAGAAATAATCAGAATATTACAAAAAGGCATTAAAACAATATATTTTCCATTTAAATGAATATTAGCTGTGAGACGAGGACCTTTATTAAATGTAGGTTCTTTAATGACTTGTACTAATATAAATTGATTAATTGATAGCAAATCAGTAATATGATATGCACTTTTCTCTCTTCTTAAAGGTTTAATATCACTAATGTGTATAAAACCACTCTTCCCATATTTACCTAGTTTAATAAATGCTGCATTAATACTTGAAAAAATTTTTTGTACAATACCAATATATATATCATTAACTTGATAAGTACGATTAATAATAATAATTTCTTCTATTTTATTATTCTGTAAAATTGCTGCAACATTATTAAAGTGAGAAATTATAATTTTTTTTACCATTCATAAAATAATTTAAATCTATTATAATGAATTTAACTTTAATTAAAATAATATTGTTTCATAAATAAAATAAATAATTTAGATAAACAATTAAACTACAACAGGATATACACTAATTCTTTGCTTTTTTCTATTAATTATTTCAAATTTTACTAATCCATCAATCAAAGAAAATATTGTATAATCTTTACCTATACCAACATTATACCCAGCTTTAAATTTACTACCTCTTTGACGTGCAATTATATTCCCAGATATAACAAATTCTCCACCATACTTCTTAACTCCTAATCTTTTAGAGTTTGAATCACGACCATTTTTAGTACTACCGCTACCTTTTTTATGAGCCATCTAATATCCTTAAATAAAATTTAACAATAAAAAATTCAGTTAATAATTTCTTTAACCAATAATCTAGTTATTTTTTGCCTATGTCCTTTTTTAACTCGCATATTCTTTTTTGGTTTCATCTTAAAAATAGTCAATTTCCTACCACGCATATGTTTTAAAACTATTGCTTTTATCATTACATCTTTTAGACAAGGCGAGCCTATAAAATAAGAGTTTGATTTAGAGAAAAATAAGACTCTATTTAAACTTACAGTATCACCAGGATTAGCATTAATATGATTTATATCATAAAATTTACCTGGCTCAACCCATATTTGATGACCACCTACATCAACAATCGCATAACTCATAAACAAAATTTATTTATAAACTAATTCTTTAAAATATTTACTTAAATATAAATATAGATTATAACACTTAGAATAAAACAGTTAAGCTATTAAAACAATCCTAGAAAAAATAGAATTCTCTACAATTATCCTTTTATAATAAAAGGACACAAAAAAACATAACTGTTTACCCAATAAATTTACTGATGTTAATTTAATACCATCAATTATAGAACCATCAGGAAATAAAAAGCTAAAACCTTTTTTTAATTTACCATATAAAGGACCAGGAACTAAATAATTATTAGTTGCCTTATTTAAAGAGAATTTACCATATTCTTCAGATTTAATTAAGATAAATTCATGAATATTATTAGAAATAAAAGTATATATGCGATAATTATGATGACTGATAATTAACCCAGCCTTAAAGACATGAATATAAACTATATAACTAAAATTAGTATGAGAATATTTTTTAATTAAGTCAATATAATACTTTATATAAAAAGGCGCATAAATATGTAAAGGCTTGGACCTTCCCATTAAATTTAGACTTGATAATAATCCCAATAAACCAGAGATATTATTTATATTTAAATCTGATATAATAATTTTAGATAGATTATTAATTCTAAAACTTTGATTGAAGATATTAGACTGACAACCTTCAGTACAATTAAAAATCCAAAGATCTTTTACGGATGCTAACTTCACAATAAAATTTTGACCTAATTGCCTGTAAATACAATTATTTGTATCCAAATAACGAAATATCATAATTATAAATAAGTAATATAAAGCTTAATTCAATTATTATAAATATCTTTTATATATCATCTGGCATATCTTTATAATAAATAAAATTTCTAGATTTTCCGCTTAATAAAGATTTTGCTAATGATAAAGATTTTTGACTAACTGAAAACGCTTTATATCTCCAATTAGCTTTACGAGATTTTGATTTTGAAGTTCTTTTTTTAGGAACAGCCATATAAAATTAATTATATAAAAAATAAAAGTAGAAAAATGCAATATTTCTACTTTATAAATAATTTATAATCTCATTATACTACATACTACGAAATTGCTGTAAAGCAATTCTACCAATATTATATAATGCCCAAGAACCTGCAGCTATTACTGGCATAAATACAATCAACAATCTGATATCCATATATATACATTCCTTAAATTTTTAACTAAAAAAACTTTTATTATATAATAAAAAGTTTTTCTTCACATATTATAAATATATAATAAATATTATATTTTAATAATAATATATAAAAATAAAAAAATTTATTTTATACATTGAAAATAATTAATAAAGTAATGCAAAAGTACGATCAAAAAATATTTAAGTTATAAAATTATGAGAGATTTACCATTTACATTAGATCAATTAAGAATTTTAAAAGCAATTATAAAAGAAGGCAGCTTTAAAAAAGCAGCAGATAGTTTATATGTATCACAGCCAGCTATAAGCTTACAAATACAAAATTTAGAAAAACAGCTAAATATACCACTCTTTGAAAGAAACAATAAAAAAGCTTCTTTAACTGAAGCAGGTAATTTACTTTTAAGATATGGTGGAAGAATACTGGCTTTATGCGAAGAAACATGTCGAGCACTGGAAGATATACAAAATCTACAAGGAGGATCATTAGTAATAGGTGCGAGCCAAACTACTGGTACATACCTAATGCCAAGATTAATAGGTTTATTTAGACAAAGATATCCTCAAGTAAATGTCCAACTACAAGTACACTCCACACGCTTAATATCATGGAGTGTAGCTAATGGTCAAGTTGATTTAGCTATTATTGGAGGTGAAGTACCAAATGAATTAAAAAATATATTAAAAATTACATCATATGCTGAAGATGAACTAGCCTTAATCTTACCAGTATCACATACTTTTTCTAAAGTTACAAAGATACAAAAAGAAGATTTATATAAATTACGCTTTATAGCACTTGATACACAATCTACTATAAGAAAAGTAATTGATAAAATTTTATATCAACACGATATAGATAGTAGTAGATTTAAAATTGAAATGGAATTAAATTCGATAGAAGCGATAAAAAATGCTGTTCAATCTGGACTAGGAGCTGCATTTGTATCAGTATCAGCGATAGCAAAAGAACTTGAGTTAGGTATAATTCATTGGGCCAAGATTAAAAATGTTACAATAAAAAGAATGTTATCTATAATAGTTCATCCTAACCGATATAAATCCAAAGCTGCTGAAACCTTTAGTAAAGAAATTTTAACACTTTTTGTTACTTCAAATCAAAATACAATTTTTATTGATTAAATAAATAAAAAATTTTATTTTGAATCAGGAATAAAAATAGATTGAGACTGAAACGTACCAATATCTACAAAACCAATACGTAACTTTAACCATAATATAAATTGTTGATCAAGTGAAATTATAAAAGCTAATGAGTTAGATATTTTAGAATAATTTTTATATTTTTCTAAGACATTAATAAATTGAGGATTAGTAACAAACCAAAAATCTATTTCTTGATTTTTACTTTTATAATGTTGAGTCCTTTCACGTAAAATTTCTTCTAGAGGCTCCTGATTAATCAAAAAATTTTTGCTAGCAACCGCAAAATAATAATTATAAATCATATATAATAAATAAATTAATAATAAAAATTATTTTAATAAAAACAATATAACGATCAAATATATTTAGTCAAATAAAATAATTCAAGATATGAATAAATTTTAAATTAAAATTAAAAAATGATACAATATTGGCCAAATAAACAAAGTATAAGATTAAATAATTCAATAGTTGATTTATTTTTAAGTACTCAAAATAAATTTATATATAACTTATCTAATAAAACTAATGAATACCTATATAGTGATATATTAAATAATATATATAAAAGTAAACTTTTTGATATTATTCTAGATGAATTTAAGGAATTAATTTTAGATCTTATTGAACTGAATCTAGATAGAACTAAATTAATAAAATTAAGTAACGACATTATTAATATCTTAGTAGATAAAGTATTTATAAATTTTTCACTAAATGTCAATCAAAATATAATTTCTGAATATAAAAAAAATAATTTTTCAACCAAATATAATATATTAATTAAAAAATTACTGATATATTTAATTCTTGGATCATCAAAAATAGATAATTACTTATTTTCATTTGACCCAATATATACACCGTATAAACATGTACAGATACTATTTGAAAATTTTATAATTGAGATAAGTAATTTAATTATTAAAATATTATTGAATAATATGATTACTTTGCCAGAAATTAATACAGTATTTAAACATAAATATATCTGCAATACATTTTACTTATCTAATAGATCTATAATTATATTTATAAATAATTTAAAATGGCAACAAATATTAAATTTATCCATTTCTGAATCTAAAAATATATATAATGAAAATTATAAAGTATGGCTAATAAGTTCACAAGGAATAATAAGTAAAAAAATACACACATCTAGAACTACAGACTTAAAAAAAATAAAAATTTTTCAATTAATTTATTTATTTTCTTTAGAAATTAAAGATATTTTTATACCAAGAATAGAAATTTTTTTTATACAAATAATGAAATATACAATTTATTTTGCAATTAATTTAATTAGTAATATAATAATTATAATTATTAAAATTATAACATTCTATTTAAGAAAATAGTAATTAAGAAAATAACAAAGCTATAACAAAAATACGAATCTTATATAAATTTAAATATTTTTTTATGAAATTAAATAACAATATTAACTATTTAGACATCAAAAATATAGATCTAATCTATCAAAAGAAACTTAACTTTATATCAAAAGAAATAGAACACATTATAGACAAAATATTAAATAAAGGAAAAACAGAACAAAAAATTTTAGTTGACTTAATTATAAAAAGAATAATAAAAGAGGATAAAGAAGTTAGCATATTAGATGGATTAATATTTACCAAATTAATAGAAACTAAAATACCTGAAATAAAAACAAAATTATATCAATTCTTTCCTAATGGAATTTTAATACTAAAACCTTCTTTAAAGATTAATTACCAGCCATTACAAAATTTATTAATCAATAAAGATTTTAAAGAAGCTGATAAATTAACACAGAAATATTTATGTAATTTAGTAGAATTAAAAAATAAAAATAAAAAAAATTGGCTTTACTTTACAGATATTCAATTCTTACCTTTAGATGATTTATTTACTCTAGATTTAATGTGGAAAATTTATTCAAAAGGTAAATTCGGCTTTTCTGTACAAAAAACATTATGGATAAAGTATAATTGTAAATGGAAACAACTCTGGGAAAAAATAGGCTGGACAGCTCAAGGAATAATGAAACGATATCCCGAAGAATTTATATGGACAATAGATGCACCGAAAGGACATTTACCATTATTTAATCAACTAAGGGGTACACAAACTTTATCTGCTTTATTTAAACGTATAAAATAATTACTATAACAATTAATTAATTTGTTTTATAAGCTTGACTAATTCAATAAATAATGTAAATAAATAATCAGAATCATGAGGTCCAGGACTTGCTTCTGGGTGATATTGAACAGAGAAAGCAGGAAGTTTATAATGAATTACACTAGAAACTGTAAAATCATTTAAATTAAAGTTATTAATTCTTAATATTTTATTTAAATTATTCTTATCAAATGAATCATTACTAATAGCAAAACCATGATTTTGACTAGTAATTTCAGCATAATTACCCAGACCAACTGGATGATTTAATCCTCTATGACCAAACTTTAATTTAAATGTTTCTACACCTAAAGCTAAATTTAATAAGTGGTGACCCATACAAATACCAAATATAGGAATATTAGAAAAATAAATTAATTTTTTGATAGTTATAATAGCATGTTTTATTAATATAGGATTACCTGGACCATTAGATAGAATAAAGCCATCTGGTTTATATTCTAGAATAGTTTTATAATTATAAGTAGCGGGTATAACAATAACATGACAACCAATAGATAATAATCTTCGAATAATATTAAATTTAACACCAAAATCAATAACTAAAATTGTATAATTACTACTCAAACTCTGCTCTTGTTTAAAATCTAAATGCCAATTATTAAAATTATATAAATTGTCCACATAATAAGCATTTTTTGCTGTTAGTCTTCTAGCTAAATTTAAATTATCTAACTCTTTAGACTTAAAATCTAAAGATTCATAAGTTAAATTTTGATTTATACTAATAATAGCAGCATGCATTACCCCTACTGATCTTAAATGCTTAGTTAGAGATCTAGTATCAATACCAAAAATATGAGGTATACTTTTTTTAATAATATATTTTTTTAATGAAATATTAGAACGCCAATTATTAGAAAAATTAGAAATATTTTTACCAATTAGACCAGTTATATGAATAAAATTAGATTCACTATCTTGATAATTTAAGCCTGTATTACCTATTTCAGGATAAGTAAAAATAACCATTTGACCAGAGTAACTAGGATCTGTAATAATTTCTTGATAACCAGTCATACCAGTATTAAAAACAATTTCTCCACATGATGTAATAGATTGAAAAAAAGACCACCCTTTATAATATTTTCCATCTTGTAAGTATAAAACTGTTTTATAAAAATTCTTTAGCATTGATTACTTATTAAATGAATAATTTTATTTAATTTAAATGATTAATATGAGTAAAATGAGTAAAATGAGTAAAATTTTTTTACTCATTTTTCTATACTACCAACCTTGAGTTGATTGCGCTAAAACATATTGTGCAACATCCTGAATATCTTCAATATCAATTCTATCTTGGAAAGATGGCATACCTCCATTACCTAAAGTAACTTGTTTAATAATTGCATCTTCACTATACATCCCATATTTTTTTAAATCTGTTATAGTTAAAGTTTTAATGGGATTTACTACATTATTACCTCCTGCATGACACATAGCACAATTTGTAGAAAATATAGCAGAACCTGGCATATCTTTAGCATCAATACTTTCAGCAAAAATAATTTGAGAAGAGAAAAATAATATTGTACTAAAACTAATCAATATACTAATAAAGCGTTTCATAATAAAAATCCTATAATAAACTAATAATTTTCTATAAATATATTAATCCATATAATAACAAAAAATATAATTAATAATAAATTTTACCGCCTCCCCACTTTTCATAAATAATTTTTGGTTGTATTAAAATATAGCCTGCAATTGATAATAAATCTTCATCAGTCACATTACGCATTTTAGGAAAAATTTCTGCACTTTTAATACTAGGATGTAATTCAGCAATAGAATTTTCACCATCATAACTTCTTGGATCTTTCATATAATTAATTAAATTATCAATATTGTCTTTAGCTGGTTTAGCTAAATTCAAAGACTCTAAGTCTAAACTAATATTAGGATTAGTTTTAGTAATACCTCCATTATGACACTGAGCACAGGAATTGTTAAATAAATGCTTACCTCGCTTTACTTGCTCAGGTGTTAAAGTAATTGTTTTACCACTTGTATTAAAAGTAACTGTTCTTGTAGATTCATCTAATTCAATTGCATATGTGATGAATGAAAAAAAATTACAATATGCAAATAAAACAATAAACAAAAATAAAAAAATCTTTTTTATAATTTTAATCATAATTAATATTAACCTATATTTATATCAAATAAAAAAATCTCAAATAACAAATTTAATTAGGTCATCTAAATGTAACTATATGCTAATATATTTATTACATACATTAAACTTAAATTATAATTCTACACTTTAGTTATTTTAGTAGTACTTTTAAAATAAATACTCTTATTGAAATTTTCTTAATATTACTACAAATATATTATAATATATATACATTATTAATTATTCATATTATGAGATCAGTAAATACAATGTAAACTTAAGTAAAAGAATCAGAATATAGAGATAAAAGTTTAAACAATTGAACACGTAATTCAGTCCTAGAAATAATCACATCAATAAAACCATGCTCAAATAAATACTCAGAAGTTTGAAAATTATCAGGTAAATCTTCTTTAATTGTTTGTTCAATAACTCTTCGACCAGCAAATGCAATTAGTGCTTTTGGCTCAGCAATAATTAAATCACCTAACATCGCAAAACTAGCAGTAACACCACCAGTTGTAGGTGAAGTTAAAATTGTAAAATAAGGTAAAGATGCTTCAGTATGCTTATATAGTGCAGAAGAGATTTTAGCCATCTGCATTAAGCTTAACATTCCTTCTTGCATTCTTGCGCCACCAGAAGCACATAAAATAATTAACGGTAAACGTAAACTGGTAGCTTTTTCAATTAATCTTGTTAATTTTTCACCTACAACTGAGCCCATACTTCCACCCATGAATCTAAAATCCATTATACCACAAGCTACTTGAATATTAAAAATAAAAGCAATACCAGTCTGTACAGCATCATATAAACCTGTTTTAGATTTCATATCAGATAACCTTTGACTGTATGATTTTTTATCTATAAAGCCAAGTGGATCAGTAGAAGATAAATTATTATTAAGAGACTGCCAACTATTAGAATCAAAAAGATAATTAATTCTATCTTGACTAGAAGTAGGAAAATGATGCGAACATTTAGGACAAACTTTAAAATTACTTTCCAAGGTTTTATGATACATTAGAAAACTACACTTATTACATTTAACCCATAAATTACAAGTAAAATTAATTTTATTCTTATGAACATTACTTTTTAATAAAAGATTTCTTTTATGAATTAACCATTCAGATAGAGACATATTATTGCAAATAAAATATTATTTAGAATATATAAAAGATAACAAATATATAAATTATAGTTGTTATCGATATTAAGATTATAAACTGAAATCAAATCAATAAATCATTATTAATTACGCAATGTTTTATCTTTTTGACTAACAAATAATAAAGCTACAGTAATCGGAATAACAACAATTAAAGTACCTAGAACTAAACTATAAAAAAAACTAGATAATGATGAAGTCATAATAAATATCCTTGCTATAAAATGAAATTAATAAAATAATATATCACTAATTTTAATATTATTTAAATAATAAATTTTTTATATTATATAATTACAATTATTATTATAATATAATATACAACTTGATTAGAAACATTTCCATTTAATAACAACAGTGCCCCAAGTTAAACCTGCTCCAAAACCAGATATAACAATAATATCATCATGAGAAATTTTATTATCTTGTAAAGCTTCATCTAATGCTAAAGGTATAGATGCAGCTGATGTGTTACCATACTTACATAAATTAGAAATAATTTTATTCTTAGTAATAGATAATTTATCTGCAACAGCTTTTAAAATTCTTTCATTTGCTTGATGCAATAATAACCAATCAACATCATTAATTGAAATATTTAAAGAATTAAGGCATTTTAAAATACTCAAAGGAACTTGAGATACTGCAAATTTATAAACCTCTTTACCATTCATGGCAATATTTTTAAATGAACCTTTATATAAATTTAAAATAGGATGAGGATCAAGTTTTTCTTCATAGGCAATAGATAAATGGTTTGAATAATTACCATCAGTATTTAATTGAAAATCTAGTATTGTATTATTTTCTTTAGAACATCCTTGTAATATAATAGCACCTGCAGCATCTCCAAATAAGATACAAGTAGTACGATCAGACCAATCTATCCATTTAGATAAAACATCTGCACCAATAACTAAAACATTACTATAACTGCCAGTTTGTAAAAACTGATATGCAGTAACTAAACCTAAAACAAAACCTGAACAAGCTGCTGTTAAATCAAATGCAACAGCATTTTGTGCGTTTATTTTAGATTGTACTTGACTAGCACTACCAAAAAGATCGTTAGGACTAGAAGTGGCAAGAATTATTAAATCTATTTCTCTAGGATTCATAGAAATTTTATTCAAAGCCTTTAAAGAAGCATTCACTGCTAAATCAATAACTGATTGATTAATACCAGTCAATAATCTTCTTTCTTTGATACCTGTACGATTAAAAATCCACTCATCTGATGTCTGAACGATTTCACTAATTCGATTATTATTTAAACTTTTATCTGGAACAGAAGAACCTGTAGCAAGAATCTTAGCTCCTCGCATTGTAAATGATTTCATATCACTTTTATAATAGACTTATCTTAGACAATAAATATTGTAGATGAATAATAAATTTTTATTTTAAATTACAATTATTAATTAAAATTTAATAAATAATTAAAAATAGATGAAGATATAAAATAGTAAAACCCGAAAAAACACCTAGATAACATAACTTACTTGCTGCTACCTTTCAGTCCTGACAATCTTAATTAATTATTTTAGTGTTATTTCGAGCTTGAAAGAATTATAACACTACATTAATAATGTAGCAACCATATACATCCAAACTTATTAATTAGATAAACCCTGTATAATAAAATCAAAATAAGGAACTATAAGCTTAATTTGATCATCAGAAAAAAAATCTAAAGATGCATTTTTAAGACATTCTATAGCATCTATCATACCTAAAATAGGTACACCTAAAGAATTATACATTTCTCTTGCACCAATTATACCTATAGTTTCAATTGAATCTTTATCACCGGATAAAATACCATATGAAACTAACCTTAGATACCATCCATAATCACGCAAACACAAAGATCTTCTTCTAGCTCCCTCTGCATTACCCCCTGGGGCAATATATTCAGGATGTAATTTAAAAATTACTTTACTAGCTAACTGAATAATTTGTTGTTCTTTATCTCTTAATATAAAGCTAATAAAAATTCTTTTTTCACTAGTTTGAAAGTACTCTTGTAAGCTTTTAAGTTCGCCAACACTAGGATATCTCAATTCATTATCTGCATTAATAATAATCTTACTTACTACACTCATAATAAAACAATCTATAAAAAATATAATATATAATTATTTTAACAAAAATATAATCCAAATAAACAAGATAACATACTTATTATATATAGTTATATTAATAAAGAAATAATATTAAACAATAATTAAATTATACTTAGTAAAATTATTTATATTAAAAAGAGAAAAAAAGTATGTCAGGGAAGAAGCGGTTGATTTCTATAATAAAACCTGCAGTAAATGTCAACCATAATGCACTAACAACAGGAACTGTAGACAAATACTTCATAAAATTATTATCCATATTATTATCCTCATTTAAAATTAAAACACCATAGAACTATTTTAACGCGGTGAAACAGTAATATCTTTATCAGCAAGTAATAGTTTTCCACTGTTAAATTCTTGTAGAGCAGCTAAAGGCCATGTAAAACCAGATAATGAAAATTTAATTGCTAAAGGTACATCAATAATAATTTCTTTTTCTGTAGGTTTACTAGAAGAAGAAATAGCTTGTAGATATCCTCTACCAACCCATCCAATCCAACCAGTAATATATATAAATAATAAACCTGGAAGCATAAATTCACCTGCATGATTCCATCTACCATCTGCAATTAAATGAGGTAGACCTTCTGACCCACAAAGAACACCAGATGAACTATATCTATCAAAGCGTAACTGAGTCTTTTTAATCTTTGTTTCAATAGCCAAAGCAGGTGGAGAAGACGGTTCATATTTAGATAACCGAGATTCTAATTGCCTAACACTTTTTTTTAGTCTTTTATTAAAAGCAACAGAATCTTTACAAGGTACTAAACCAGATACATCAGCATATGAATTATCAGCAAAACCAATAAATAACAAACAGCTAAATAAGATGATAATAAATTTTTTCACTATTTTTTTCCTTATATTTCTAATTAATTACAATAACAAAAAGTTAAATTATAAATCTGGCACTAAAATAAGTTATAATACTTAATAATAATATAAATAAATAATTTTATGTCGACAAAGTAACATTTATTGAACATATAATACAAGAAACTTAGTTAAAATTATGATATTTTGGAATTTTTTCTTTAACTTAAGTCATCATAATGATAAAGTAGAAGATAAAAATGTAAATCACAAAACAAATATATTAATAAAAAATTTACATCATAAGCAAGAGCTATTAAATATATATTTAAGTATAAATAATGATATAAATTTATATGAATTAGAAAAACTTTGTGATGCTGTAGGATGGGTAAGAAGACCAATAAAAAAAGTAAAATTAGCACTTGAGAATAGCTTTTTAATAGTATCCTTATTTTATTATGATGATAATAATAAATATTTAATTGGATTTGCAAGAGCAACTTCTGATCATTCTTTTAATGCAACAATTTGGGATGTAGTAATACATCCTGATTTTCAAGGAAAAGGATTAGGTAAAATAATAATGAATCAAATAGTTAAAGAACTAAGGTCTTATAATATTAGTACAATTACACTATTTGCAGATCCACAAGTTATAAAGTTTTATCGTCACTTAGGTTTTCTCATAGACCCAGATGGAGTAAAAGGTATGTTTTGGTATCCTATTTAATGAAAAATTATAAAATACAATGAACTACACTAGACAGATAAATCATTATTAGATATAATACTATAAATCAATTCGGGATATAGCGCAGCTTGGTAGCGCGCCTGCTTTGGGAGCAGGATGTCGCAGGTTCAAATCCTGTTATCCCGATTTATATTATAAATCAGAAATATAATTTTCAGGAATAGAATAACTACTATCTAAGCTATAAATTTGACGATATAAATTAATAGCATCATTTTTTCTACCTAATAAATTATACATACTTGCTAAATTACTTAAAATTATAATATTACATGGAGAATAAAAAATAGCTTTTAAATAATAATACTCAGCAATATTGTAATAATTGAGATTACGATAGCAATAAGCTAAATACATTAAATTAATATCCATTGCTATAACATTAAATAAAGAAGATACCTCAAGAAATGAAATACATAAAAGCCATTTTTTACGATCAATATACACATTTAATATTCTTAAATAATTATTTTTATCTAAATTTATTTGTTTAAATAAAATAAATTGAAAAATTTGCCATAATTCTAAAGTAAGATACATAGACAAAGGTAATAAAAGTAATAATGAAATCACTATATATGAACGAAATAACAGTATATTATTATTCACTAGAAGATTTTATATAATATAAATAAATATATTATACGTAATATACAAATAATAATAAAGAAAGCTATAATAATATTGAAAATTTATTTATCAAATTAAATTAATATATGAATAAAGGTACAAACATAAAAAAAATAAGAAAATCTGGTTTTTTAGCAAGAATGAAAAAAAAAAGCGGTAAAAAAATAATGAATGCTAAGAGAAAGAAGAAAAGATATCAAATTAATATATAAATGTCTTAATAACTCTATCTAATAAAATTGGATAGAGTAAAAAATATCACCAATCATTTAAATTTTTATGAACTTTAAAAAAAAGATCAAAACATTATTACTGTCAAATAATTTTTTAATATACATTTTTACAGAAGAAGAAGAAAGATTAGAGTATATACTAAATGATATAAGCCAAGACTTATTTACACAAAAAATATGTACATGGAATTTTATTGATGGATATACAAGTAACCCTAACTATTTAAAATATGGTAAACGAAATCCATTAGAAGCACTAGAAGTTATTCAAAATAATCTACAAAGTAATATAAAAATTTTTTTTTTAAAAGACTTTAATCTATTTATTAATGACTTAAGTGTAAATAGAAAACTAAAAAATTTAAGCCAATGCTTAAAAAAACAAAATAAACATATAATTATTAGTAGTAATGATGCAAAAATTCCAGAAACAATAAAAGAATACATTACATATGCAAAACTGCCACTACCCAATAAAACAGAAATATTGTTAGAAATTGAAAGATTTATAAAAATACTTAATATAGAAAACAGTATTTTAATTGAAAATTTTTCTCAGTCATATCAAGGCTTTTCAATAAATAAAATACGTCAATCAATATCTCAAATCATTATTAATCAGCCATTAGAAAAAGATATCAATAATTATATTTTAAATGAAAAAAAACAACTAATCCAACAAACAGGAATATTAGAGTTTTATCCAAGTAGAGAAAAACTAAAAGATATTGGTGGATTAATAAATTTAAAAAAATGGTTAAAAATTAGATATTCAACTTTTACAATCCAAGCAACTAGTTATGGAATAAAAGCACCAAAGGGTATATTACTAGTAGGCATTCAAGGAACTGGTAAATCACTAAGCGCAAAAGCAATATCAATAGAATGGAATTTACCCTTATTGAAACTAAATATAAGCAAAATATTCGCTGGAATCTTAGGTGAATCAGAGAAAAAAATACAAAAAATGATAGAAATCTGTGAACAAACAACACCCTGTATCTTATGGATAGATGAAATAGATAAGATATTTACACAATATAATCAACAAAATGATAGTGGAACAATGAATAGAGTTACTAATATTTTTTTAACATGGTTATCAGAAAAGAAAAAAACGGTATTTCTCGTTGCAACTGCAAATAATATAAATAATTTACCACTAGAGATGTTAAGAAAAGGTAGATTTGATGAAATTTTTTTTGTAGATCTACCAACATTTAAAGAAAGATTAAACATATTTAAAATACATTTACAAAAAGTAAGACCACTAACGTGGCATAAATACAATATCTATTATCTAAGTAAAATAACTAAGAAGTTTTCTGGTGCTGAAATAGAACAATCTATTATAGAATCTATGTATAGTGCATTTTATGAAAGAAGAGAATTTTCAACTATAGATATCATGAAATCTATCAAAAGTATAATTCCGCTAGCTATTACTAACTCAGATGAAATTAAAATATTAAGAGAATGGGGTTACTCCGGTAAAATAAAATTAGCTTAATTAAGTAGAATGTAAATAATGTTATATTACTATATAGGTCTTGATATTGAACTACTTTCCCAAAAAGTCTCCTCTTCAGTATCATCGTCGCTACAGAGTTTAACAACCAAGTTCGGAATGGTTTGGAGTGGGTCCACTGTGCTATAAATATCAAGACATAAATTATAATACTAATCTAAATATCGAATACTTAGATTTAGATATATCAAGTTTTTGATCTATTAGTACGTCTTAGCTGAATATATTACTATACTTATACTTAGCGCCTATCAAACGGTTAATCTTACCGTGATCTAAATAAAGAGTAATCATCTTAAGGTAGGCTTCCCACTTAGATGCTTTCAGCGGTTATCCAATCCATACTTAGCTACCCAGCGTTTACTGTTGGCACAATAACTGGTACACCAGCGGTATGTTTCTCCCGGTCCTCTCGTACTAAGGAGAAATCCTTTCAATACTCTAGCGCCTGCACCGGATATGGACCGAACTGTCTCACGACGTTCTGAACCCAGCTCGCGTACCGCTTTCATGGGCGAACAGCCCAACCCTTGGGACGTGCTACCGCCCCAGGATGCGATGAGCCGACATCGAGGTGCCAAACCTCCCCGTCGATGTGAACTCTTGGGGGAGATCAGCCTGTTATCCCTAGAGTAACTTTTATCCGTTGAGCGACAGCCTTTCCACTCAGCACTGTCGGATCACTAAGGCCGACTTTCGTCTCTGCTCGACTTGTAGGTCTCGCAGTCAAGCTCTCTTATACCTTTATATTCTACAGCTGATTTCCAACCAGCCTGAGAGAACCTTTGCACGCCTCCGTTACCTTTTAGGAGGCGACCGCCCCAGTCAAACTGCCTACCAGAAAATGTCTCTTGGCCGGATGACGGCATCAAGATTAGAACTTTAGTTTAATTAGAGTGGTATCTCACTGATGGCTCCTTTATGCCCTCAAACATAATATCTAAGCCTCCCACCTATGCTGCGCAAAATAAACCCAAATTCAATTCCAAGCTACAGTAAAGCTTCATAGGGTCTTTCTGTCCAGGTGCAGGTAGTCCGCATCTTCACAGACAATTCTATTTCGCCGAGTCTCTCTCCGAGACAGTGCCCAAATCGTTACGCCTTTCGTGCGGGTCGGAACTTACCCGACAAGGAATTTCGCTACCTTAGGACCGTTATAGTTACGGCCGCCGTTCACCGGGGCTTCAGTTATTAGCTTCGTAAATATACTGACCAACTTCTTTAACCTTCCGGCACTGGGCAGGCGTCAGCCCCCATACATTGTCTTACGACTTCGCGGAGACCTGTGTTTTTGATAAACAGTCGCTTGGGCCTATTTGTTGCAACCCTACAAGGGTACCCCTTCTTCCGAAGTTACGGGGCTATTTTGCCGAGTTCCTTAGAGAGAGTTATCTCGCGCCCCTTAGTATACTCTACTTACCTACCTGTGTCGGTTTCAGGTACAGGTATTTGTTATTTAAGATATGATAAGATTTTCTAGGAAGTGTGACATCAATCACTTTAATACCATAGTATTTTGTATTAACTTCTTAGCTCAGAATGTTTTCGCCATTCATCAACACCTTGAAAGCTTAAACCGGTAACCAACATCCGGATGATTTAGCCTACTCCGTCCCTTAATATCAATAACAAATAGTACAGGAATATTAACCTGTTATCCATTGACTACGTTTTTCAACCTCATCTTAGGCCCTGACTCACCCTTCGCGGACGAACCTTCCAAAGGAAACCTTAGGTTTTCGGGGCATTGGATTCTCACCAATGTTTTCGCTACTCAAGCCGACATTCTCACTTCTGTTTTGTCCACATCCACTTGCGTTAATGCTTCAACCTATAACAGAACGCTCCCCTACCGATGTAAACATCCCACATCTTCGGCAAATTACTTAGTCCCATTCATTTTCGGCGCAAGATCACTAGACCAGTGAGCTATTACGCATTCTTTAAAGGATTGCTGCTTCTAAGCAAACCTCCTGGTTGTATAAGCATTCTTACTTCCTTTGCCACTTAGCAATTATTTAGGGGCCTTAGATGGTGATCTGGGCTGTTTCCCTTTTGACAATGAAGCTTATCCCTCACTGTCTCACTGGTTGACTACACACTTAGTATTCAGAGTTTGCCTTGATTTGGTACCGCTCTCGCAGCCCGCACCGAAACAGTGCTTTACCCCTAAGCTAAAGTATCAACCGCTGCGCCAAAACGCATTTCGGGGAGAACCAGCTAGCTCCGAATTCGATTGGCATTTCACCCCTAACCACAACTCGTCCGCTGATTTTTCAACATCAGTCGGTTCGGACCTCCACTTAGTTTTACCCAAGTTTCACCCTGGCCATGGTTAGATCATTCGGGTTCGGGTTTATAAATAGTGACGAATGCTCTATTAAAGCTCGCTTTCACTATGGCTTCGATGTTTTTCATCTTAACCTGCCACTACCTATAAGTCGCCGGCTCATTCTTCAACATGCACACAGTTAAACGATTAGTCGTCCTTCTGCTGCTTGTAAGCTTACGATTTCATGTTCTATTTCACTCCCCTACCGGGGTTCTTTTCACCTTTCCCTCACGGTACTAGTTCACTATCGGTCATTTAGTAATATTTAGCCTTACGAGGTGGTCCTCGCAGATTCACACGGAATTTCACGTGCTCCATGCTACTTGGGATACAGTATTAAATATAAGAAATTTTAAGTTACAGGATTATCACCTTCTACGATACAAAATTCCATTTGTTTCACATAATTTTTATATTAAATTTTACTGTCCCTCTACCCCACAAAAACGTGTTAGAGTGGTTTAGGCTGTTCCCATTTCGCTCGCCGCTACTAAGAGAATCGCTTTTGCTTTATTTTCCTTTAGTTACTAAGATGTTTCAGTTCACTAAGTTAGCTCTTATCTATTTATTAATTCAATAGATAGTTTAAAGAGTTGCCTCATTCGGGTATTTCCGGGTCATAGCTTACTTCCAACTCACCGGAATATTTCGTTGGTAGTCACGCCCTTCATCGCTTCTAAATGCCAAGGTATCCGTCGTAAGCTTTTAATTACTTGATATAAGTATTATATTAATTAATTATTTGTAAATAATTTTATTTATTTTGGAGATAAGCGGACTCGAACCGCTGACATCTGCCTTGCAAAAGCAGCGCTCTACCAGCTGAGCTATACCCCCTCTATCTGGGCTATCCTGGATTTGAACCAGGGACTTCACCCTTATCAGGGGTGCGCTCTAACCAACTGAGCTAATAGCCCTATTTAATTTATAACGATCTAAGATATTATATAATATAGATTATACAAAATATTATCCCTAATAAGGAGGTGATCCAGCCGCACCTTCCAGTACGGCTACCTTGTTACGACTTCACCCCAGTCACTAGCTCTACCTTAGGTGCACCTTAAATTAAGTAACAACTTCGGGCATAGCCAGCTTCCATGGTGTGACGGGCGGTGTGTACAAGGCCCGGGAACGGATTCACCGCCGTATAGCTGACCGGCGATTACTAGCGATTCCACCTTCATGTAGGCGAGTTTCAGCCTACAATCCGAACTGAGGATATGTTTAAGAGATTAGCTTATTTTTACAAATTTGCAACTCATTGTCATACCCATTGTAGCACGTGTGTAGCCCAGAACATAAGGGGCATGCTGACTTGACGTCATCCTCACCTTCCTCCGGTTTGTCACCGGCAGTCTTTTTAAAGTACCCAACTTAATGATGGCAACTAAAAACAAGGGTTGCGCTCGTTGCGGGACTTAACCCAACATCTCACGACACGAGCTGACGACAGCCATGCACCACCTGTGTTCGTGCTCCCAAAGGCACTTCTTACTTTCATAAAAATTCACGACATGTCAAGTTCTGGTAAGGTTCTTCGTGTTGCATCGAATTAAACCACATGCTCCACCGCTTGTGCGGGCCCCCGTCAATTCCTTTGAGTTTCACTCTTGCGAGCATACTTCCCAGGCGGGATACTTAACGCGTTAGCTACGATACTGCACGGATCGATACGCGCAACATCTAGTATCCATCGTTTACAGCTAAGACTACTGGGGTATCTAATCCCATTTGCTCCCTTAGCTTTCGTCTCTGAGTGTCAGTAATGGCCCAGCAAAGCGCCTTCGCTTCTGGTGTTCTTCCCAATATCTACGCATTTCACCGCTACACTGGGAATTCCCTTTGCCTCTACCATACTCTAGTTTGATAGTTTCTACTGCTTGTTTAAAGTTAAGCTTTAATATTTAACAGCAGACTTATTAAACAACCTACAGACTCTTTACGCCCAATAATTCCGGATAACGCTTGCATCCCCCGTATTACCGCGGCTGCTGGCACGGAGTTAGCCGATGCTTATTCATTAGGTACCGTCAAAATTCTTCCCTAATAAAAGAGGTTTACAACCCACAGACCTTCATCCCTCACGCGGTATTGCTCCGTCAGGCTTTCGCCCATTGCGGAAAATTCCCCACTGCTGCCTTCCGTAGAAGTCTGGACCGTGTCTCAGTTCCAGTGTGGCTGATCGTCTTCTCAAACCAACTACTGATCGTTGCCTTGGTAAGCTATTACCTTACCAACTAGCTAATCAGGCGCAAGCTCATCTTCAGGCAATTAATTATTTCACTTTTCAGCATATGGGATATTAGCAATCGTTTCCAATTGTTATTTCCCTCCTAAAGGTAGATTCTTACGTGTTACTCACCCGTTCGCCACTAAAGATAAATCTTTCGTTCGACTTGCATGTGTAAGGCATACCGCCAGCGTTCATCCTGAGCCAGGATCAAACTCTCAATGATA